AAATGTTATTGCAAATTTTAATTTGTTTGTTGCGCGGCTTAATCACCAATTTTTTGTTATAATCAAAGGTAAAGATTATATCTTGCTTTTTTAACGCAAAAATCTTGTTTGGCTTGCCTGGTAAAACAAAGACTATAGCATTATTCAATTCAATAAGAAATGTTTTTGGTTTATAGCTAAAGCAAAAACCATGCATCACGGATGATGCATCATCTATGATGCATGCATCATCCTAAAAGGATGATCGATCCCTCCGTAAGAGGGATGCATTATGTCGGAGCCATATCGATCATGGCGTAGCCATGATCGATTGTTGTTACACAACATTGCATCACTCCAGAGGAGTGATTAATCCCTCCTACGGAGGGATGCATCACTTGATTCATCAAGTGATCGATCAAAGCTTCGCTTTGTTGCATCATGGTGCAGCCATGATCGATCATAGCGAAGCTATAATGCATCATATTGAAAAGATGATATATAAGGATTGCTTAAAAATGTAAATGTTTAATATTATTACCAAAAAAAAAATATTAGCTATTGCTTGAAACTTAAAAAGCTGTTGCCAGCGATAATTTTTTGTTTTTTTTTTAATTATAGTAACATTAACTTGTGAGAAAACCTTTTTACTATCTTTTTAATTTTCAATGTAATCATATTGATTTTAAAATTTAAGGATAGTGTATTGCTTTTTCTTTGCTTTTCCACAGTAGAGAAAAAGCAAAAGTTTTTAGCGAAAAATCGTGCTGTTTTTTTATAAAAAGTAAATTAGATTTTTCTGGTTAACTTATAATGTTTAAATGCCGCTTTTTGGAAACCAAGGTTTTACCATTAACTATTCTCCTTTTATTAAGTTTTAATATTTTTTTTAAATGTATTAGTACAGGTGGTTACTTTTTACAAATAAGGATATCCTTCGGTAAAATAAAGTTTAACCTTTTCAATAAAGTGCGTGTCACGTCTTGCCATACATCATAGCTTGGCTATGATAAATCATAACGAAGCTATGGTAGCTCATAGCCAAGCTATGAAGCATCATCCTAAAAGGATGATCGATCACTCCTCTGGAGTGATGCAATGTTGTGTAACAACAATCGATCATCCTAAAAAGATGATCGATCCCTGGAGGGATCGATCATTTCGTTTGTGGCATTTGGTATATGGTCAATAACTGTAAGCCAAAAGCCTTTTATGAAATAAAGCATTCCAAAAATTGCTCAATCATCCTCAACTGCCGTTGAGAGAACATTGATATAAAAACACCCTATTTACTATAATAGCAAGAAACGCGGGTGAGATTTTTGCGACGCTTTCACCTATGGTGACTGACGCTAGTAAAGTTATCGACAGCCGCTTTCAACAATAGTAGAGCGACAATCTTTAGTGAAGGCTAATGCTTTGCTTTTGTTAAAAGCAACTGGCATTTTATTTTGTTGTTATCTTGAGACAGATATCTTTTAGGGGAATTGAACCCCTGTTCTCGCCATGAAAAAGCGATGTCCTAACCACTAGACGAAAAAGACAATGCATTACTCCAGAGGAGGGATGCATCATTTTTTGGAAAAAAAATGATCGATCAAAGCTTCGCTTTGTTGCATCATGGCATAGCCATGATCGATTGTTGTTACACAACAATGCATCATTTTTTTGAAAAAAAAAAAATGATCGATCAAAGCTTTGCTTTCTTGCATCACTCCAGAGGAGTGATCGATCCCTCCTACGGAGGGATGCATTACTTGATTTATCAGGTGATCGATCAAAGCTTCGCTTTTTTGCATCACTCTAAAAAAGCTATGCAAGAAAGCGAAGCTTTGATCGGTCATTATCGATAATAATTTTTTTAACAGCTTGTAATTACGATGGTAATGTCAAAACTTTTATTTTACTGCTTTATTTTTTTTGAGTTTCTTCAAAAAAAAAACAATACAAAAAATAAAAATTTATGTTTATAAAGTTGTGTAAAAAAATAGAATAACCTTGTTTTCAATATTTATATCTTTTACCAAAAACAATTGTTTTTGCTTGTTGATTTTCGCAAAAGCGGTCTCTCTAGTTATTGTTAGTGCCTTCACAAAAGATGAGGGCAATTACTTAGGGTAGGTAGTAATCAATGTTGATTTTTCTATCGATTTATCGAGATAGATAGATAGATAGAGAAAACGATAGCATTAATCGATATCATTTCATACATACCATACACACCTTACACAACTTACATAACTTACATAACTATATATCCTATTAACTATATATCATACATAACTTACATAACTTACATAACTATATATTCTATTAAGCAGAGTATACAATTCTGCGCAGAGCGTATTACAATTCGCGAGGTGTTTTGTTACAATTCGCGAGGTGTAGAGGTATTTTTTTTTTACAAAAAACTTATAAAAACGCAATAAACTTACAAAAACGTAATAAACTTACAAAAACGCAATTCGCGACCTTTGGTATGCAATTCGCAGGTACAAAAGCTATAATCTTTCCTCAACTAGCGTTGAGAGTGCATAAAAAGAGGATCAATACGCTATACTAAATGATTTATTGAGGGTTCTTTAGAGCCTTGCTTTGTTATATGCTTTAAAAATAAGCATACCAGACATGTTTCTATTACTATTGATAGGTGACCATATAACAAATTTATTTCAAAATTTTGTAAAAGCTAAAACCTTTTAAAAAAGACGGTGCAAAAAAGGGTAGAAAGCGAAATTTTTTACCCGCTGCACTTAAAAGCTATAAAAAAAACCAATAATCTTGTTGAAGCGGACAACGGGAATCGAACCCGTATATCCTGCTTGGAAGGCAGGGAATTTACCATTAATCTATATCCGCGCCTTTTCTTTTTTTAGAAGATAAAGAAGATAAAAATGTATAAGTAAATTTTTATAACAAATTGTATTGTAAGGTTTTCACTTTTATCAATTTCAAAGTCTATTTATTGATTTAAGGCAAAAGCAACACTTTTGCTGAAGTCAACAGCTTTTACTGTTATCATCACCGAAGATGATATAGATATTTTTTGGTGATACCAATTATCAAAAAAAAATCAACAAGGATTGTATCTTTGGGTAAAGTAATGCTGTATGTCATGCATCATCTTAAAAGGATGATCGATCCCTCCTATGGAGGGATGCATCATGGCGGAGCCATGATCGATCGTTGTTACACAACGATGCATCATTTTTTGGAAAAAAATGATCGATCAAAGCTTCGCTTTGTTGCATCATGGCGGTGCCATGATCGATTGTTGTTACACAACATTGCATCAAGGAGGAGTGATCGATCCCTCCTCTAGAGGGATGCATCATGGCACTGCCATGATCGATCGTTGTTACACAACGATGCATCACTTAATTTATCAAGCGATCGATCAAAGCTTCGTTTTGTTGCATCATGGCTTCGCCATGATTGATTGGTGTTACACAACATTGCATCACTCCAGAGGAGTGATCGACCCCTCCGTAGGAGGGATGCATAAAATAATAAAGCTACAGAAAATAACACCCTGACAGGCAAAAACAATTATAAGGCGAATAACGGGGATTGAACCCGTGTTTCCAGAAAAGATAATATTATTTAATAATAAAAATATTATCAAAAAAACTGTACATGCCATATTTCACAGCATACAGCTTTAAATAAAAATGTTTAAAAATCAATTGTAATTGTGATTTTCGCACATTTTATTGAAAAGAGATTAGCTTTTCTCATTATTAATGTCAAATTTTATAGTTTTTACCACCTTTTATTTGATAATTATTAGTTTTCTTTTTTTTTAGATTTCTTTATATTCGGGTTAAACAAAATTACTAAAAAAGGTTATAGATTGATTTTATATATTTTTGGTTTTTTTATTGCATATTTTGCAGTTATTTTTGTTTTTGCTATTATTGGCGATTTCGTTTCGCTTTTGCTGAAAGCAACAAGCAACAATCAAATTTAAAAGCAATTACTGAAAAATTTCGTTTTTTTTTGAAAACCCTATAGACTTTGATGTTGCTTAACAAAAAGGTTAAATTTTTTGAAACAACAAACAAAGAAAAAGAAATTTAATAGACTTGTTTTAGACTCTCTTTGTTGATGCATTACTCCTGAGGAGTGATTAATCTCTCCTTTGGAGGGATGCATCATGGCGGAGCCATGATCGATCATGGCTCCGCCATGATGCATCACTCTTATTAGAACGCTCAAAACAACTAAAACTCTATAGGTTTTTTTTAACATCCTATTAAATTATTATCTGTATTAAAAAAATTATTATCCTCAACAATCGTTGAGATAGCATTAATTAAGAGACACTGTAACTTTTATTGTCCTTATATTTTTTTATATACAAAAAAAATTTATTTGCGTAGAAAACACAACCAATCTTATCTTTTTGCTTATTTTTTTTCTATTTTCCAATATTACTGGCTTTATAATAATTGATCATGCATCGTTGTGTAACAACGATGCATTAGATGTGGCCAACTTTTGGTTGTTGCCATAAAAAAATAACACCAAAGATTGACTATAAACTAAAAAACCACATAACCAAGACAGCTTTTAATAAAAAGATATGGCTAGCAACGTTATATATCGTAAAAGTAAATTAAAGGAAAATTTTAATGATAAGAGTTTTGCTTTTCTTATTTTTTATATTTTAAAATAGTATAATTTTGTTTATCTATCGACTTTAGGTATAAGCCAAAGCTCAAAAAACCGATCGCGTTGTCACAGTCTGGTACTTTAACCAATTAAGTTATATTCGCCATTATAATTTTTAGATTTTTTTTGTAAATAAATAACAAGAATATCTTTTTTTTTTAGGTTTGCATAGAGCATTGTTTTTATTTAAGCAGGTTTTGGTTATTTTCCTATTCCAAAAAAAAAGGGCTAACTTTAAAATCAAGTTGATACAAAGCAAGCATTTTAAAAGCTTTTGTCAATAGTTAAAAGCTTTTAATGTAGCAACAAGCACTTTTGTTGTAAACAATAAAAAAAAAGCGATTTATTGTTAAGTTACTTACGGGTAGCAGGACTTGAACCCGCACGACTTGGAGTCTCAGGGCCTAAACCTGATGTGTTTACCAATTCCACTATACCCGCCCAAAAAAAAGATAAAGATATAATCGTAAGTCTATTAAGATATTTATTATAGCTTTTATCTATATAGATTAAGCTATACGTTTTTTTAGATATTCTTTTTTAAGACATATAGACATTTCTATATTAAGTGATTTACTCAATTTATATTAACAAGGATTAAGAAATAAACCCTATAACCTTATCTATATTAAGATAGATTATGTTATAAACTCAATAACCTTTTCTAGATTAAGATATATAGAAAAATTAAGTAAGATATAACGCTATTACCATGCATCATCTATGATGCATGATGTTACAATATAGTGTTTGCAATAACATTTAATTATTAACGGTTTTTCTAATAATCGAAGATTATTATATTACTATATTAATAATCGAAGATTATTAATAGTTTATTTGTTGTATCTTCTAGAAAATTAAGAGCCTCCCTCCCCTCTTATATAGTATTGTTTTTTTTTAATAGAGCAATTATATATAAAACAATAACAAAATATAATAAATATGCTGTTCGCCTAAAGACAACAAGGTTAAAAAAAATTAAAACAAAATATACAGAAATTACTCGTTATCGGACTCGAACCGATAACCCTTTTATAGAACAGGTTTTGAATCTGCCGTGTTTACCAATTTCACCAAACGAGCACAAAATAAAATTTATAATTTTATTATGTCTTACTAAAAGGTTAAAACCTGTTTTTTATAACTCTAACTTAAAAAAAAGGGTTGTAAAAAAGTGCATTTGTTTTGCTTTTATTGAAAGCAATAAAACGATACGTTGTTCTATATTATCTTCATCAAAAGTAACCTCTATGCCTTTATTTTATTAAAAAGGATTTTTTAATAAGGTTACTAAATGCGTACAAAGCAAAGCTTTGTAAGAGAGTTGAGAATTTCGGGATGAAAGGATTTGAACCTATGACCTCCTGTTCCCAAACAGGCGCGCTACCGAACTGCGCTACATCCCGAAAAAAGGTTATTACAAAGCAAAGCTTTGTACGAAAATTAACTGAGAAATTTTTAACTTTAATTTTATAAGATACAACAATCAGTTATATCAAGTTATGATTTTTTTATGTTTGTTATTTTAAGTTTAATTGACATTGTTCTAGAAAACAAAAGCCTTTTTTTGCATACCGAAGATAAAACCCTTTTTGTGAAATTATCTTCGGTATGCGCTTTGTCACGAAGCGAAAAAAGATTATAATGTAGACAAAGCAAAGCTTTGAGTCACCTCTGGTGAACTTGTACAAAGCTTTGCTTTGTAAGACAGTCTAGTGATAAAACCTAATCGACTTTTTTTTGCGAAACGGTTGGAGGAAGAGTATCTTTTATTGCTGGAAGTTCTTCAAAAGCGTGATACGATGGTGGTGAAGGTATCATCCACTCTAAAGTTTGTGAAACATTGTTGTCATGTTGCCACGGATTTGCTGAACATTTTTGATTACCTGTTAAGGTGTCATAAACAATGTAAAAAAAGAAAGCAACTGAAATTAATGAAAGATAACTTCCATAACTAGCTATTGCATTCCATCCCGCAAATGCATCTGGATAGTCTGGAATTCTTCGAGGCATACCAGCTAGTCCTAAAAAATGCATAGGAAAAAACGTAATGTTTACTCCAATAAAGAATACCCAGAAATGGATTTGTCCTAATGTTTCAGAATATTGTAATCCCGTCATTTTTCCAAACCAATAATAAAATGCAGAGAACATTGCAAAAACGGCACCCATTGATAGTACATAGTGAAAATGTGCAACAACGTAATATGTCGACTGTTGACACAATTGGTCCTTGCCATATCCTTTTTACTCTAATCCCCTATCCGTTCTTAAATAGAGATTAAAGCTATGTAGAAACGCAAAAACAACTTCTGATTTTACAACCAGGATCGGACTATATCTTACCTTATATAAAACTACAAACTCTAAGCAGATTAACCTAACAATTGACACCATAGATGATGCATCATGGCTACGCCATGATCGATTGTTGTTACACAACAATGCATCATCCTGAAAGGATGATCGATCATGGCTCCGCCATGATGCATGGCTCAGCCATAATGCATGTTAAAGCAACCGCTTAAAGCTATTACCTCTCACCTCTGGTGATCTCTTCAGGTGATTACCTCTGGTGAGTAAACTCGTACAAAGCTTCGCTTTGTAAGACAGTTGAGGCTTGCAGATTTAAAGCCAACTTAATGGCTTATCGGCGATCACGTGTAGTCTCTACGGCGCCCCTTTACAACACGTTTGCACCATTGCTGATGTCACACGTTCTAAAAGGTTGCCACGGTATTGCCCTATAACTGTAAAAACGCTGGTGCTTCTACCCAGCAGCGATAGGGTTTCACCGTTAGCAAGCTCGATCTTTTAATAGTCTCTCAACGAAGGTTGAAGATACGTTAAAAACCTGAAAGCTTACCACCTGCAATCTGTGGCCTTTTTCCCCCAAAGGCAAGATGGTTAGGTATAGTGATCTGACAACACGACACATATCTTTTTTGTTCAATTTTGTTTATTTGTTTATGATCGATTTCTCCTACGGAGGGATGATTTTTCGCTGTTTGTTAAAGATCTTTTATAAAATCCTCTAACTGTGTTGCCTTTTTTCCAAGCAAAGGAAAGCGTTTGCAATGACAAATTATGCTTTTTAACACATCACGACGATACACCTCCCAAAGATAGATGTTGTCTTTTAAAGAGCGTACTTTGTTGACACCACCAAAAAAGTCTCGTATAGCCTTAATAAGATAAGCATCATGCTTTTGACCAATAGAAAAGCTTTTTGTGGCTTGTGTTGTAACATTTTTATCTTTGCTAGCAGTTCTTACAGAAAAGCATCCCTCTCCTGTAACAAAGCCTGAAAGCCATATTGGAAAATGCTGCAATAGCTTTATGTCTTTTGCGCAGATCTGTTTTGCAAAACCCTTTCTTTGATTGTATTTACAATCTCGGTTTTGCAAATACCACTCGACATCTTTTCGCTGAGTACACTCTTTAAAAAAGGCTATCTGGCTTTGAACCCTTGTGGTTAATGGTGGGTATCGATCAAAGATTTTAAACAGCTCCCAAATTTGTCGCTGATGATCTACAACCCAAACACAGCTATTGTTTTTTGAACAACGCACGCTACCGCCTAAATGGTTTTCGATAATTTTGAGCATAGAGAGGTTATCTATGTGCATATCGATAACAATCCGGTATTGTAGTGATTTCTTTCTCCAGTGATTGCATTGAATTGAACCAGCAGAATCGATCAAACCAACCCAAAACATCTCTATCTCATCCTTTTGTAAGAGGTAATCATGTTTATTTGTTACAAATATTAAAAAAAAACGTTAAGCTTTTATCGTGTAAAGCAATATCTATTCCAGAATTTGCTAAAACAACTCCGGTTAAACCGCCTATAGTAAATAAAAATAAAAATCCTATAGCAAAAATCATAGGGGTTTTAAACTCAATACTACCTCCCCACATTGTTGCTAACCAACTAAAAATTTTAATTCCTGTAGGTACCGCAATTATCATTGTTGCTGCGGTAAAATAAGCTCGAGTATCTATATCTAAGCCTACAGTAAACATATGATGTGCCCATACAATAAAACCTAAAACACCAATGCTAAGCATTGCATAAACCATACCCAAATATCCAAAAATTGGTTTTTTTGAAAAGGTTGATATTATATGACTAATAATACCAAACCCGGGTAAAATTAAAATATAAACTTCGGGATGTAATCCGTTTTTTTACGGATTGGACTCTATCTTCTTGCAAAAACCAAAATCTGTTATTCTGAAAACCCTGAAACGAGACGATTGAATCGTGCCCTGTCTTTTCCTTCTTTTTTCAAGTGCACATTGCGCGATTTGTAAAGCAACAGTCTTATAAAACGTCTCAATTGGATTTGTTTACATGAGATAAGAGGAAATCTTGAAAAATGCTTTACCCAAAGAGCGATGTCATCGACATCGCTAGCGGCGTACAACCATCCGTGCCAAGATTTGTCATAATAAACACGACCTCCCATCAAAGAGGCTATCTCATCTAACAACGTTTTATCCTTTAGTGACAACGTTATAGAAAGCTGTAAATTGTTTTTGTTAAGGTTAAAATATCCTTTACCCTCAAAAAAACCGGTCAACCATGCGTTTTCCTTTGAAAACAAATAAGGAGCGCCTCTTTCTTCGATTTTAAGCTGTCTACACACTTTAATAAGCTGATCGCTTTTCTTTTTTAGCATAAGTTTACCACTTATGAGCAAAGAGAGCGTTTTCATACGGGTGTGTTATGCAAACGCCAACGTAAGGCCTTGACTCTTGTTCGTTTTTTTATAGAGCCTCCAAGTTTTGATTTAACTAACGCTAAGATTTGCCACTTTTCCTCTGCGACAGTAATTTCACAGCTTGTATAACCAGTTTTTGAAACGAGAAGCAAACCATCGGCGTCTATAAGACCGGCGAGCCACCAAGAAAAAAGGTGGGGGTTTTTGTAACGATTTTTAGAAAGCAGATTTTGGTTTGATATGCAAGCAGTACGTATAGTCTCTGAGGATTCTTTAAAAAGGGTCATAGGCATTAATTAATTAAAGTTTCCTGCTGATTGGACAGATCTACATAGAATTTTTACAGGGGTGGGTAAATAAAAGAAAAGGTTTTTACACTTATACCCCGAGTATCTTGTTTTTTATGTCGTCCCAGCAAACAGTACTGTGTTACTATTTTCAAATTTATGAAAATGCGGCCATCATTTTAACCGAAAAACCAGAAAAGATGTTGAAATAAAATAGGATCTCCTCCTCCCGCAGGATCAAAAAAGGTGGTGTTAAAATTTCTATCTGTAAGCAACATGGTAATTGCGCCAGCAAGTACCGGTAAGGTCAATAGAAGAAGAAAAGCTGTAATTAAAATAGACCAAACAAACAAAGGCAAGCGATGCATGCTTAATCCAGGAGCGCGCATATTAAAGATTGTAGTTATAAAGTTAATAGCCCCTAAAATACTGCTTACTCCAGCTAAATGTAAACTAAATATGGCCAAATCTACAGAACCGCCTGAATGGCTTGCAATACTTGAAAGTGGAGGGTAAACAGTCCATCCTGTACCAGCTCCAACCTCTACTAGAGCCGAACTTATTAACAGTAGTAGAGATGGAGGCAACAACCAAAAACTAATGTTGTTTAATCGAGGAAAGGCCATATCTACAGCACCTATTAAAATGGGTACAAACCAGTTTCCAAAACCCCCTACCAGTGCGGGCATTAACATAAAAAAGATCATTAATAATGCATGAGCAGTTATAATAACGTTGTATAGTTGATGATTTCCTTGTAGAATTTGATTTCCAGGTTGTGAAAGTTCCATTCTAATTAACATAGAAAAAACGGTTCCCAAAACACCAGAAAATGCTGCAAAAATTAAATAAAGAGTACCAATGTCTTTATGGTTTGTCGAAAATAACCATCTAGTCATAAAAGACCGCATAAAAGGTTTCGAGATCGATGGTGTATTGACAATGCTTAGCTTTTCTTACATAATGTTTGTCATGCATCATGGCGGAGTTATGATCGATTGTTGTTACGCAACAATGCATCACTCCAGAAGAGTGATCGATCGTTGTTACACAACGAAGCATCACTTGATAAATCAAGTGATCGATCAAAGCTTCGCTTTGTTGCATCATGGCGGAGCCATGATCGATTGTTGTTACACAACATTGCATTACTCCTCCAGAGGAGGAATGATCGATCCCTCCTCTGGAGGGATGCATCATTTTTTGGAAAAAAAATGATCGATCAAAGCTTTGCTTTGTTGCATCATGGCGGAGCCATGATCGATCGTTGTTACACAACAATGCATCACTTGATTTCTCAAGTGATCGATCAAAGCTTTGCTTTGTTGCATTAGCCTAAAAGGATAATCGATCTTTCCTATGGAGGGATGCGTCATTTTTCTCCGAAAAATAATCGATCAAAGCTTTGTTTTGTTACATCACACCAGAGGAGTGATCGACCTCTCCTACAAAGTGATGCATTATAGATGATGCTTCAAGGCGTAGCCATGATCGATCACGGCGGAGCCATGATGCATGTTACTAAAAGCAATGTATATCGGCTCTACCTTTAGTGAAAGCCCTTGGATACAAGACGAAAAAAGGTTTTTAATTTCAATAATTACGTATCATGCATCAGGGATGATACATCATGGCGGAGCCATGATCGATTGTTGTTACACAACATTGCATCATGGCGGAGCCATGATCGATTGTTGTTACACAACATTGCATCATGGCGGAGCCATGATCGATTGTTGTTACACAACATTGCATCATGGCGGAGCCATGATCGATTGTTGTTACACAACATTGCATCATGGCGGAGCCATGATCGATTCTTGTTACACAACATTGCATCATGGCGGAGCCATGATCGATCAAAGCTTCGCTTTGTTGCATCATCTATGATCCATCCTTCCGTAAAAGGGATCGATCACTCCTATGGAGTGATGCATCAAGGCGCAGCCATGATCATACAAAACCCTTAAATATAGCAGAAATTACAATTGTTTTTGTAATCTGACAAAAGCAATCTATGAAATAAGAAATAATATGGAGATGACCGGTATCGAACCGATGACCTTATGCGTGCAAAGCATACGTTCTACCAACTGAACTACACCCCCTCTTAAAAAGGTTTACTATAACAATCACCTTTAGAGTTTTTGTAAAAGATAGGTTGCATTATGGCGGAGCCATGATCGATCAAAGCTTCGCTTTGTTGCATCATGGCGGAGCCATAATCGATTGTTGTTATACAACAATGCATCACTTCAGAGGAGTGATCGATCCCTCCGTAGGAGGGATGCATCATTTTTTTTTCAAAAAATAATCAACGGCTCTGTCATAATACCCCATCTCTATCGATTGCCTAAAGACAACAATTTGCGCTAATTGATTTTAAGTTGTCGATCGCAAATCGATTGCGGCATCACTCGATAAATTGTGTTTTTCTAAAGAGGGTAACACTTATTTGCTATATATTAAAGCTTATTTTTGATCAATATTATTGATTGCTTTTTTGCAATATACTTTCACGCTGGAGAAAACGGGATTCGAACCCATGGTGCAAAACAAGATTGCACGTTGATTTAGCAAACCAATGCCTTAAGCCACTCAGCCATTTCTCCATTTAATGATCGGTCATAGCAAAGCTATGATAATATACATATTAAAAAAAGTTACACAAAAACGCTGTATTTTATCCTTTTTACTAAAGGTAACAACAAAAGGTATTTGCTTCAAGTAAACTTTTTTTTTTGTTGCCAAAGACAATAACCTTCGCAGCTTATTTCTAATAAAAGGCTAATTTAGTGACAACTATTGTGCTTATATGCGGTTACTCTAAAGGGATGATCGATCCCTCTATAGGTATCATGGCAGAGCCTTGATCGGATTGTTGTTATTGTTACACAACAAAACATCCTCTTTAATGTGTGCAGAAGGTTATTAGTTATAAATCGACTTGTTTTTTAAACCATATTACTATAACTTTTATTTAAATACAAAATGGAAATGCGCAATCGACGAGGGTTGTTATTATTGCAATTATTAATAATAACTGTAGAGAAAAAATCGAATGGGAAAGGTAGGATTCGAACCTACGTAGATATTATCAACAGATTGAAAGTATATTATTTTGTGCTATACTTAAAAAAAGCACATTTTAATAACTTCAAAAACGCTGCGAGCAGATTTCTTTGCACAGCGCTTCAAACCCTTTTTTTTTTGTTTTACCTCTTTTTATTTTTGTGTTTTTATAGCTTTTGATGTTATCTTTGCTACGATCTAAGCAACCTTATTAAAAGCAGTTCTTTCTGTAATAAAGGTTTTTTTACCTCTTCTTTCTCAAACAATTTTGTTTTTTTTACTTTGTTAAAAAACATTTTAGTAATTGCTATCTCAACGAAAAAGAAGTATAACGGATTATATCGCAAAAAAATTAAGGGAAAAATCTTTATTTTGATTTTTCTTTTTTAAACATTAACACCTTTTTTTCTTTACCGTTTTTATCTTTAATAATAAACAATAATCATAGCTTATAAAAGAGGCTGTTGCTTTGCTTTCACCTTCGGTGAATGCGAAGCGAAAGCTGAAAGCAACTGGCAACAACCTTTTAAAAAATAACTTGTTATTAAACGAAAAAACGCGGAAAAGAAAATTGGTGGTTGTTATAAAAAAACTAGTTGGCTTTTATAATTAATTACGCGGAAGATTTAGGTATTATTTAATAGTAAAAAGCTGTTTAAAGAATAGATGTTAGCAAAACGTTTCTTTTTCAAGCTGTAAATATATTAAAAATGTTTTTTTTTTTTTTTGTGATCTTGTCTTATTAACGCAATATTTATTTTAAACCTTTTAAGTTTGGTTGCCTTAAGTTAAAAGCTGTCACAATATCTTTTTTATGGTGGCTTGCTTTTTTTATTGTAATTAATTTTTGTTTTTGTTTTAAACCTCATTTTTAGTCCAGGTAAAGGCTAAAAAATTATTAAACAAATATGTCTTAACACTTTTTCAACGAGGGTTGAAAGTTAAACAAAAAATAAAGACAAGATATTCTCAAAAACTATGCTTTGAACAAATTTTAAATAACCATACCTTACATTGTATAAATGTTTACTTAAAAAAAATTACACAGATTTTTTAATGTTTATTAACTAATTATATTTAGTTATATGCAAATTAATTATCATTTTTACTGTAGTTATAGCTAGTAATTAATGCTTTTTTTTAACGGCTAAACATAAACATTGCGTGTTACAGTTATACATCATGGCGGAGCCATGATGCATGTATCTCTCCTATCGAGGGATCCATTATAGGTGATGCGTGTTATGTTTAAATTTATCAAAAACCGTTTATTGGAGATTTTTAAAAATCGTGCATTATGAAAAAAAAATCACAGTAATAATTTAAAATTAAGTAGCTTTAATTGTTAAGCAGAGATTTCAAATTATTATTTGTTTTCTATAAGTCAAAAACATTTTCTCGATTTTTTTAATAGATAACATTTATGGCATCGTATTGTTTTTACCATCAACGAAAAAAGCTGCATCGAAAGATCAAGGATGCTTCTTGGCGGAGGCATGATCAATTTCTCTTACGGAGGGATGCATCATTGCTGAGCCATAATCAATCAAAGCTTCGCCGCTTGCTTTGTTGATGGCAAATAACAAAGCGTTTATACTAGCCTTTTATTGTGTTTCCCGTTATCCTTAAACACGTCTTTTTCCACCCCTTTAAAGTGGAATATCTTTTTGTATCAGCAAGTTTTGTGTTTGCTTTAAAAAAGTAAAAGCAGAAGATCAATTGTAACTTTTGATATTATCATTTTAAAAAAATGTATCATAGCTTCGCTATAATCGATCATGGCTGCGCTATGATGCAACAAAGCGAAGCTTTGATCGATCATTTTTTTCCAAAAAATGATGCATATTATTTTTTTCTAACAAAAACATGCTATTGTCCCTTTTTTCTTAAATTTACATTGTTGCTGTGATATAACAGCAAATATATATAACCCTATGATCGCGTTTTGCTTTTGCCTAACCTAATACGTTCGTTACTATCAACGAGACAAAAAGTATAGCAATTACCCTAACGTTAATAAACAAAGAGCTTTGCTCTGTGTTGCATCATGGCTTCGCCATGATCGATTGTTGTTATACAACATTGAATCAATGGAGGCAACAACGTTATTTAAAAAAGGTTAGTTTTGTGTTTTGTAATAAACAATTATTTTATTATAAAAATCTTCTTAGAACGCACTTTACAGTCTGTCGCCTTTAACCACTCAGCCACTTTCCCATTATATAAAAATAAGCTCTAAAAAGGTTTTTTGTTTTTTTTTCTTTTAATTAAATTAACAATTGTAAACGCTTACTTGCGGTTTCTATTTTTTTACAAACAAAACTGTTATTTTTTAAGTAGTCTTAAAAAAAAAAAACAAAAATTAAGCTATATAGGTTAACATGCTTATCACATTTTAATTTGCTGTTGATTTTTGTTATTAAAGGACATAGACATAAAAAATAGAAAACAGATATTACGTAAGGTGAGATAACATAAAGGTAATGTGTGAGATTGCAAATCTTACAATGGCAGTTCGATTCTGCCTCTCACCTTTTAACATTTTTTGCATGCATTATAGATGATTCATCATCTATAATGCATTTTTTCAGAGGAGGGATTGATCACGCATCCAAAAGAGTGATGCATCATGGCACAGCCATGATCGATCATGGCTGTGCCATGATGTAACAAAGCGAAGCTTTGATCGATCATTTTTTGGAAAAAAATGATGCATCATAGATGATGCATCATCCGTGATGCATGTTTTTTCTTTCAAGAAACAACAAAACAAAAAATGAAAAGGCGAAAAGTGTTGTTGAATAGTATCCTCAATTTATTGCTGACTTTAATATAAAAATTTGTAACCTTTTGAAAAAACTTCTTGTTTTATGCTTTATACATAATCAATCGTTGTGTAACAACAATCGATCATAGCTGCGCCATAATGCATTTTTCAGAGGAGAGATGCAATGTTGTGTAACAACAATCGATCATGGCGAAGCCATGATGCAACAAAGCAAAGCTTTGATCGATCATTTCTTTTTTTCAAAAAAATGATGCATCCCTCCATAGGAGGGATCGATCAGCCTTTTAGGCTGATGCATTGTTGCGTAACAACAAACAATGCATCATAGCGAAGCTATGATGTATGCTTAAAGCGTTTTTCATAAATTTGATGGCTAAAAATATCTATACAAAAGTAACAACGTTATGATGTACAATAATAGTAAAGAAGGCCATCACTATTTAAAGTAAGTGGTTCCTTCATAGCCGGAGTTTTAGGTACCGGCTATGAAGGAACCACTTACTTTAAATAGTGATGGCCTTGAAAAAGCGTTTTATAAATTAAAATACAAACAATATTAAAAATGCCATCATTAAAGCAAATAATGCAATAGCTTCTGTCAATGCAAATCCTAAAATAGCATATCCAAAAAGCTGTTTAGTTAATGATGGGTTTCGAGCAACAGAATTAATTAATGAACCAAATACAATTCCAATTCCTGCTCCTGCTCCTGCTAATGCGATTGTCGCACAACCGGCTCCTATTAATTTTGCTCCGTCTAACATAATTTTTTTTTATATTTTATTTTTATTTTTAACCTATGGCTTTTGCCAAAAATGTTGTTATTTCGGTTAAACAGTATTTAAGTTTACAATATTTGTTTTTTAATGCTCTATCTACCATAAGAAAAATTTGCTTGCAATAACCTAAACTATTATTGCTTTTTTCTAAGCAAAGTTAAAGTCTTTAAATTTGGCTTAGAAAAAAGCAATAATAAGAGGTTTGCTATTTTAAATTTATCACTTTGCTTACTATTGGCTTTGAGCTATACGGCAAAAACAAAGCTATTTGCCTAAAAACGAAAGACTTTTAATGACATTTTGCGACCATTATTTATATTTCAATACTCTTTCAAAAAAGGTTGATGCTTTGTTGTCTAACAACAATTTAAATTGTCCTAAATGATGCATTCCTCCATAGGAGGGATCGATCATGGCTGCGCCATGATCGATTGTTGGTACACAACATTGCATCACTCCAGAAAAGTGATCTATCCCTCTTACGGAGGGATGCATCAAAAAAAAAAGCATGACTTTTAACTTCGTCTTTGACTTTTGTTTATAGTTGAGCAAAAGCAACACATAAATTAGTGATTTGATTGCTTCTTAAAAACGATGAAATAATAAGGCTAAAAAATAATATATTCTACAATTTTATTTTTGTTTTTTCTTCCCAAGTTGGTATCGAACCAACGACCTGACGGTTAACAGCCGTCCGCTCTAACCACTGAGCTATTAGGAAACCAAAAATTTTTCATTATTACGGCCTTTGGCTCGTCTGCTTCAAAGCAAAGCTTTGTTGCATCATAACGCAGTCTTGTATCATAAATGATGCATCATCCTGAAAGGATGATCGATCATGGCTCCGCCATGATGCATGATGCTTCACTCCATAGGAGTGATCGATCACTCCTCTGGAGTGAAGCTTTGTTGTTACACAACAATCGATCATGGCGGAGCCATAATGCAACAAAGCAAAGCTTTGATTATTTTTCTCCAAAAAATTAAGACAAAGACATTGTTTTTGATTTTTGCAATCACTTCTATCAAAGCTAATATTCGAAGGTAAAGATTGTTGCCTTTAATAAAACCGAAACAAACGACAAAAGTGGTAGTTTTTGAGGTTACTGGCGAATAAATAGCAACAAAAATTGTCGAAAGCAAATCTTTTATTTTTGACGTAGAAATATAATGAAAAACGTTTTTGCGCTTGTCTTAGATATGTTTAGTAAAAAGATGTAAGTATAACGACAAAAATGATGTCACGTCTTTGATAAAAAGAATGGCTATTTGCCGAAAGACAAATGTTTTGCGAAAACACAAAACATTTGTTTTTTGAAGCTGTAAAATCTGCAAAAAGGTTTTATCTTTTCTATAAACCAATCTGGTAATTAAACGCATAAATTTGTAACGTTTATTGCAGACAATTATTGAAACCATTAGTTTTGCTTTCGCATTCTGCTTTAGCAATCATTATCACCAAAGATGGAATTATAGCTTTTGCTAAAAATAACAGGTAATTTTCAAAGATGACTGCTTAATTTTTACGTTTACTAAAGATCTTTACCTTTAAATAAAAGTAATCACTTTCAATATTTCTCTCAAACTTTGCCAAGCAAACACCAAAGGTAAAAACAAAGTAAAACCTTCGGTGAAAACAAAGCAACAACCTCTGATGACCACGATGCCATGCATCATGGTAGAGTCTTGGTCGATCTCTTTTATAAAGAAATGCATCTCTTCGTAGGAGGAATTGATCACTCCTCTGGAGTGATGCATCCCTCCGTAGGAGGGATCCATCCCTCCATAGGTGGGATCAATCGTCCTAAAAAGATGATTGATCTCCCCTATGAGAGATGCTTAATGTTGTTTGATATTATTATAAATGAAAAAAAAGTAAATAAGTAATTCAAAAAAAATAAAGAAACTGGAAAGCAAAAATAATTGAGCAAACAAATCAGGAGGTGCAATCAATGCCGATATTAATAGCAAAAATACTGCACACCATTTTCTATGCAAAATAAAAAAGTCAATTTGTATACTACGATTTGTTATGGCAAAAATAACAAAAAAAACAAAAAAAATATTAAATTAGCAATTAAAAAAATGGTGCTTGCCCAAACGCAATATGAATATATTTTAGTTTCTGCTTCCACACTAAATCCCACACTTTGTATTTGAAATTTTAATAAGAAGTGTGCCAGTTTTGGAATTATATCTCTTTGAAGATAAATAATAAAAGCAATCCAAATAAAAATAAACAAAACTATTTTACGAAACCATTTAGTTGTCTCATAGCAATACATGCTTGGAGCTAAAAAAGCAAAAACAACATAAACAATATAAAAAAAACAGAAAATAAATGAAAAAATAAGGCAAATAGAAATGGTGCTTGAAAAAGCTTCTTCAACATCTGTAAATATAAATTTAATAGAAGTGGTTCCGCAACCATTCAAAGTGTCTAAAAATGTTAGTAATTCTTTCTCGTTTAAAACGGACAAATCGGGATCGGGATATTGTCTACAAGTGGTTATTTCTTTAGGTATTTCGTATAACCAAAAGCCTTTTGTTTTTTGGACATTTTCAACTAGCGTTGAAAATGCATTTATAACCATTTCTATTATTTCTTTTGGCAACGTCCAAGAAAGCGTAAAGACCTGATTACAATATTTTGTGCCCATTGCAAACGCTTTCTGATTTTCGTAAGAAGACACAAACAAATAGAGCAAGGCTATAGAATTTTTGTAGCATGTTAGAAAACTGAGAATAAAAGAAAAAAAGATATAATAGAATCTTGTTTTAATTTCCCAGTATAACGTGTTTAACCGTGTTTTATTGTTACTAATCATATAAGAAAAGAAGGTATCGTTTTAGTGAAGCCACCTTTTTGTTCGATAAAATTAATATTATAAAGTGTTGTCTATTACCCTGAGGCAAAATTGTTCAAAATTTGCAAAGCGATAGCTGTTTCCTTTAAAACCAATGGTGAAAGCTTCACTTTTACTGAAGTTTATAAGCCAGATGCTTTAAGCAAAAACAAAGCATTTGTTATAATTATAAGAAAACGCTTACTAAATCTTTATTAAAAAATGCCACCTTAAGTGATAGTTAGAGACATGGCATTTTATGCGCCTCTCCGCAAGAAAAATAGATTTTTCTCTAAAAAGTTGTATCATTCTAAAAATATTATCGATTATGGCGAAGCAAAGCCATAACATGCATTATAGATGATGCATCATAGCTTTGCTATGATCGATCATGGCTGCGCCATGATGCATCCTTCCTACGGAGGGATCAATCACTTCTCTGGAGTGATGCAATGTTGTGTAACAACAATCAATTATAGCGAAGCCATGATGCAACAAAACAAAGCTTTGATCGATCATTTTTTTGAAAAAAAAAATGATGCATCCCTCCATAGGAGGGATCGATCAGCCTTTTAGGCTGATGCATTGTTGTGTAACAACAATCGATTATGGCTCCGCCATTAGGCATTTCTCTGTAGGAGTGATCGATCGCTACTCTAGAGTGATACATTGTTGTTACGCAACAATGCATGCATCATGGATGATGCATCATCTATGATGCATGTATTTTAACTTATTTAACTTATAGGCAATAAATAGTTATTATAATTTGTCTAAAAGCAACAGCCATAATATTGAGCAAAAATTTTACAAACAAAAAAAAGCCTAAAAAAAGTTACTAGAAGAAAAAACTATTTGTAAATTAAAGAAGGATTCAAAAAAAAAGGAAAATTAACACGTTGTGGTGGAAATAAAAAGACTATAGATAAACTTTTATATGATACCTCTAGATGTAGTGCTTTTGTTTTTTTCATCTCAAAAAGGCTTTGGTTTTTAAAAAATAAACCATGTTGCTGTTTTTTGTAGTTTGTTTTTTTTTTCGGTAAATAAGAATATTGTTTTTTTAAATTAAGTAAATAATTTAAAAACATAAACAAGGCGTTTACTTGCTTTTTTAAAGTAATATTATCTGTCCCGGAAAAACTAGAAACCTCATTTGCAGTAATACTGCCCGTAAAAGCAGAGTTTTTAGCAAAATCTATCTTTTTAGAAAGGTTTTCGGTAACAAGGTTACTTAACATGTAAGTAAAAAGATGATTTACTTTAATATCGTTGTTGAATGTTGTCAACCGATTAAAAAAAGGTAGTGGTTTTTGAGTTTGATTGTTATGATTTTTTTGTAAACTTCTACCACCTTTATAATTAATAAGATTTTTTATAGTATTTATAAAAATAAGGCACAATCCATAGCCATTATCTTTTTCAATTACCAAAGGATAATTTTTCTCACTCAAATTATAATTTTTGTTTTTATCAAAGTAAGTAGATGTCGCTATTATCACCTTTGGTGAAGAAAAGCTTTCTATTTTGCTTTTTGCTTGATTTCTCAATGCGTCACCTCTGGTGAACTTAACGATAGTTGAAGAATGTTGAGGCATCACCTCCGGTGAACTCAACGATAGTTGAGAATTTTCGCTAGTTGTAAAATCTCTGTGATTTTTTTTATAAGCATTTAGCATTCGGCTATAACCAAAAGCAAAAGATATTATAGATAATAACATTAAGGATCCTTTATATCGGGAGCCAATTTCTTTTCTAGTAAATATTTGATTTTTCATTTTTACAAATGTTTTACCAAAATCTATATTTTCTTTTAAATCTGTTGCTATATTTTGACTATTTTTTTTTAAATATCGACGGTTAATAAAAAAAGCTTTTTTTTGTGTCAAACGCGCGTTTTTTTCAATATTGCGGCATGCACCTTTTTTGTTAGCTTTTCCAAAAACCGATAAAATATCTCCTGGTGTTACAAAAAAACCCGGTGAGACAACAATTTTATTATTAACTTTTATTCCTCCAATGCGAATCATCTGTTTTGCACTTTTTATACTTTCGAAAAAACCGGAACGATATAATACAACATCTAGACGACTTTCTAAAATAATAAATATGTTTTCACTTAGTTTTGAAGGATAGTTGAGATTTTTATAATTTATTTTTTGTAGGTATTTTTTTGACAAACCACCATAAAATAAACTAATTTTTTTAGACTCGCGAAGCTTTTGTCCATAGGGTGAATCGCTTCTCGACTTATTTTTATTATTGTTGTTTGCGTTTTTTTTTATGGTATTTTTTAAAGTGGTCATTATTTGTTCTCTAGAAAATATTTGTTTATAATTGTCTATCATTAATATCAATATGTTATCTTTTGATTATTTTTTTGATTGCTTTTGCTGTCGCAAGGCAAATCGCATCAAAGCAGCAATTAAAGCTTAAGATGGAAAGAGAGTAGGTCAACTACAGCTGCAATAATATAATAAATTTTTAATATGCATCATACATGCATCACGGATGATGCATCATCTATGATGCATGCATCATGGCGGAGCCATGATCGATCGTTGTTACACAACGATGCATCATTTTTTTTTTTCAAAAAATGATCGATCAAAGCTTTGCTTTGTTGCATCATGGCTTCGCCATAATCGATTGTTGTTACACAACATTGCATCACTCCTCCAGAGGAGGAGTGATCGATCCCTCCTCTGGAGGGATGCATCATGGCACAGCCATGATCGATCGTTGTTACACAACGATGCATCACTCCTCCAGAGGAGGAGTGATCGATCCCTCCTCTGGAGGGATGCATCATGGCACAGCCATGATCGATCGTTGTTACACAACGATGCATCCCTCCAGAGGAGGAGTGATCGATTTATCCTCTGGAGGGATGCATCATGGCGGAGCCATGATCGATCGTTGTTACACAACGATGCATCACTCCTCCAGAGGAGGAGTGATCGATCCCTCCTCTGGAGGGATGCATCACTTGATGAATCAAGTGATCAATCAAAGCTTTGCTTTGTTGCATCATAAAAAACACATAATAAAAAACTTTATAAATGATGAAAAACCGTTTTTATTGGTAATTTTGAATCTGCTAATATAAAAGCTTGTTTAGCTCTAGATAAATCTACACCATCAATTTCATAAAGTGTTTCTCCTTTCTTAACTCTACAAGCCCAGTACGACAATGATCCTTTACCTTTTCCCATACGAACTTCTAACGGTTTTTCCGTTACGCTTAACGAAGGATGCGCAAGAACCCAAACCTGTCCACCCCTTTTTAATTTTCTAGTGATAACGCGGCGTACCGCTTCAATTTGATTTGCACTTAGTCGGGTGCTTGATAAAGAGACAATTGCATATCGACCCTTTTTTAAACTTGGCTGATTTGATTGAATACCTTTATTACGTCCCTTTTGATGTTTTCGGTATTTTGTATGTTTAGGTTGAAGCATAATTAATTAAATGTTTTCGTATGTAATAGAAAGGTTAACATTTTTTTACGTAAAGACGTGGTTTACAAAAGTAGAGCTTTTGTATATTAACCTTTTTTTATTATACTTGTTTTATACGGTGTTTTTTTTTGACCCTGTTTCTAGCCAGCTTATAAATTGCTACACATCATCTTTCGTTAAAAGATAACTGATCGAGGTAATCATCGTGGGCAAAGTTTTAATAGATCACGACGAAACATTGATGATCATCCTTTTAGGATGATCGATCCCTCCTATGGAGGAAGGCATAACTTCGCCGTGAGTGAGGCATAGATTGTTGCTTTATGCAAAAGGCAACACCTTTAAACAAATAAGATGGCAGATATATTGCCTTATAAATTGATTGTTAAAAAAGATCAAAAATGTTTTAACTTAAATCCTTTTTTTAACCTTTTTATAGTTTTTGCATTGCTATGGCTTCGTTGCCCACGGCAAGGAAGGCCTAAATTGTGTCGAAAGCCTCTATAACTGGTTATTGACGAAAGCCTTTTGATGTTTTGAGTAACTATTGCGAGTCTTTCATTGTCAATCTCATAATTTTGTTCGACAATAGCTTTTATTTCTGCTAATTGAGAAGCAGACAAGTTCTTTAGTTTGATATGGTCAATAACACCCACTCTATCAAGCACTTGTATAGCCATGCTTTTGCCTATTCCTGAGAAAATGGTTAATGCCTTTTTTACTTGTGTGTTTTCCGAAAAATGATGATTAAAAGCAATTATCATATAAAATTTTTACTATTTTTAACAGTGTTACGGTTTTTGTGATACTTTTAAATATCTAAAGTTAAAAACGACATACGTATAACGTTTAATGATGTACAAAAAACCTATAGTTTTTTTTTGATAACAAACATTGCAAGGTAACAACGTTGCTTAACTTGTTTGTATCGTCCTAAAAGGATGATGCATCATAGAATTATCAAAATTTGTGTTGTTTTTGTTTGAGCCGCTTCTCTCAATTTAAATGTCTGTCGATGCTTGGGTTTTTGACTATAATATAAGCTAAAGACGTAATATGAAAAATTGCGGACATTGTTACCATAACAGGGCTTTTACTAAAAAGAGCGGAAAAATGGATTCGAACCTTCAACCTTTGCCTTGGCAAGGCAACGCTCTACCATTGAGCTATTTCCGCAAAAATTTAAAGAAGCTTGTAACCTTTAAGCAAAAATCAGAGATGATTTGCATATCAGCGCTTTCGTTTTGTCGTTTTACCTTCACCGAAAGTTTTTGCTTTGTTTTCACTGGAGGTGATATCTTTACCTTCGATAAAAGCTACAATTAGAGGCGATGCATCATGGCTCCGCCATGATGCATCCCTCCATAGGAGGGATTGATCATCCTTTTAGGATGATACAAGCGGAAAGTAAAAAACAGCAACCTAAGAAAAAGGCTTTGCTTTTGCTAAAAGCAAGTAACAATTCTACATTATAGATGGTGCTTCGGCCTAAAAAGATGATCGATTATGGCGAAGCCATGATGCGTCCCTCCAGAGGAGTGATCAATCATTTTAGTTTTAGTTGTGTAACAACAATCGATCATAGCTCCGCCATGATGCCTCCCTCCTACGAAGGGATCGATCACTCCACTGGAGTGATACAATGTTGTGTAACAACAATCGATCATGGCGAAGCCATGATGCAACAAAGCAAAGCTTTGATCGATCATTTTTTTGAAAAAAAAATGATGCATCCCTCCATAGGAGGGATCGATCAGCCTTTTAGGCTGATGCATCAAAGCGAAGCTTTGATCGATCATTTTTCGCAGAAAAATGATGCATCGTTGTGTAACAACGATCGATCATGGCTCCGCCATGATGCGAAAAAAAGGCGAAGGTGGGAATTGAACCCACGACAAATGGAAATTGAATAAAAAATAGTTTCTATTTCAAAAAACCAAGCAAACAATTTTCATTGTACTTAGCTTATTTACTTTATGTAAAAAAAATTGTTTTTTCTTTATCTGCTTTGCAGTTATAAATTATAAAAATTGATAAAAAGATGGGATTTATGTGTCACTTGATAAATCAAGTGATCGATCAGCCTTTTTTTAAAGATGATCGATCAAAGCTTTGTTTTATTACATCATCCTAGAAGGATGATCGATCCCTCTTATGGAGGGATGCATCATGGCGGAGCCATGATCGAGTGTTGTTACACAACACTCGATCATCTTTGACACATGTTATTTATTATAATTTTTTTAATCTATCGTATCACAAAACAATAAGCTATATGCCAAAAAGTAAATAATATAAACAATAATGATTTTTACATATTGTTATATTTGCTTCCCAGTAATACAATACACGCAATTTGTAACTTCTTGTAAAAATTTTATAAATTGTTGGCGTATAATCATGGCGGAGCCATCATGGCTCCGCCATGATCGGCGTTTGTTGTAAAACATTTACTAGGTCTATTAATAATATTAGTAAATTAACTTAGTGTTGATTGGTTATAATGCTGGTACTATCAAATATCGGTTCTATTTAAAAAAAATTTTCTTATCTGCTGAAGACATTTTTTTTGATACAACTATAAATAATTTTGATTTTTAAGTACATCTTTTTTTTTCGACGTTACAAAATGTTATAGCAATTACATTTTGTCTAATAATGAAAGAAAAAAGATATATAATTTATAAAATTGTGGCGAACATTAAAGTTGTTGCTTTAAATCTGTCGGTCTCCTTAGATAGAGTATCAACGCTTCATAGCGAAGCTATGGATCGAGCATCTTTCAAAGAAAGATGATTGATCCATCCCTCCATAGGAAAGATCGATTACTCCTCTGGAGTGATGCATAGGAAGAATCGATCAGCCTTTTAGGCTGATGCATGCATCAAAGCGAAACTTTGATCGATCATTTTTCGCAGAAAAATGATGCATCCCTCCTACGGAGAGATCGATCACTCCTCTGGAGTGATGCAACAAAGCAAAGCTTTGATCGATCATTTTTTTTTTCAAAAAAATGATGCATCCCTCCATAGGAGGGATCGATCAGCCTTTTAGGCTGATGCATTGTTGTGTAACAACAATCGATCATGGCTCCGCCATGATGCATTACACCACTAGAGCAATCAATCATTGATTTAAAGTGATATATCACTTTATCTATAACCTTCGGCGTATGGCCTCAGGCCATAGAAATGATCGATTGATCACTCTATAGTATCAAATAAATAATCAATTATTAATCTCACTTATTTATAAAGAAAGCATAGCATCCTTTAAGTTGATGTTTTTTTAATGTTGATTTCAACAAATACTAATCAGAGCCTCAAAAAGAAAAGACTAAGATTGTGAAAATCTTTTTTTTAATCCCAAAATTAATAAATCTACTTGTTGTTTTCTTTTAATGTTTTAAATGTTGAATAAAAAAAGCTAATTGATAATAAAACGTGCATCTTCCCTATAAAAATAGATATTTTTTTTTAAAGGCATTGTTAGATAAAAGCCTCTTATGAAGAGATCGATGCTTTTTTAAAAAAAGATGCATCATGGCACAGCCATGATCAATCGTTGTTACACAACGATGCATCACTTGATTTATCAAGCAATCAACCCTTCTTATGGAGGGATGCTTGTCTTCTTGTCGTTTTTATCATAATAAAAAAAAGACAATTTTTAGCTAAAGTTATGAGGTTTTTATTATACTTATATAAAAAATAAAAACCTAACACATAAATTTGCATAAGCGCAATTCAACAAATTACTTATTTTTGAAAAAAAGATCATCCGTATATATCGCTTCAAAAAGCTAGAGCGGAAGGTGATTAGTTAAAAGCTAAAGCCTTTTTTTCCGAACAAACAAAACTCAAGAAAAGCTTATGTTTTTGTACAATGCTTTTGACGAGATATTTAATAATAATAATGTCATGCATCATAGATGATGCATCATCCGTGATGCATAATATGTTTTTTTTTATCATGCTAATGTTCTTTATTGTTACAAATAACCGTATTGCTAAAAAAAGCTAAAACGATTGTAACGAAATAAAAGTTAGATATATTAGATAAACAATATTACAATCTTTTTTAGGATTAACATAAAGATTTTACTAAAATGGCGCATTTATGATTCCATTGTTCTAACCGCTGAACTACTTCGCCAATAATCAAAAATAACGAATTAAGACACTACTCTTTAATTGCATCTTAATAAAAATAACAGCGTCGCATCACTAAAGGGGGACTTTTAGCGATGGCAACCAAAAATGTTAGTGTGTACAATAGATACTAGTTACATATTTATGAAAGTGCCAATAAATAAAGTAACTAAAGATGCGTAACATGCATCATAGATGATGCATGATCTATTTCTTTGTAGGAGGGATAGATCATCCTAAAAGGTTAATCGATTTCTTCTATAGAAAGATGCCTTATATCTTTTACGACCTTTGGTGCATGATATGGCCTTTGCCCATAGAAATGATCAATCAATGCGAAGCTTTGATGCCTCCTCAACTTATTCTGAAAGGATGAGTGATCTTCCTTTAAAAGGGTGCATCATCTATGATGCATAGATGATGCATCATGGCGGAGCCATGATCGATCATGGCGTAGCCATGATGCAACCCTCCAGAGGAGGGATCGATCATTTTTTTTCCAAAAAAATGATGTATGATCGATTGTTGTTACAGAACAAAGCATCATTTGATAAATCAAGTGATCGATCAAAGCTTCGCTTTCTTGCATTACTCCAGAGGGGTGATCGATTCCTCTTACGACGGAGAGATTGATCATCTGTAATGGATGGTAGTCACGGGAAGTAAAAATAAAAAAAGGTTTATTAACCTTAGCTTATACAAGAACTAGAAATCTTTTTTTAGTTTTTTAGTGAAAACAAATAGCATTATTATCACAAAAAATGGCGGTGTTTCTTTTACAATTGGTGTTGCAGTTATCAAAGGCAGAGATTAAATTTGCTTTTTAGACATAAAAGCAGAAGCCCTCGATAAGGTTAGTAATTTATAATGGTTTTGTAATAAATAGCTAAAATCTAAAGTATTGGACAATTGTTTATAAGGTCTCACTTTTATGGTATTTAATGCCATAATTAAAGAAACATAAACTTGTTTGTTTTGGCTTATAGATGCTAAAAATTTTATTTGTTTAGCGTCTAAAACATTTTTTTGTTCGTAAATAGCCCCTAAAACATCAAATTCTTTGTCATCAATGAGTGGTTTAATTTCAGTTAAAAGGGAAATGTCTTTAAACACTAGCAATAAATTAGCCGCCTTAAAAAGTGGGTTACTAGCGATATTTGTTAATGCTTTATTTTCCATTAAAGCTATTTTTGCATAATTGTTTTTTACTGATTTAACTATCAAACCTTTTACAGTAAAAATGTTTTCTATCTCTTCAATATTAAAACAATCTTTAGATAATTCAATATTGGATAAAAGTAGATTTTGTAAAGACTTGTTAACAATTATCTTTTTTTTTAATTTTTCATAAAAATCCTTTTTATCGATGCAATGCAGAAAAAGGATGAGCGGTTTTTTTTTTAAAAGGTGGCTCGTTTTATTTTTGGCTACCCGTTTTTCAAATTTTACCATACAGTTTTTTAATTGGTTTTAATATTTGCAAAAATGTTGTTTGTTATTATAGGGTCTTTTAATTGACACGGTAAAGATATATAATAATAATTTTTGCTTTTGGCACTAAGCTTCGTGGTTGTCACTATAATCTATTCATTTATGGTGACAACCTGAGGGAATTACCGAAAGTAAAAACAATTACCAACGTTCAAAAAATGTTGCTGGTTGCTTTCATTCAGCAAAAGCTTCGCTTTTGACAGTGGTATGGTTTTCGTCGCTTCGCGAAGAAGGTGTTTGTTTTGCTTTCAGCGGAGGTGAAAGAAATAATTTCGTGACCTCAAAAGCGATCAGCTTAAAGTATCAGATTGCTTTTAATTGTAATTATAGCCAAAATTGAAAGACAACAGCTTTTGTTAAAATATATAAAGAAAAAAATCAGACATCGAATTTACTTAAAATAAAATATTATTTTGATGAAGTAAACAACTCGAAACAAAAACTATTGTCTTTTTTTCGACATCTGTTTTTTTTTATTTATTTTATGAATAACCTTTTTTCTTGTAAAAGAAAATTCACCAAATTTGTGGCCTACCATAGATTCAGCAATTTTCCGAAGAACCCAGCCTTTTCCATTGTGTATTTTAAAAGATTTTCCTATATCTTTAGGGAGTATCATAGAGCTACGACACCAAATATTAGAAGCGGGTTGCTCCTTTAAAGAAGAATATGGACCTTTCCATAGAGATCGAGACATAATAATATAATGCACTCTCAACAATAGTTGAGCATTTTATTTCAAGAATATTTGTTATTTTTTATTAAACACTTGCATCACTCCTCTGGAGGAGTGATCGATCAGCCTTTTAGGCTGATGCATCAAAGCGAAGCTTTGATCGATCATTTTTCGCAGAAAAATGATGCATCACTTGATTTATCAAGTGATCGATCCCTCCTATGGAGGGATGCATCACTCCTCCTTTGGAGGAGTGATCGATTGTTGCTACACAACAATCGATCCTAGCTCCGCCATGATGTATCATCCCTGATGCATGATAGAGTTTAACAAAAGAAGCTGTAATAGAAACCTATAAACAATAAGAAATTACCACCAACGGTAATGCGTATACGCACGATTTTGTAAAGCTAATTGATGAAACTCTTTTCTTTTTTCAACACTTTCTCCTTTTCCTTGAAATGCCTCTAAAAACGATTCAGCTAAGCAATATTGTAAAGAGCGATAATGCTTTCTTTTGTTTTCAATTAAGCTTAAAACTTCTTTAACTTGTTTTCTATTTAGAGATATTGGTTTTTCGTTTTTAGAAACAGTAGGAAGCGTCGCTTTCACAGAAGATAAGGGTGATTGTTTTGCTTTTACCGAGTGTGATTGTTCAATTACTGTTGACACTGTATTTGAATTCACTACAGGTTTTGCTAAAGACAACGGAACCGACGTCCCCAAAAAGGAAACGCTTTGCCCGTTTTTCACCTTGTTTCTCCGAGAACTAGCCCCTGCAACAAGCCAAGAAATGGCTTTACCTTCTTGCCTTTCAGTTCTAGTTACCAAAGGAATTCTATAAGTCATTCTGCCTTTACGTACTTTACGTGTTTCCAAAACAGGTTTTACATTATTTATAGCCATTTTGCAAAGTAATTTACTAGAAAACGCTTGCGTCGATAAAACGTAACTATGGTTTTCTTCTTGCATGCGTTGTTGTTTTATTGTATTTTTAGTTTCTTTGCTTGATTGTTGTTGTAACTGATTTGGTTTTGGGTTGCGAGAAGACATTGAAAAAACCTGTGAATTATTTTCAGAATAGTCTTGAGATGGTAAAATTACTTTGCTATAATCTTTGGCTATAACATGGAAAGCTTTTTCGTTTTTGGGGAAAAATTTTTGTAGATTATTTTTGTGAAACCCAATAGAGCGAAGAAAATAAACAAAACTTGTATTAGAGATAGTATCTTTTAGTAAATCTTGCTGTAAGTTAAGATTAAGCAGCTCTCTTTCCGTATTTACTCTTAAAAAAAGTAAAAGGTTAAAAAATATTTTGTGGCCTTCTGCCTTTTTTCCACGGCCTAACAAGGAAGACGAAAATCGTGAAATCAAATTACGATTTTTTACTTTAATTTTATTCATATATTATTAAACGTTTTTTTTTGTAATCTATAGCTATCATCTCGCAAAATAAGATATGGTATTGCACAAAGCATCATCTTAAAAGAATGATACATCATGGCGGGGCTATGATCGATTCTTTCTCCAGAGGAAGGATTGATCACTCCTCCAAAGGAGTGATGGCATCAAAGCGAAGCTTTGATCGATCACTTGAGAAATTAAGTGATGCATCGTTGTGTAACAACGATCGATCATGGCTGTGCCATGATGCATCCCTCCAGAGGAGGGATCGATCACTCCTCCTCTGGAGGAGTGATGCATTGTTGTGTAACAACAATCGATCATGGCTGTGCCATGATGCATCCCTCCAGAGGAGGGATCGATCACTCCTCCTCTGGAGGAGTGATGCATTGTTGTGCAACAACAATCGATTATAGCTTCGCCATGATGCAATAAAGCCAAGATTTAATCGATCACTCCAGAGGAGTGGTACATAAAAAATGTTTTACTTTTTTGTACCGTATTTTGACCGTGCCTTTTTTCTGTTTTTAACGCCTTGTAAATCTAAACAACCTCTGATGGTACGATATTTAACACCTGGTAAATCTTTTACTCGACCTCCTCTTATAAGCACCACAGAATGCTCTTGTAGATTATGTCCTTCCCCTGGAATAGATGCTAAGACTTGACGTGAATTACAAAGACGTATTTTTGCTACCTTACGTAAAGCAGAATTGGGTTTCTTCGGGGTTTTTGTATAAACACGAATACAGACCCCTTGCTTTTGAGGAGACCCTTCAAGTGCGGGCTTATAAATCTTTCGCTCTTTAGATTTTAGCCTCTTTTTTTGACATAATTGATTTATTGTCGGCATATAATTTAATAATAAATATTGTTTTTTTAGATTATGTAAATATAACCTTTAGATTGTAATTTCTAAGCGGCTTAACAAATTAACAAAAAAAATGTGGTCTTGTTTTAGACTTAATTATGCATCATTTTTTTGGGATGATCGATCCCTCCGTAAGAGGAATCGATAATCCTAAAAGGATGATACAATGTTGTTACACAACAATTGATCATGGCTCAGCGATGATGCAACAAAGTGAAGCTTTGATCGATCACTTGATAAATCAAGTGATGCATCCCTCCAGAGGAGGGATCGATCACTCCTCCTCTGGAGGAGTGATGCATCGTTGTTACACAACGATCGATCATGGCGAAGCCATGATGCAACAAAGTAATGTTTTGATCGATCATTTTTTTCCAAAAAATGATGCATCCCTCCATGGGAGGGATCGATCAGCCTTTTAGGCTGATGCATCAAAGCGAAGCTTTGATCGATCATTTTTCGCAGAAAAATGATGCATCGTTGTGTAACAACGATCGATCATGGCTCCGCCATGATGCATCCCTCCTACGGAGGGATCGATCACTCCTCTGGAGTGATGCATTCTTGAAACATCGATTTAAAATATGGCTTGTTGTAAAATATTACCAACAGATGATCTCAATACGTCCAAAAACGGAGAAGGTAAGATGCCCATAAGCAGCACAATATAAACAAAAGGCAAAAACATAAAAACCTCTCTTCTCGATAAATCGCTATAAGCTGCAATGTACTCAGGTTTTGTAAAGCCATAAATCAATCTATTACAAAGCCATAATGCGTAAGCAGCCCCAAAAACCATTCCAGTGGCTGCCATTATAGCTGCAAAAGTGTTGTTTTGGAAGGCTCCGGTTAATACCAAGAATTCTCCTACAAAACTGCTTGTGCCAGGTAAACTGATATTTGCCATTGTAAAAAACAAAAATAATGTCGCAAACACGGGCATTGTTCTTGCAACACCTCCGTAGTAACGTAACAATCTTGTTTTGTGACGGTCATACAACGATCCAACAAGTAAAAAAAGGGCAGGAGATACTATACCATGACTTAGCATTAACATTATACTACCTTCAACCCCTTGTGCGTTTAAGCTAAAAAGCCCTAACGTTACAAAATTCATATGCGCTACAGAAGAATAAGCTATTATTTTTTTCAAATCAACTTGTCTTACCGTAGTTAAAGAGGTATATATAATAGCTATACAGCTCATTGTGTAAATCAGAGGAGTAAAATAAATCGACGCAAAAGGGAAAATTGGAATAGAAAAACGAAGAAAGCCATAAACACCTAACTTTAGCATAATACCAGCTAAAAGAACACTTCCAGCCGTAGGTGCTTCTACATGAGCCTCAGGAAGCCAAATATGAACAGGAATCATAGGTACTTTTACTGCAAAGCTCGCGAAAAAGGCTAGCCACAATAAAATTGATCTTTTTTCACTGAACTGCGTCAAATATAATGTTTGAAGATCACATAAGCCTGCTTGGAAATAAATTAAAACGACAGCTAAAAGCATTAACAATGACCCAAAAAGGGTATAAAGAAAGAATTGATAAGCCGCCCTAATTTTTCTTTCTCTCGACCCCCATACTCCAATAATAATAAACATTGGGATTAAAACACTTTCAAAAAAGATATAAAAAAGCAGTAAATCTAAAACTGAAAAAACCGCAATCATTAAGCTTTCCATAATGAGGAAAGAAATGACATATTCTTTTACATAAATCTCAATACTTGTCCAACCTACAAGCAAACAAACAGGTATTAAAAAGGTTGTAAGAATGACAAAAAACAGCGATATCCCATCAATACCTAATATAAAATTTAACGTAGGCTCGAGATTATTACCTGTGGTTAGAACCTCTGGTGAAAGGGGAGTAAGGCTTGTTTCTGAGATAGCATTTCCGGAAAGACCTATAGTCTTTGGCCATAAGAATTGAAATCTTTGTGCAGAATTATCGAAGAAAAGCCAAAGTAAAAGCGAAACCATAAATGTAATTAAAGAGCATGATAACCCAATAACCTTTATTAATCTCCGATTCCAACTAGGTATAAAAAGTAATATGGCTGCTCCAATTAAAGGAAGCAGTAATACTATAAGAAGTAGCGACATAACAATGTACTATTTTTTTTGAAGCCTTTTTTTTTACATTATAAATGATGCATCCCTCCGTAAGAGGGATCGATCACTGCTCTGGAGTGATGCATCACTCCATAGGAGAGATCAATCATCCTTTTAGGATGATGCAATGTTGTGTAACAATAATCGATCATGGCGAAGCCATGATGCAACAAAGCAAAGCTTTGATCGATCACTTGATTCATCAAGTGATGCATCCCTCCGTAGGAGGGATCGATCGTCCTTTTAGGATAATGCAATGTTGTGTAACAACAATCGATTATGGCGAAGCCATGATGCAACAAAGCGAAGCTTTAATCGATCATTTTTCTCCGAAAAATGATGCATCGTTGTGTAACAACGATCGATCATGGCTCCGCCATGATGCATCACTCCAGAGGAGAGATCGATCTCTCCTCTGGAGTGATGTATTGTTGTGTAACAACAATTGATCAAGGCTCCGCCATGGTATATCCCTCTAGAGAAGAGATCGATCTCTCTTCCTCTGGAGGAGTGATGCTATGTTGTGTAACAACAATCGATTATGAAGAAGCCATGCATCATGGCGGAGCCATGATCGATCGTTGTTACACAACGATGCATCACTCCTCCAGAGGAGGAGTGATCGATCCCTCCTCTAGAGGGATGCATCACTTGATAAATCAAGTGATCGATCAAAACTTCGCTTTAATGCATCATTAAGCAGGTTTAAACGTATTGGAAATTATGGTAACCAGTCCCATGTTATTAAAATGCCTGCCACTAAAACCACCCAAGAAAGAGATAGTGGTAATAATACTTTCCAGCCTAATGTCATTAATTGATCGTATCGGTAACGAGGATATGCAGCTCGTACCCAAACAAAAAGAAATAAAAAGCAAATAATTTTCAATGAAAACCAGAAAACACCAGGAATCCAATAAAATATTGCAAAATTAAAAAGAGGAAGCCATCCACCTAAAAAGAAAATGGCACATAAACTACTCATCACTATCATGTTTGCATACTCACCAAGAAAGAATAAAGCAAAACCCATAGAAGAATATTCAACGTTATACCCCGCTACAAGCTCTGCTTCTGCTTCAGGTAAGTCGAAAGGGGCTCTATTTGTTTCTGCTAGGCAGGAAATAAAAAACATAATTAGTAAAGGAAAAAGAGGAAGACAAAACCAAACCTTTTCTTGTGCCATAACTATTGATGTTAAGTTTAACGAGCCTACGCAAAGCAAAACCGTAATTAAAATTAAACCTATTGAAACCTCATAAGATACCATTTGCGCGGCAGAACGAAGACTTCCTAAAAAGGCGTATTTAGAATTGCTTGACCAACCTGCGGTTATAATACCATAAACACCTAGAGAAGATACAGCAAACACGTAGAGTAAGCCCACATTTAAATCGGCTAATACCAGGCCTTCTGAAAAGGGTATTACTGCCCATGCAACTTGACTTAAAAGAAAGGTCAGAACCGGAGCAAACAAGAAGATCACCAAATTAGCACTGCTTGGTTTAACCGGTTCTTTTACTAATAATTTAAGACCATCGGCTATTGGTTGAAGCAGCCCCAAAACACCTACTCTATTTGGTCCCTTTCTTCTTTGCATTGAAGCCATCACCTTTCGTTCTGCTAAAGTTAAAAAAGCAATAGCTAGAAGCAAAGGTATTGTCATTGCCACAATTTTTGAAATAATGCTATATATTAAAAAATTCATACTGTTTTTTATTTAACGTATTTATGCACAAATAACCTTAGTTCAATAGCTACACACAATTGACACTATTATAAAATCTTTGCTCAATTATCCTCAACTATTTTACAAAGCAAAGCTTTGTACGAGTTCACCAGAGGTGACAAGCGTTGGTTGGGTTCACTAAAGGTGACATGACACCTTTGCTAAAAAAAGGGCCCATATATATATATAAAATATGGCCATTCGATAATTGTCGTCGCGAGGCTAACCTTTTACAATCAATAGGATGCCAAAAGCTACAAAAAGCAATTATCGAATGGCCATTAGAAACACTGAAACTAAAAGCGAGAATAAACAAACCTTATTGATCCTTCTTTACAAAGATATTTTATAATTGTTGTTACACAACAATCGATCATGGCTCCGCCATGACGCAAGCATCATAGATGACCCATCATCAGTGATGCATTCCTTCGTAGGAGTGATCGATCACTCCTATGGAGTGATGCATGCATCACGGATGATACATCATGGCGGAGCCATGATCGATCATGGCTCCGCCTTGATGCAACCCTCCATAGAAGAGATCGATCATTTTTTTTCCAAAAAATGATGCATCGTTGTGTAACAACGATCGATCATGGCTCCGCCATGATGCATGCATCAAGTATGATGCATCATCCCTGATGCATGAATAATAAATTTTTTTTAAATATCGCCGAAAGTGTTTTAAAATGTTGTATAAATTTTATTTACTTAGCAATCACAAATTTGTTAGTAAAACGATCGAAAAAGGTTTTTAATGATGTATTTAAAGAATCACTAATAATCTTTTTTTCACGAATCTCCTTTAAAATTGCAGGGTCAATCTCTTTCAAAAGCTCTTCTTGAAATGATGATATTTCAGACACGTTTATTTTGTCTAAATACCCTTTTGTAGCAGCATATACAACAACCACTTGTCGTTCAATAGACATTGGTCTATATTGTGCTTGTTTCAACATTTCTGTTAATCGTGCTCCTCTATTCAAAAGATATTGTGTGGCTGCGTCTAAGTCAGAACCAAACTGTGCGAAAGCGGCAACCTCACGGTATTGTGCTAACTCTAATTTCAAAGTGCCGGCTACTTGTTTCATTGCACGAACTTGGGCAGCCGAACCAACTCTACTTACCGATAAACCTACGTTTATAGCGGGTCGTACCCCTTTATAAAAGAGTTCTGTTTCCAAAAATATCTGTCCATCTGTAATTGAGATTACGTTTGTAGGAATGTATGCAGACACATCTCCAGCTTGTGTTTCAATAACAGGAAGTGCTGTCAAAGAACCCGCTTTTTTTTCGTCAGACATTTTTGCTGCTCTTTCAAGCAATCTTGAATGTAAATAAAAAACGTCTCCTGGAAAAGCTTCACGTCCTGGAGGTCGTCGAAGCAATAGCGACATTTGTCGATACGCTACTGATTGTTTACTTAAGTCGTCATAAATAATTAAGGCATGCATTCCATTATCTCTAAAATATTCACCGATTGCACATCCTGAGTAAGGTGCTAGGAATTGTAAAGGAGCAGGGTCTGACGCAGTGGCAGCCACAACAACCGAATAATCAAGAGCACCGCCTTTCTCTAATGTTCTTACTAATTGAGCCACAGTTGAACGCTTTTGTCCAATTGCCACATATACACAATAAAGCTTAGCAGATTCATCGTTAGACTCATTTAGAAGCTTTTGATTTAAAATGGTGTCAATAGCAATCGCGGTTTTACCAGTTTGTCGATCTCCAATTATAAGTTCTCGTTGACCTCTTCCTATTGGCACTAAACTATCAACCGCTTTTATACCAGTTTGCATAGGTTCGTGCACCGATTTACGTGCGATAATACCAGGTGCTTTAACCTCTACACGACTTCTTTTTACATCTTGCAAAGGTCCTTTCCCGTCGATTGGATTTCCAAGAGCATCTACAACACGCCCTAAAGTTCCTCTTCCCACAGGAACATCCACAATGGTACCACTTCGTTTAACAATGTCTCCTTCACTTATTTTGACATCACTCCCAAAAAGTACAACCCCCACGTTGTCGCTTTCTAAGTTTAAAGCCATCCCCTTTACGCCGCTTGCGAATTCTACTAATTCACCAGCTTGAATCTTGTTTAAACCATATACACGAGCAATACCATCTCCGATAGAAAGTACACGACCTATCTCGTCAATATCAAGTTTTGAGTACGATTTTGAAATCTTTTGTTCAAGTAATGTAGAAATTTCGCTTAAAGATAATGCCATATTAATTTTTATTTTTTTTTATATTTTATCAGCAGCTATTGTTTTCTCCCTATCAAACAATTTATCTATGTTTAATAACCAAAAGTTTTCTGTTGATTTCGGTGACGTCCAAAATCAGCATAAAAATTTTGGTGAATATGCAAAAGGCAATAACGGAAAATAAAATAAAAGAAAGTGTTGCATCATAGCAGAGCCATAATCGATTGTTGTTACACAACAATGCATCACTCCAGAGGAGTGAACGATCCCTCCTCTAAAGGGATGCCGCACTTGATAAATCAAGTGATCATTCAAAGCTTCGCTTTGTTATCTCACTCCTCTGAAATAATCGATCTCTCCTATTGAATAATGTATCATGTCGAAGCCATGCATGCATCATAGATAATGCCATGGTTCCGCCATGATGCATCAAAAATGATGCGGTAATTTTGCCAAAGGCAATCGCCGATGGTTGTTGCCTTTACCGATAGTAAATACAACAACCTTCTGGAGAGGTAAAAGTCATTACGTCAAACAAAAAGCCAATAACCTAAACCTAGCTTTAAGTAAGAGCGGTCTCTTTAAGCTTTTTTGTTTAACGTTATACTGTAATGCCTTTTTTTTACGCATAAACCCTCAACCATTGTTGAGAGTACAAAGGAAAAGAAGATTAAAATTGTATTACTCTTTTATAAACGCGGCTTTTTGTTTTTATTTGCTTACCTCTTTAATCATCGTTTCGTTTTTGGGCGTCAACGAAAAATTTACAAATAATATTTGCTTTTGCTGAAAGCAATAAGCAACAACCAAAGATGAAGATTAAAGCAATTGATCATCCTTTTGGGATGATGCAATGTTGTGTAACAACAATCGATCATGGCGAAGCCATGATGCAACAAAGCCAAGCTTTGATCGATCACTTGATAAATCAAGTGATGCATCACTCCTCCTCTGGAGGAGTGATGCATCGTTGTGTAACAACGATCGATCACTCTTCTGGAGGGATGCATCCCTCCTACAAAGGGATGCATCCCTCCATAGGAGGAATCGATCATCCTTTTAGGATAATGTTGTATAACAACAATTGATCATGGCTCCGCCATGAAGCAGTAAGCAGAAAAAGCTGCAAAGGTTGCAAAAGCTTTTTATTTACTAGCAATTATTTACTACCAACTTGCTTTGCTTATACCTGAAATAAGCCCTTTAGAAGCATTTTCGCGCAAACGGATGCGCGATAATTTACAGAAGCTCAAAACAGAATGAGCTCTTCCAGTTTCAATGCAACGATTTTTAATACGGCTCTTTGAACTGTTTCGAGGCAAGCTTTTGATGCGTCCTTTAGCTAGGGTTAGAAGGCTTGAGAGAAAAGCATTGTAATAAGTTGCAAATTTTTGGTTGTTGCCCCTTATTTTAGTAGATTTTTTAACATTTATTAGTGTATTTTTAGTTAAAGCTTTATTTTGTAATTCTGCTTTTACTTTTTTTTTAGCAAAAAGATGGATACTAGATTTGTAAAGATCTAAGTCAACAAACCGATTATGATTGTAAAATGTTTTGTTATTTTTATCGATATTAGTACCAATATTAGATGTTGGCCCCATCTTTTTTACATCATTTCCGTTTTTATTATCGCCTGACATTTTTTCGGAAGCTGTTGTCTTTTGACAAATTGTTTTACTACCGCTTTCAACAAAAGAAAACTCAGGTGAATCTTCATTTGGTATTTTTAAAGTTGTCTGTTTTGAAGAAATAGAAGGCAAAAGTGATGGCACTTTGTTTTTAGTATCGCCATTATCAAAAAGCGCTACATCTGGATGCCTTTTTTCTACTAGCATAAAAAACGGATCAGATATGGACATAGCTTCTACAAAAATTTTGTTTTGTAACCTTAAAATCTCAAAGCTTTTTACCAATTTACGACAACTGTCGTCTTTTCTTATTGAGTTAAACATTGTATAAAATATTTGTTTTTTTAATGTTATGCATTATGGCGGAGCCTTGATCAATTGTTGTTACACAACAATGCATCGTTCGAGAGGAGAAATCGATCTCTCCCTTGGAGGGATCGATCAGCCTTTTAGGCTGATGCATCAAAGCTTCGCTTTGATCGATCATTTTTCTGCGAAAAATGATGCATCGTTGTGTAACAACGATCGATCACTCCTCCTTTGGAGGAGTAATGTATTCCTCCATAGGAAGGATCGATCATCCTTTCAAAATGATGCCAATTTGCAGTTGTTTTTTGTTTTACCCAAATTATAAATTTTTATTATCAAACAACCGCTTTTTCATCAAAGTTTGCAAAAAGCGGTTAATGTTATCGGTTGAAAAGGAAAAACTAAAAAGTAAAAGATAACCAAATTTTTACACCCACTTTTCCATAAGGTGTAGATGCACTTTTGTTAGCAAATACAACATTTGAAGAAAAGGCATTAAGAGTGGTCTCTCCCCATTGATAGGTTTGCATTTTTGCTTTTTGGGCCTTTTTTGAACGACCTCCTAAACGACCACTACACGTAAATCTTATTCCTTTTATAAAGCTAACATTTTCTACATCTTTAAAGGCTTTTACTTTAATATCTTTAAAAGAAACGCGTTTTTCTAGTAGACCCACGATCCTATCTAATAAGGCCGTCACACTTTGTGCAGTATTAACAAAACGAATAGGCTCAAAACGCAATGTTGAAGCAAATTTTTCTTCGTTGTGTTGTCTATGCTTTTCTTGTTTTACAATCTTTTCACAATAAGTAAGAAGATTACTGTGCCTTAATCGATCCTTAAAAATCTCGTTACTTAAAAACGTGTCGCACTTATCTATTGTCATAGGAGCCACCTCTGGTGAACTTAACGATCTTTGAGAGTTTAAAAGAGAATTTGATGACATTGCTTTTTCTAAGCTTGTGTGATAAGCCGTAAAACCTGTAGCTGTTGTCTTTAAGCAAACACCTTTAATGATTGTATCGTTTACAGATTTTCCCTTTTCTGGTAAAGACAACATGGGTAAAGGAAATGAGGCGGTTACAAAAGCTTTTGACAAAGCAAAACAACTATCTGACGCTTTTCTAGGGTTTAGCTTATATTTTAAAAGTTCGTTTCTAACTTTTTTTTTAAAAAAATTTGTTGATTGTTTTGTAGAAACAATAGAGAACGATTCACTAGATAATATATTATCTGAAGAAGGTTTTTTGTAAGACAACCTTGATTTTAAATTAAAAAGTAGTTGTTTTTCTTTTTTTTCTGCTCGGTTATCCTGTATAGAAAAAGTTATATCTACTTTTCGATAATGTTTTTTTGTGGAAAAAAAGGCTAGTGAATGCTGAGTTTCTTGTAAAAGGAAAGCTACATATTTTCGAATCATTAATTCATACTGGATAGTATCACTAAAAAAACTATCAGTGAACCAAGGTGAAGAGAAATGTCTATTTCCTTTTTGTAATCGTAAAGATAAAGGATTTGTTTTTTGTGACATTGGTTATTTTATTATTTGTTGAAAAAATCTATGCATCATGGCTACGCCATGATCGATTGTTGTTATACAACATTGCATCACTCCTGTAGAGAAATACATCGTTTTCACCTCCGGCAAAAGCAAAGCAACAACCGAAAGTGACTGCCTCTAACAAAAAAACAAGGATCATGGCGTAACCATGATGCATGGATAAAAAAAGGCTATTGCTATTAACGATCACATTCTCCAAAAACAATGTCCATCGTTCCGATAATAGTAACTACATCAGCTAACATATGGTCTTTGCTCATAAAATCTAATCCCTGTAAATGTGCAAAACCAGGAGCACGTATTTTACATCTATATGGTTTTGACGTTCCATTGCTTACAAGATAAACACCAAATTCACCTTTCGGAGCTTCAACTACGGTATATGTTTCTCCGGCAGGAACAGTAAAACCTTCTGTATATAATTTAAAATGATTAATTAAAGCTTCCATCGATTGTTTTATTTGTGCACGAGAAGGGCTACTAATTTTGCGATCATCGCTTTTAATAACTCCTTCAGGCATTTTATTTAAACATTCCATAATAAGTCGTAGGCTTTGTCTCATTTCTTCGACCCGTATCAAGTATCTATCATAGCAATCTCCGTGACTTCCTACAGGAACTTGAAAAGATAATTTGTCGTAAACATCGTAAGGCGATTGTTTTCTTAGATCCCATTTTACACCGCTTCCTCGTAACATAACCCCTGAAAAGCCCCAATCTAACGCCTCATCTGCTGTTACAACTGCAACGTCTACCAATCTTTGCTTCCAAATCCTATTGTTTGTCAACATCTCTTCCATTTCATCAATTCGAGAAGCAAACTGTTGGCAAAAACGATAAATATCCTGACATAGGGAAAGCGGTAAATCTTGTGCAACGCCCCCCGGACGTACAAAAGCGGCATGCATTCGAGCTCCAGAAACCCTTTCATAAAACTCCATTAATTTCTCACGCTCTTCAAAACCCCATAAAAAAGGGGTTAAAGCTCCAACGTCCATAGCATGACATGTTAACGCCAACAAATGGTTTAAAATTCTGGTAATTTCAGCAAACATTACACGAATATAGCTGGCCCTGATAGGTACAGAAAGCCTTAGTAGTTTTTCAACGGCTAATGAGTAAGCATGTTCTTGACACATCATTGAAACATAATCTAATCTATCAAAATAAGGTAACGCCTGTAGATAGGTTTTATATTCAATCAATTTTTCTGTGCCTCTATGAAGTAAACCAATATGTGGATCTGCTCTTTGAACAACCTCTCCATTCATTTCTAAAACAAGTCTTAGCACTCCGTGTGCAGCAGGATGTTGAGGACCAAAATTAATCGTAAAATTTTTTACTTTTCGTGGTATAATAGCCTTTTCAATAGCCATACAAATCAATATGTTTTAATTAAGCATCATAGCTTTGCTATGACCGATCATGGCGGAGCCATGATCGATTGTTATTGCACAACAAACAATGCATCAGCCTAAAAGGCTGATCGATCCCTCCTATGGAGGGATGCATCATTTTTCGCAGAAAAATGATCGATCAAAGCTTCGCTTTGTTGTATCAGCCTAAAAGGCTGATCGATTCTTCTTATGGAGGGATGCATCATTTTTTGGAAAAAAATGATCGATCAAAGCTTCGCTTTGTTGCATCATGGCACAGCCATGATCGATTGTTGTTACACAACAATGCATCAGCCTAAAAGGCTGATCGATCCCTCCTATGGAGGGATGCATCATTTTTCACAGAAAAATGATCGATCAAAGCTTCGCTTTGTTGCATCATGGCTTCGCCATGATCAATTGTTGTTACACAACATTGTATCATCCTAAAAGGATGATCAAATCCCTCCTATGGAGGAACGCATCACTTGATTTATCAAGTGATGCGCCATTTTAGCTTTCCTTTGCTGATAAGGAAGATTATTTATTGCCATTATCAAATCTTTCACCTAAACTAAGTGATAGTAATATGATACACCCCGTATAAAGGGCTGTGCATTAAGCCATAACCAAAAGCAAATAACAAAAAAACTTTGGCGCTTTTTTGTTATTTGCTTAGTTGTACTGTAGGTTCACGCAATTCACGTAATAAAAGCGCACTGTCTTTTACAGCAACTGTTGAGAGAAAAAAGTAAATTAAAAATAAAAAATAAAGGCGACTATCTATCAGATTTTCAAGAAAGTCCCATAGAGTAACACTTGTTATGAAGGTTGTTAACCCAATAACCATTACAAAAGCATAATGATAAATCATACCACTTTGTAGCTCACTTATTTCACGAGTAGCCTTCGAAAAAACAAAAACTATACCCTGTGGTCCTAATATTTCAAAACTTCCTTTGTCCAAACGTTTAAACGAAACATTATATCCAAAATCAAGCGCTTTTTGGGCAAAAATGTCATTGTATACCTTGTCAAAAAACCAACGTCTATTAAGCATTTCATAAAAAAATAAGCCTATAGGAGAAATCTTAAAAGCAAATGCTTTTTTTCTTAAAAACTTGTGTTCATTAAAATAGAAGGCTAAAAAAATTCCTAGCATTGTAAAAATAAAAGGAATAATTTTAACTGATTGTGGTATATAATGTGACTCTAGAATATTGCTTTTTTCTGGTAAAGTAAAAATGGCATTTCCCCAAAACTGAGTACCAACACCTATCATCATATCTTTACCACAATAGCCAAGAAAAATGCTACCAATTGCTAAAATCATAAGCGGTATTGCCATAATAATAGGGGCGTCATGACTATTTTCTATTGGTTTTTTTATAGCTTTACTTTCTGTAAAAAAGGTTAAAAAGCACAACCTGAAAGAATAATAAGATGTTAAAAGCACGCAAATCCCGCCTAACCAATATGCAAAATTTCCATTAATAGTGTATCGTGCAAAGGCTACTTCCAGAATAACGTCCTTCGAATAAAAACCTGTTAAAAAAGGGAAACCTGCCAAAGACAAGCTTCCAATAAGCATCATCGCATATGTAAAAGGTAATGATTGAACGAGCGCTCCCATTTTTCTCATGTCTTGCTGATTAGATAATGCATGTATTACAGAGCCGGCACCTAAAAACAATAAGGCTTTAAAAAAGGCATGATTCATTAAATGAAAAAGGGCAACCTCATAATTGGAAACGCCACAAGCAAAAACCATATAACCAAGCTGACTAGCTGTTGAATAGGCAATAACCCTTTTTAAATCGTTTTGAACAACCGCAGTTGTGGCCGCAAAAAAGCAAGTCATAGCACCAAGTAATGCTATAACCGTTAAAGTATCTTCAGCAAATTCAAATAGTGGTGAACAGCGTGCAATCATAAAAACCCCTGCGGTTACCATTGTTGCCGCATGTATTAGGGCGGAAACAGGGGTTGGTCCTTCCATAGCATCCGGTAACCAAGTATGCAATCCTAATTGAGCAGATTTTCCTATTGCTCCAACAAATAAACATAATGATATAACAGTCAAAGCATGAAAAGATTGATTTAAAAACATCATCTTTTCATTTACCATACTTGGAGCCAAAGAAAAAATCACGGGGAAGCTTAATGTTTTGAACACTGAAAATATTGACATAATTCCCAAAGCTAACCCAAAATCGCCAACCCTATTAAGAAGCATTGCTTTTATAGATGCTTTATTCGCAGAAAGACGGGTAAACCAAAAATTAATAAGTAAATAAGAAGCAAGACCTACACCTTCCCAGCCAAAGAACATTACCAATAAATTGTCGGATACAACAAGCATCAGCATAAAAAATGTAAATATTGATAAATAACTCATAAATCTTGGCAAGTGTGGATCCTCCGACATATAAGACATTGAGTAGATGTGTACCAAACTGCTTACCGAAGTAATTACTATCAACATTACTACGGTTAAAGAATCAAAATAAAAACCCCACGACGTATCGAACATTTCACAAGAAAACCAATCGCTAACTTTTATAGAACAAATGCAACCGGAAAGCGCAACCTCATAAAATGCTATTACGCTTAAAAAAAAAGTCGATAACAAAAAGGCAATCGTAAAAATCACGCTACCTCGGCTTCCTAAAAAACGACCAAAAAAACCGGCCGAAATGCTTCCAAAAAGCGGTAGTAAAAGTAATAACAGATACATAATTGTTTTATTATATATTAAAGCATTATGGATGATGCGTTGTTGTGTAACAACGATCGATCATGACTGTGCCATGATGCAACAAAGCGAAGCTTTGATCGATCACTTGATGAATCAAGTGATCAATCCCTCTAGAGGAGTGATGCATCATAGCGAAGCTATAATCGATCATGGCTGCGTTATGATACACCCCTCCATCGGAGGGATTGATCACTTGATATATCAAGTGATCGATCCCTCTGATGCATTGTTATTGTTGTTACACAACAATCGATCATGGCTTCGCCATGATGCATCATCCATGATGCATGATAACCCTGCTTTGTTTTCAAAGATAAGCTTAATAGCTATTTTTTTTTACTTTTAAAGCGGTTTTACTAAAAAGGGCTCTGGCAAAAAAGAGGTTTTTGTCTATGGCCTTTTACCATATATCATAAATGATGCATCATCCTGAAAGGATGATCGATCATGGCTCCTCCATGATGCATGGCTCTGCCATGATGTAACAAAGCGAAGCTTTGATCGATCACTTGATAAATCAAGTGATGCATCGTTGTGTAACAACGATCGATCATGGCTCCGCCATGATGCATCCCTCTAGAGGAGGGATGCTTCATTTATCGGAGATAATTGATCGATAAAATGCTTGTTTTCGTAAAAAGGATCAATCGTAAAAAGCAATGCTTTGTACAATGCCTATCTTTAAGAATAAAAATTGCTGGGGTTGCTATAAACCTTGTTATAGAGATGCTATTACAAGTAGAACAAGCGTTATAAGGGTTTTGATTCCACTATTATAAATGTTTTAACCTTTCATAAGGTTTATAAATTCGACAGAAATCGTTCCTCTAACACGATAATAGACCACTAAAAGAGCTAAACCTATAGCAGATTCTGCCGCAGCCACTGTAAGAACCAGTAAAGCGAAGATTTGTCCTACTATATCGTCTAAGTATACAGAAAAAACCAGTAAACTTAGATTTACTGCTAATAACATCAACTCAACCGACATTAACATTATTATAATATTTTTACGATTTAAAAAGATGCCTGAAATCCCTAATAAGAAAAGGGTCATAGATACGGTTAGATATTTTACTAAATCCATAATAAAGAGTTGTTTCTTTCAGAAAATATATTAATTTTACAAAGCTTTTACTGATACATCTTTCCTCGAAAGAAGTGATGCAATGTTGTGTAACAACAATCGATCATGGCTGTGCCATGATGCAACAAAGCGAAGCTTTGATCGGTCACTTGATAAATCAAGTGATGCATTCGATCACTCCTCCAGAGGAGGAGTGATGCATTGTTGTGTAACAACAATCGATCATGGCTGTGCCATGATGCATCCCTCCTATGGAGGGATCGATCATCCTAAAAGGATGATGCAATGTTGTGTAACAACAATTGATCATGGCAGGGCTATGATGCATGGCCAAAGGCTATAAATCGAAAGCCATGCGGTTATACAATCAAAGGCCACCAACATAACGAATGCATTCTCACTAATGGCCGAGAGTCAGTGCTTGTTATAAAAAAAGATTATCGTATAGCACTTTACTTTGTACAAGGTATCATTATCGTATGCATTTTAAAAAGACGACGAAAATACTTAATTACTTTTATGCATCATTGATGATCGATTATTTTTCTGCGAAAAATAATGCATCGTTGTGTAACAACGATCGATCATGGCTCCGCCATGATGCAACAAAGCAAAGCTTTGATCGATCACTTGATGAATCAAGTGATGCATCTCTCCATGGGAGGGATCGATCAGCCTTTTAGGCTGATGCATCAAAGCGAAGCTTTGATCGATCATTTTTGGTATAAATAAAACCATATAAATGATGTCAACTTGCGTTGAGAATGCAGTAAAATTTTTAAGAAAAACGAGAAACCGTTTCAGCAAATTCTCGCGTATTTTGTCTAAACACCTTTTGACGCTTAATTGATACCCCTTTTGACATTGTCAATACAATTGCTCCCACCATAGCCACAAGTAAAATTAAACTGGCTAATAAAAAGAAAAAGAAATAATAGGTATAAATGTATAAACCTATTGCTTCAATGTTACTTACTGTATAAAGCAGCTGTGACCATTGTATAAAAGATAAATCTATGTTTTCTATTTCACTTTTAGATAGGCCGCTTTCGAATATTAGTGTATCTTTGTGGGGTAATAATGGAATTAAATCATTATCTACAATAAGAAAAATTAATAGCAAAAAGAGAAAGCCTAAAACTCCTCCAATAGGCAAATATCGCAATCTTTTTTCATTAATCTCAGCACTTTTTATATTAAGCATCATTACCACAAATAAGAAAAGAACTGCAATTGCTCCAACATAAACCACAAGAAAAATAAGAGAAAAAAAATCAAGACCTAAAAGAAGCAAGAGGCCTGCACTATTGAAAAAAACCAAAATAAGAAATAAAACCGAATGCACTGGATTTTTTGCTGAAATAACCATAATACCAGAAAGTAAAGCAAAACTTGAAAAAATGTAAAAGAGCAGGTTCATAAAAGATTTTATTTTTTTTGGACGCGTTTTTACTGTTGATTGCTTGTGATCGATCCCTCCCATGTAGGGATGCATCATGGCGGAGCCATGATCGATCGTTGTTACACAACGATGCATCAGCTTAAAAGGCTGATCGATCCCTCCCATGGAGGGATGCATCATTTTTCTGCGAAAAATGATCGATCAAAGCTTCGCTTTGATGCATCAGCCTAAAAGGCTGATCGATCCCTCCTATGGAGGGATGCATAATTTTTTTGAAAAAAGAAATGATCGATCAATGCTTTGCTTTGTTGCATCATGGCACAGCCATGATCGATCGTTGTGTAACAACGATGCATCACTCCTCCAGAGGAGGAGTGATCGATCCCTCCTCTGGAGGGATGCATCACTTGATTCATCAAGTGATCGATCAAAGCTTCGCTTTGTTGCATCATGGCTGCGCCATGATCGATCGATCATAGCTTTGCTATGATGCATCATCTATGATGCATCGTCTATTTATAATGCCTTCTGTTTTTGCTTTATAGCAACGACGGACAGGCGGTGGGCAACAAATTAATATTAAATAGGTTTTTTTGTAAACATTAAGAAGCTAGTCTTCCTTTACGATAATAAGGGATAGCCAAAAGCCGAAATAAATTGATCTTTTTTATTACAATCTATATACTTTTTTTTCTTGGTTGTCATCACCTTCGGTGAACGTGGAGCGACAACCTTTGGTGAAAATTTTTGTTTTGAGAAATCTTTTTGTCCGTAAAGAGAAAGCGAACAATCAAAAGAAAATCCTGTTGTAGAATTGAAAAATAAAAGTAATGACGACATTTCTGGAAATCGAGTAACCTTGTTTTCACTGATTACAAAGTCTCTCCCCCTTTTTAGTTGTGAAATTTTACCCTCAACCGTCGTTGAGTTCACCAGAGGTGATGCATCACCCCATAGGGGTGATCGATCACCCCTATGGGGTGATGCATCATATCGACTCATCTCCTCGTTGAATGAGTTGTTTTTTTGCCTTCTTGATGGGCTCATTTTTATCAGCGGCAATGTCATCTTTTTTGGTGAAAACTGTGCTGGTTGATTTTCCATAGGCTTTTGCATACTAGTAGTAGGGACCATTTTAGGTATAACGAAAATCAATATCTTATCAAGATAATTATATAAGGTTTGTTTTCTTAAAGTTGTTTTTAATCCTAGAATGTTTCCTTGACGGATATTGAACAAGGCTATAGAATTGTGTGCTCTTGTATTTATAGGTAGCTTACCAGTTTGTAGGAAAAACGCAGAAAATTGCTGCAACAATGCTTCTTTTTCTGATACAAAATTGCTAGAAGTTGTATTAAGAATTGCTTTTTCAAAAACAGGTAATGTGTATATACTTTTCAGATTATAAAGTAAGACAAAATCTTCACAAACAACCTTTTCATAAAATTTTTCTAATCGGGTTTTTAACATTTCTATATATATATTTCAAAAAAAGAGCATTATAGCTGATGCATCATAGCAAAGCTATGATCGATTATGGCGCAGCCATGATGCAACAAAGCGAAGCTTTGATCGATCACTTGATGAATCAAGTGATGCATCCCTCCAGAGGAGGGATCGATCACTCCTCCTCTGGAGGAGTGATGCATCGTTCTGTAACAACAATTGAAAGATAAAAGTTTAAACAAATGCAACACAACCTTAAGTTGTTATTACTAAACACTTTAATTGGTGTCTTCAATAGGTTGTCCAATATTGTAATTTAATTGTAGATGATGCATCGTTGTGTAACAACGATCGATCATGGCAGAGCCATGCGTAGCATTACTATAAAATAATAATAACATGTTTACCAGTATATACTGCGTGGTAAAGGCTTTAAAAAGACTAATCAAAAATTGCTTTACTAACAACCGTTTTTGTTTTTGAGGAAATATTAGAGAAACAACTACACACTTTACCTTTTACCTTATATGGTGTCGATTTTTTTTTCTATATTTTTATAATTGTTACTAGCGATAACATGTTTAAAACACCTTATTTCTGCTTTTGGTACATTCTCAAGGATATAGATAAAGACATAATATTTTTTTGCAAAAAAAAAAGATTTTTAAGTTGTCTAGACAAAAAATTTATATTTTTGGGTTTGCCAAAAAGAGATTTTTAAACGTATATGTATTCCTAAGGATTGATCATCCTAAAAGGATGATCGGATCCCTTCCATAGGAGGGATCGATCAAAGCTTCGTTTTGTTGCATCATGGCACAGCCATGATCGATTGTTGTTACACAACATTGCATCACTTCTCTAGAACGATCGATCCCTCCTATGGAGGGATGCATCATCCTTGATCCATGATAAAACCCTTTTCAGTATATTTTTCAAACTTACAGTAAAAATAATTTCTTTTTATGGCAATTATATTATAGGTTTGTTTTACTTTTCTTGTTACAAAATGCGTACAGTATTTTAACCATTTTACTAACGTATTAGAAACTTGCTTATATAGTATAGTTTTTTTACAAAACAGTAAAAGACAATGTTGCACTACGGTTTATAAGCTATTAACATAAAAGATGATTCATTGTTGTGTAACAACAAAGCAAAGCTTTGATCGATCATTTTTTGGAAGAAAATAATCAATTTCTGCAAGAAAACGCGGCTAGAAGCGGCAAAACGCGTTTCAGTTTGAGCAGCAAAAAACGCATAAGGCACAGTTAAAGAGCGGCACATCAGTGACATTAAATAAACAGCTGTTCTATTTTTAAATAGATTTGTTTTAATTAATAAAAATAATTAGCCTAGATGTTACAATATAGTGTTTGCAATAACATTTAATTATTAACGGTTTTTCTAATAATCGAAGATTATTATATTACTATATTAATAATCGAAGATTATTAATAGTTTATTTGTTGTATCTTCTAGAAAATTAGGAACCCCCCCCCCCCTCTTATATAGTATTGTTTTTTAATAGAGTAATTATATATAAAACAATAACAAAATATAATAAAAACGTTTTTGAAAAGTTATTGCAACATATTATATATATACCGTTAAGCTAAACAGATAATGTCTAAGCTTATAACCTTTTTTCTAAAGTAACTTGCTATATTGAAATAGTATACTTAATATCCTTTTTATTACTATCTTCAAAATCAAATATAAAAATAAAGCTAAAAATATTAATATAATTATGCATCACTCTATAGGAGTGATCGATCTCTCCGTAGGGAGGAATGCATCATCTATGATGCATCATGGCGTAGCCATGATTAATTATAGCTCCGCGATGATGCATGTAAAACATCATTTCAAATTAGTCGATTCAAGTTAGTCTTGAATCATGTGTGGTTCGCTATAGTAAATTATTGTTTTAACGCAACGCGTTTACAGATTGATGTAAAACCCGATTTCAAATTAGTCGATTCAAGACTAGCTTGAATCAACCGTGATTGAAAATAATCAAAAAACAATAAGTTACAATATTATGAAAACACAACAAAACGGATTAAGAAAAGAAACAAAAGTTTATAAAGAATTGTACCAGTAAGAAGAGAAACAGGGTTTACAACCTATTTAAAACAACGAACAGAAATCTCATACAAACTTGGTGATTTAAACAATAATAGCTCTTATTATAGCAGTCAAATCGATGGTTTAAACATTGTGTTAAAGTGCGACACACCTAAATTTTTTACAAAGCTGAAACAACACAATATTGAATCGCCTTTGGTTAACCATTTTTCATTATGTGAGCAAAGAGGTATATGTTATACCTCTTTTTACAGTGATAAAACCGGTGCAAATCAACTCTTTAAGTATGACTCTCTCAGGATGAAGGATGATACGTTGCAACATCAGTATCGCTTAGCAGAAGGTGTTTCTTGTTTCTTCTTGATCTCGAATCACGGTCTACTGTTCTTTCGAGCAATATTAAGACGATTACATGCAAAATTGTGTAGGATTTGTCGATTAAAATTTGCGTTGATTTAAGTGATAATTATATCCCCCTTGTATCGAGCAGTGTAAAAGAGGGAAAGGAGAAAACCTTTAATAGCGAGTTGTCTGGTTATGGTGATTTGAATGGTAAAAAGCACGAAAAGATGTAATTGAGCAGCAATAATAGTTTCTTTAAAACAATGTCAAAAGACAATCAATTAATATTAGAAACCTTGTATTGTGGACATTTTAGAGCTATACCCTGTGTGATAACCTTTTATGCATCATAGATGATGCATTGTTGTGTAACAACGATCGATCATGGCTCCGCCATGATGCATCCCTCCATAGGAGGGATCGATCACTCCAGAGGAGTGATGCATCATAGCGAAACTATGATCGATCATCGCTTTGCGATGCAACCTAATGCAATCTAATACTCAACCCTCGTTGAGAGAACATAAACATCGTTGATTTCACTAGAGGTGAGGAGCATTTTTTCTGATTGAATTTTTAATCAAAACCTCTTATATGTGTAAACAAATAAAAAAGGATTTAAAGCAAAAAAACTAAAACAGTAAAAGCGTTTGAAAAAAACTAAACAATTATAAAATCGTTTTCAACGCATGTAGAAGAAATGTAAATGTAAGTTAATATAATTGCATTAATCTAAGTTAATTTGTTATTTGTTAAACAAGTTAAAATCTATGTTAAACTATATAGGTTAAAAAACAAGCAGTAAGAAAAGCGCGATCGATTGATCGATTGTTGTTACACAACAATCGATGGTGCTAAAAGCACGACGTATCATTTGATTAATCAAGTGATTGATCATCTTTCAAATAAAGATGATCGATCACTTGATTAATCAAGTGATACATCCCTCTATAGGAGGGATCGATCACTCTTCTAGAGGAGTGATGCATTAAAAGATTACGGTTTTTTTTAACAAAAAAAAAAAAAAGATTTTATTTTAGTACGGGTAAGCTAAAAGCATTACTGCTTGTACACCCCCCGCCTATTTCGTACTTTTCTTGTACGTTACAAACAAAACTGGTTTTGAGACACTACTTCCCACTTTATAGGCTTTCAGCGGTTATTAGTTTTGAACGTGGCTACCCAACTATGCCTCTGGCGAGACAATTGGTACACTATAGGTTCACCATTCTCGGTCCTCTCGTACGAAAGAATGATTCTCTCAGTTTTAAACACCTAAAAAAGATAGGATCCGTACTGTTTCTCAACGTACTAAACCCAACTCACGTACCACTTTCATCGGCGAACAGCCGAACCCTTGGAATCTTCTTCAATTCCAGGAAGTGATGAGTCGACATCGAGGTGCCAAACGACCCCGTCGATAAGGGCTCTTGGGGGTCATTAGCCTGTTCACGTTGTTGCGACAAAAACCGTTTGTTTTTGTCTCTTTAAGTTTCCTTAAAGGTCAGACTATGTCTTCAACTCATTCCTTAAAAAACCTTTATGAAGGCTAAATAGATAAAAAAAACCTAACAAAACCTTTCTGCAAAACCTAGCTTGTACACCATTGTTTTGTGCATGTAGGGCAAAAAATGCTCAGCGAAACCTCTCGATTCTGCCTCTTTAATAGCTATTACAGGCTTTCCTTTGTTCAACTTCACCCAGCTGTTTATGTTATAGTGTTTGTTAAGCGACTCGCTTAACATTTCTACCTCAGCCCGAGTAAAAGAGTGTGTGTTAAATAGAATACCCCTTCTTGGATTGTAACTGTTTGATCCTCCGTCGTCCATAAACCAATAAGCAAGCGTTACTGGAGAGATTTTAGCTGTCAAAAGCGATTTGGGCACCTGCTTTTTCCCCTGTTCGTTGATAAACATTTTAGCAAACTCATTAAAACGAGAATCAAACAGGGTTTGAAAACTAACCATTTTTCGTTTGTCATCGTAAAAAGGTTTTGCTTTTACGTAATCTTTAAAAAGGAGGTGCAAATGCTCTACGTAATCTTTATGCTTGACCTGCTGAGAGAATTTTAATCTCCATTTCTCTTCTGTCTTGCTCGTGTTTTTCTGAATTGAAGCATCTCCTAAAAGAACACCAACAACCACACTATCAAACATCTTTTCCTTCATTTTATGCTATTTTATTAGTTTTTTTCTTTTAATCTTTGTTGATTATTGATTGTTGTATATCAACAAAAACAAGAAAAAAGGAGTTGTCGGGCGCTTTATTTATTATCGCTGGGTTATTACAAGATGTTCTCAAAGCCTCTATCTTCTATAAAAACCTTTGATAATAGAAAAAAAAAGGTTATTGTTGTTACACAGATATTGCCTTCTTTTTTCATTGTAGTCGTTGAACGTTTCCTTTTGTTTTTTGACAAAAGGCTTTCGCTGCAAATATCCTTTGTTTTTAATTGTTTAAAACGGTGAGGTTTCTTTGCAATTCACCCGATTGTTTTTGTTTTATGATTGCTCATAAAATGGACTAACTGTTTAGAAAATCCCTAGCGTACCTTTGATCCGTTAAGCGAGGGCTCTTCCACACGATACCCCCGGGTCACTATAACCCACTTTCGTGCCTGCTCGACTTGTTTGTCTTACAGTCAGGCAAGCATATGCTATTGCGCTCTAAAACCGGTTTCCGTCCAGTTGGAGCTTACCTTCGTGCGCTTTCGTTACTCTTTAGACAATTTTTTTTAGATTCTATTTTAAAAAACCTTTTAACTTTACAGCTACAACTTTATCGGTTTTTTTTCTTTTTTTTAGAATCCTGCTTAACATCGCTGTTAAGTTAAGACTATATTATAACCAAGACGTTTTTGTCTAGGTTTCTGGCGTAAAGTCGTTGAGGGGTTGCTTTAGCTTTATAACTCTTTAGACAAAGTAACGCTTTCTTCTACTTTGAAAAGCGGTTACTATGTTAAAAGCTTATCTAGAAAAAGCAACTTCCCTGCTGATTGTCCTCTTTTTTCTCTAAAAGATTTTTTACAAAGCTTTGCTTTGTATGTCGTTGAGAAGGTATAGGCGTCACCTCCGGTGATCTCAACGATGGTTGAGGATTTTCCAGCATATAGCCAGATTTGCAATAGTTAACAACTAATGGCTCAATAAGGAGTAACCTCTTTTTTAAGCAATCGCCCCAATTAAACTGCCCGCCTGTCACTGTTCCTCATATTAGGTTAGAAAAAACAGAGCAAAAGGGTGGTATTTCAAGGACGTTTATAAAAAACTCCCACCTATCCTACACAATTGATCAAATTTCTCAATGACAAGTTACAGTATAAGGTGCATAGGGTCTTACCGTCTTTTTTCAGATACTCCGCATCTTCACGGAGATTTCAATTTCACTAAGTCTATTTTTGAGACAGCGGAGCAGTCATTACATTATTTGTGCAGGTCTGAACTTACCAGACAAGGAATTTCGCTCAGTGTATCTCTCCCCTTTCGGGCCTATTTTCTATCTTGCTTTATATAAACTATATAAAGATGACAAAGATATCATCCATTACTCGATTTTTCCTACGGAGGGACAAGAGTAATTGATTCTCCTTGCGGAGGGATGTATAAAATGATAATTGTCTTTTTTGTAGAAGAGAGCTGGACTCTATCTTCAACTTATAATATGTTATCGTTTCTTTTTTTTGCACGATCGTTCATTTTAGATGTTATAGCTTTTATTTCATTTAATCCTTCAATAGTGAGATGCCTTTTTTCATACATAATCTTTATAATCTGCTTAAACTTTAAAAAATCAACATTTTTTAAAGTTTTTAAACCATGTTTTTCGAAAAAAGGTATTATCTTGTCTTGAAGGCTCTTGAGATCTCTTACACGATAACATTGTCTATCACCATGATTTTTTCGAACAACACCACACTGAAAATAAGCTTTTAAAGCATAAAGCAGTTTGATATCTCTTTCATGTTGCACTACAACAAATTCAGGTAAAACTTGATAGCCAATTTTCATAGAGTTTGGCTTGTTTATCGTTACAGAGAAGCAGCCTTCGCCATCTATAAAACCTACAATCCACTGTGCTTGTAATTGCATAATCATTTTTATTGTTTATAAGTTGCCAAACGTATTAGTCTCTGAGGATTCTATTTTTTTATTAAAAAAAGTCTTTCCTGCTGATTGTCCCCGTGTCTCTTAGATTTTTACTTTTGTTTTTGGCATCAAAGATGCCTCTTCCTCTAGGCAACAAGTCTATTGATCTATATAGCCTTTTGGATTAGACAATCTTATCTATTAAAAACAATGAGTACTAACGAGCTGTTGATAGAGGTGCTTGCTAAAAGATATGGAAATCAATAGAGCACAACAATTTATGTAATCGAATACGATTACTGTTGAGAAGTTTCCAGCATATGGTTTGGTTTTACTAAGGCTAGCGATATAACAAATTTCTGGGTTAACCTTAGGATCGTTAGAGTTACGACCGCCGTTTACTGGGACTTGTTTCAAAAGCGTTATCACAGACTATAGGCGATCACGTCGCGAAGGCGAATACCTTCGGTGAGAGTGACAACCGCTATGTTTTACTTTTTCCATTATTTTTCCAGCACCGGGCAAATGTCAGACCCTATACTTGATTTTATATTTTGCAGAGTCATGTGTTTTTAGTAAACAGTTGCTACTCCCTTTTTTATGTCACCTTTAAAAAAAGGTCCTCTATATTCCGAAGTTACAGAGTAAATTTGCCGAGTTCCTTAAAAATAGTTATCTTTTCGCCTTGGTAAAATATACCTGTTCACCTGTGTTGGTTTAAGTACGGTGTTTATGCTTTTCTTTCTATAATTTATTAGATTGTACCAAATACTAAGCAAAGCTTTGTAAATCGTTTGTTTTAGTTACAATCTTTTTAACAAAAAAAAATAAAAAAGAGAGAGTAAAAACGGTTATTTCCTGTAGAGTTACCGATTTAATTTAAATAATCCAATTAAAAAAAAAATAGATAAAAAAGGCTAAAACTAAAACTATGGCTTTTGCTTTTTGCTTGCGATATCTAAAGAAATTTGCCAAACAATCGACTTTGGCAAAAGCAAAATAACTCGATTCATGGCTTTGCCATGATGCCACCGTATTTTTTGTTTGCCTTTTTTTTTAACCCTCGTCACCATTTTTATATATAAGCAAAAAACGTAAAAAAGATTAAGTTCTATTTAAAGAGTTATTCTTTTTTATTCCCATCAAAAGATACTTTCGTTTTTTTCTTAGAGGCCGACTAACTCCACATTGAAATACAACTTGTGGAAAACCTAGAACTTCCGGCGATCATGAATTCAACATGATTTAACGTTACTCATGTCAGCATTCTCACTTCTGATTTCTCCAAAAAAGCTTACGCTATTTCTTCATTGATTTACAGAACGTTCTGCTACCCATTTTTTTTTCTTTTTTTTTTGAAAAAAAACATGTCGTCGTTTCGGTGAGCTTTTTAAGACCCGTTACATTTTTGAGCTATTTACGCTAGACCAGTGAGCTATTACGCTTTCTTTAAAGGTTGGCTGCTTCCAAGCCTACCTGCTGGTTGTCTTCGCATATATATCATCTTTCCCACTAAAAAGCTTCTTAGGGACCTTAACGAACGATGAGGGCTTTTTCCCTTTTGACTTTCGATCTTAGCACCGAAAGTCTGTCTACAATATCTTTATATAAATGGTATTCGGAGTTTTCATGAGATCGGTACGGTTTTTGACCGCCCTCAACCGCGAAGTGCTCTACCCCCCTTTTATAAATATTGCGCTCTACCTACATAGATTTCGCAGAAAACCAGCTATATCCAAGTTCGATTGGCTTTTCACCCCTAAATACAAGTCATTCCCGCCTATTGCAACAGACGTGGATTCAGTCCTCCAAATGGTATTACCCATTTTTCAACTTGCTCATATTTAGATCACTTGGTTTCGGGTCAAGTGTAGAAAACAATGCGCTCTTCTTGTTGTCACAAAGCTTTAGCTTACATCAAAGGTGAAGCTAATAACCAGAGGATGTTTCTTGCCTTTTAGACAAATACAAAAGGTTATGGCTTTGCTATCACTAAGGGATGTTGCCTTCAATATTCAATGAAAGTGAAGGCAAATGCTTTCTCAACGATAATTGAGAGTTTTGCTTTTTAGTAGAAACGTCGCTATTACCTTTGGTGTATTAAGGCGCAGTCATGACGCCGGAGGTAATATCGAAAGTAACAGCAAGCTTATTGAGTTACTTTGCTTTACTAAAGCAATATTAGCAATGTAATGCGCAAAAACATGTTATTTTAGCCTCCACCTATCGGTTTAAGCTTGCTTTTTACACTTACTCACTGACCCATTATGCAAAAGGTAAGCTATTATTTTGCTATTATAATGATAATTTTCATGTATACTTCTATGAGAGGTATGTAAAAATTTGTTTATTAAATATAAGCAAAACTCTAACTGATTTGTAAGCATTCGATTTCAAGATCTATTTCACTCCCTTGCTTAGGGTTCTTTTCACCTTTCCCTCACGGTACTTGTTCACTATCGATCAGAGCATTTCTTTAGGCTTAGAGGGTGGTCCCCCTTTTTTCCAACAAGAGAGATTCTCGTTGTACTCAATAATCCAATTTATAAAAGAAAAAACTTTTACGGGGCTTTTACCCTCTTTGGCACAATATTCCAAAAAATGTTTTAAAGCAGTTTCTTTTATTGTTATTTCTAATAGTAAAAGTTTTCAAAATAATAAATTTTGGATCTTCTTAAGGTTTTTGTAAACAATAAGAATGGCCTATTCCGTTTTCGCTCACAACTACTAACGGAATCTCGGTTGATTTTTTTTAAGAGCTACTTAGATGTTTCACTTCGCTCTATTTGCTGGTAAATTATAATAATCTTCTACTTTTGCTATTGCTTGTTGCTAGCAACAAAAGCAATCGGTTCTGCCTATGGTAAAATCTTTTTTACAATTTACGGTTTGGTTTTCCAAGGATAGGTCATAAATCACAGAATATTCACTTCTCCTTATGCCGTTTCGTTGTGTGTAACGTCCTATCTTTACTCTGTCAAGGTATCCGTCGAATGCTTTTAATTGTTTTATGCTTTAAGTTTTTTTTTTTCTAGTTTTCGGGTTTGATTTTTTGTAAAATGGCACAACACAAACAATTACCTCTTAAAAGATAATGATCGATTATGCATCATGGATGATACATCATGGCGGAGCCATGATCGATTGTTGTTACACAACAATGCATCATAGATGATGCATTGTTGTTACACAACAAAGCATCACTCCAAAAGAGTGATCGATCCCTCCATAGGAGGGATGCGTCATTTTTTGGAAAAAAATGATCGATCAAAGCTTCGCTTTGTTGAATCATTTGTGTCTTTTGCCTTTGATAAAAGACACAGAAAAATTGCTTTACTGAATTGATAGAAAATATGCTAAAAGTTTAAACTTTTACTATAAACCTTTTTTTCTAAAATAAAAACCACTACGGATTATTGATTGTTATTACGCAAATCTTGCTTTAGCAACAAAGCAAAACATTATCTAACAATTCAAGATCAAATGCGATAGAATGGAGTGCATGCATCATGGCGGAGCCATGATCGATCATAGCTACGCCATGATGCATCATCTTAAAAGGATGATCGATCCCTCTATAGAAGGGATATATGCATCATGGCGAAGCCATAACCAATTGTTATTACACAACAATGGCATCACTCAAGAAAAGTGATTGATCCCTCCGTAGAAGGAATGCATAATGGCGTAGCCATGATGCATCATCTATGATGCATGGATGATCCATGATTGATTGCCCACATTTTAAGCAATATTTTATAACCATATAAGTAGCTCTACAGTAAAGTAAAAGTTTATAATGGCCAAAAATTGTTGTAACCGCTTTCTCTCCTTGTCTAAAGAGCAGAGGTAGGATTTGAACCTACAACCTTCAGATTATGAGCCTGACGAACAAACCGATTGCTCTTCTCTGCAAAAAAGTCAATCCAGCCGCAGGTTCCCCTACGGCTACCTTGTTACGACTTCGCTCCAATTACTAAACAAACCTTGGCTTTCCTCAACAAGTCAAGAATAATTTACACAAGAAACGTAACGCTCTTTATTTTGTATATCATTGTAGACATTTTTAAAAAAGTTTAGAATTCACTCAACTTTCAGAGCGTGACGGGCGGGGAGTACAAAGCCCAGGTACGATTTCACCGTGGCGTGCTGATCCACGATTACTAGTGATTCCATCTTCATGTTCTCGAGTTGCAGAGAACAATCCGGAGTGAGACAATTTTTGAGGATTCGCTCCAACTTTCGTTATTGCCTCCCTTTGTAATTGCCATTGTAACACACGTGTAGCCCAGCCCATAAGGGTCATGACGACTTGACGTGATCCTCTCCTTACTTTACTTTATCAATAACAGTATGATTTGAGTGCATCATAATTTCTATAAATTTAATGGCGTTTCACTTATAACAAAAGGTTATAGGTTTTACCTTACATCCTGGGATGATACATCACTCCATGGGAGTGATCGATCATGGCTACGCCATGATGCAACAAAGCGAAGCTTTGATCGATCATTTTTTTTCCTAAAAATGATGCATCGTTGTGTAACAACGATCGATCATGGCTCCGCCATGATGCATCCCTCCATGGGAGAGATCGATCAGCCTAAAAGGCTGATGCATAAATAATAAATCAATAACATTATTGTCTTTACATAAGTTGTGTTTCACTTTTTTTAAATTGTTTTTTTTTGCTAAAAAGATTTACACAAGATATATAACTGGTGTTTATTTAACCAGAATGTTATTCTCTAAATCAACGCTTTCACCGAAAGTAAAAATAACAAACAATCTAAATATGTTATAAACCTAAAGTTAAAAACTTCAACAGTCGTTGAGTGACCATTAAGCGTGAAGCTTAAGAGGTTTCAACTTAAAAAGGCTTTCTTACTTAGAATGTGCGGCGATTTAGAAACATTATTTCAAGAACTTATTATGATGAGCAACAAATCAAGAGGGTTTCGCCCGTTAAAGGACTTAACCGAACGTCTCGCGACACGAGCTGACGACAGCCATGCAACACCTGTCAATTGTATAAAAATTCTTTAAAAAATTTTTTCAAACTGATACAAGGGCTGGTAAGGTTTTGCGCGTTGTTTCGAGTTAGACCGCATGTTCCACCACTTGTATGGGCCCCCGTCTATTTCTTTGAGTTTTAACCTTGCGGTCGTACTCCTCAGGCGGAAGATTTAACGCGTTAGCTATATCACTAAACCGTTTTTATAACCTTTTTGTGTTTTTTACACACAATAAAAGAAGAAAGGTCTAATAATGAATCTTCATAGTTGACGGCGTGGACTACGGAGGTATCTAATCTCCTTTGCTCCCCACGCTTTCGCATCTCAGTGTCAGTATACTTTTAGAGAACTGCCTTCGCTTTTGGAATTCCTTCTACTATCACTGAATTTAACCTCTCCTGTAGAAATTCTATTCTCTTCTAAGAAACTCAAGCTTATATCTATATTTTTCCAAAAAATTTTAATCTTTTAATCTTGTGTTATTTAACCATGCATCATCTTTGATGCATCATCCATGATGCATGCATCATTTACGATGTATTTTTGATTTCCGTTTTTGCCAAACGCTTTTGCTTGGATACGTTAATTAAAAGCGTTTAAAAGCTTTGTTGTGGTTAAATAACTTGATTTCAGAGGTGTCAAAGATGATGTATTATGGGAAAGCCATACATCATGAATGAAGCATTATTTTTGATGCATCGTTGTGTAACAACGATCGATCATGGCTCTGCTATGATGCATCCCTCCAGAAAAGGGATCGATCAACTTAAAAGGATAATGCAATGTTGTTACATAACAATTGATCATAATGAAGTTATGATGCAACAAAGCGAAGCTTTGATCGATCACTTGACAAATCAAGTGATGCATCACTTGATAAATCAAGTGATCATACATATTTTTAGTAAATATCGATCGCTATTCCTGAAAGAGACTCAGGGCTTTAACGTTTGTTTTTTTTTAACAAAAAATCGAAGATTATAAGCAACCTACATGCTCTTTACGCCCAGTAATTCCGAATAACGCTCGCCCCTTCTGTATTACCGCGGCTGCTGGCACAGAATTAGCCGGGACTAATCTTTAGAAATACGTCATTATCCTTTTCTAAAATAAAGGTTTACGACCAAAAGAGCCTTCTTCCCTCATGCAACATGGCTGGATCAAACTTGCGTTCATTGTCCAAAATTCCCCACTGCTGCCACTTAAAAGTGTCTGGGCCGTGTCTCAGTCCCAGTGTGGCCGATCATCCTCTCAAATCGGCTAAAGATCTTTGGCTTTGTGAGCTGTTACCTCACCAACTACCTAATCTTGCGCGAGCTCATCAACTAGCGGCTATAGCCTTTTTTTATTCGGTATTTGTGTATTCTTTTTTTTACTATTTAATCTAAATAGTAAAAAAGAAACAACAGTATGCCGAGCTTGTTGGTAGATTCTCACGTGTTACTCACCCGTTTGCGACTTTTTAACCCATTAAGAGTCAAAACGTACCACTTGCATGTGTTAAGCCTGTTGCCAGCGTTCATTCTGAGCCAGAATCAAACTCTTGTTTTTTTTTTACTTGTATTTTAACATTAACCATCGATTATCTTTTCAGGATGATGTTTTATGGCGGAGCTAAGATTGATGCCTGCGGAAAAGTGATGCATCTTTCCATAGGTGGGATCAATCAGCCTTTTAAGCTAATGCAACAAAGCGAAGCTTTGATCGATCACTTAAAAAATCAAGTGATGCATCGTTGTGTAACAACGATCGATCATGGCTCCGCCATGATCGATCGTTGTTACACAACGATGCATCATTTGATTTTTCAAGTGATCGATCAAAGCTTCGCTTTGTTGCATCATGGCGGAGCCATGATCGATCGTTGTTACACAACGATGCATCATTTTTCTTTGAAATGTGATGTATCAAGCTTTCGCTAAACGAAAGTTGAAAGTTTTTTTGGTTTAAAAAATTAATGGCTTTTAACGTAATCTTTGCCTCGGGTGGCAACCTTTGCTTGCCACCCGAGGCAAAAATTATGCCAAAACGACCCCAAAAAACAAATCTATATTTTTCATTTTTATGAGGAATAGTGGAATCGAACCACTAACCTACTCGTTGTAAGCGAGTTGCTCTACCAATTGAGCTAACCCCTCGTTAAAAAATAAAGAAATATTGTTTTTATATTATACTATAAAAGGATGATCGATCCCTCTTATAGAGGGATGCATCATGGCGGAGCCATGATCGATCGTTGTTACACAACGATGCATCACTTGATCATGCATTACAGATGATCCTTCATCCTTGATACATAGTTGATTTATTAATTTTTTATTTTGTTGTTTTTTACTGATCACCTTAAAATAAATAGTAAAAAATAAAATGGATGAGGGAGGATTCGAACCCCCGATACCCTTTCGGATATGCCGGTATAAAAGAAACAATAAAAGTAAAAGTTTTTTCTAAGGTGTAAAAAAGAAAAAGAAAAGAGGTTTTTGCAAATTGAAAAGGATTTCGCTTAATTTTCAGCTATAAATAATATTTTCATTAGTTTTACATTTGCTTTTGTTGACAATAATGAGATTTATAGTTTTTCTTTTTGTACGACAGTTTATTGTTGTTTTTACAAACCATACAAGCGACTTTCATCGCATATGGCTTTCACTAGAAAGAAAATAATATTTACTTATTTATTAAAAATGCTATAATGAGTGATGTGACAAAAAAAATGTAAATATTTTTTTTCTTGAAGTAAAAAAAATGTTCTATATATATTAGATAAATCGAATTAGATAGTTTTTACTTTGCCTTTTCTCAAATCGGATTGCAAAGGACTTGCTACATTTTTTTCTTTTTCTATAATTTCTCCACAGGAGAAATTAATTTTTTTTAGAAGGATGCCTCATGTCGGAGCCATGATTAATCATGCATCAAGGATGATGCATCATCTATGATGCATGATTTCGTCACGATGCCTGATAGCAACAGCGTTCTACATATTTTTTTTTTGTTTGGCTTTTGTTTTACAGTGAAAAGCCATAAAGAAATCAAAGTTAACATAATATTGTTGATACTTTAGTTTATTAACTAAAAAAACAAAGAATTAGGTAGTCTTATAGAACATAATTTAAAATAGAAAGTATTACGGACAGTGTAGAGGTTTTATTTTAAATTAGGTTTTATATATTTTTACTTAAAGCCGCGTATCATTAAAAGAGAAACAAACGGTTTTTTTTTAATAATTGCCTTGAAAAAAAAACAATTATAAAAAACAATTGACTTTAGCCATAGCAAGAGGCTAATAAAAAAGGCTTTTACCTTATCTTTTAGTTGAAAAAGGTATGTGTAAGGCGCAAGGAAAAATATAGATTTATGTTAGTTAAATGCTTTTTTGCTTGCTTGTAAAAATAGATATAGACACAATCTTTTTTTTGCTCATATTGTTGTTAAAAGTAAACAAGATACAATAAGAAAAGTAAATAGAATGTGCTCTCTTCTACATTAAAAATTTTGATATAAGATCGTAAGTTGTACGCTAATACATGCATCATGGCAGAGTCATGATATATGCATCATTCTTGATGCATGCATCAAGAATGATGCATCATCCCTGATGCATGATTTTTTCTTATATAAACACACACCGTACAATATATGTTCTCTTTTGTCGCGTTTTCAAGACCGGAACCTTCAACCACTCAGACACTCATCCAAAAGTTTTTTTTTATAGAAAAAAGGGGTATTGTCAAAGAAAAATGAGGCATCATTTATGACGCATGGCTTTGCCTTGATGGATTGTTATTACACGACAAAGCACATTACTGCTCTAAAGGAGTGATTGACATTTCCAGGGCAGAGATGCATCATGCATTATGGCGGAGCCATGATTGATTCCTCCTACGGAAAAATGCATCATCCTTGATGCATGGCTTTGCTTTCTTGCGTCCTGACAAAGCCATGATCGATTGTTGCTACACAACAAAAGCATCATTCTAAAAGGATGATCGATCACTCCTATGGCGGGATGCATTATGGCACAGCCATGATCGATCGTTGTTACACAACGATGCATCACTTGATTAATGGCTTTTAACTTATAGCCTCTCATAAATATCAAACATTGCGTTGCGCTAAAAGTAACATCAATTTCGTAGAAAGCAAATTGTTATAAATTGGTTTTTGACTTTAACCATGTCTTCCGTGACAAACAGTACATATGGTCATAAAATGTTTCACGATTCGAGTTCAGATGGTTTCGGGTGTTTCCATTTTATGCAAAAATCAAAAAGATTGTATAACCTTTTTATTAGTTATATAACATTATAGGCTTGTCACAAATATTATAAAAGCTTGTATATATAATAAAAAAACGACAGCGAAATCCTTTTTTTGCTATAATCAAGTAAAAAACTTTTAAGTAATGCTACACTGCAATTGATTTATTAATCAAATAATCGATCTTTGATATACCTAAAAACAACCTTTTTGTAAAAACATTTTATTATCTTATATCAAAAGGTTAATAGATTATTTCTATAACAAGAAAAATGTAATATTTACACACTTTGTGTTTCTGCTCAAGGCATTGTACATAAACCTCTTTTTGCGTTTTTTTGTTTATCTTGTAATTCTAGATTGTTAAGTTTCCAAGTTACCCTTATAAAAGAGAAAAAAGAATAAACCTTTTTTCTCTTTTTGATTTTTTTATACACCTTTTTTGTATTTAAATTAGCAGAAAAAAAAAGCATTTTGATTAATGGGTTTAGCAGGGGTTGAACCTGCAACTGCGTCGTTATGAGCGACGTGTTCTACCATTGAACTATAAGCCCTATATTTTTATATTATATTTTGTAAAATCTATCATGGCGGAAACATGCATCATCTATGATGCATTGTTGTGTAACAACAATCGATCATGGCTCCGCCATGATGCATCATCTATGATGTATGATCGATTGTTGTTACACAACAATGCATCACCATCACTTGATTTATCAAGTGATCGTTCTACCCGTATGGGAAATATATTATGGCTGCGACATGATCGATTGTTGTGTAACAACAATGCATTACTCTTTTGGAGTAATCAAGGGATGCATCATGGCTCCGCCATGATCGATCATGGCTACGCCATGATGCATCATCTATGTTATAAGGCATCGACTTGTTTAAAAAGTTTTGCTTTTTACGAATGTTTATTTAATTATAAAAAAAAGATAAAACAAATTGTAAGCGTTCAATCTTTTTGTAACAAAATCAATAATCTTTCAAATAAAGAGGATGCTTTTTAGCTTTGCAAAGCTTTTGTTATGGTCTTTGTTATTGGTGAAACAAAAACCCTGTAATGAGAGACTTAACAAAAAATTTGTTTTCTACTTGTACAATTGTCGACACCTTTTCTTACAATAAGTTATCATTTTTTAACACAGCGCATTATTGTCATTTTTTTAGTATCAATAAATAACAAGGCTTTCTACCCTAAAATTAACAAAGTAGAATAATTTATATAAAAAATAATTAATGACCAAAATCTGAAATAAATGTTGTACTTAGATAGTAAAAGAAAATATAGATAAAAGCTTATGAAAACAAGACAATATTTTTAACCTTTTCACTTATCTTTATTAAAAAAAAAATAATCAGTTTTAGCAATAATCTTTTTTTGTTATTTTGCTTTTAATAATTGCAATTAAAGGCAAGAAAAGAAACAAAAGCAATAATGCGCAATCTTTTTATTTGACAACTATCCTTATCTATGGCATTGCTTTTGCTTTCAGCAAAAGCAACGCCATAGGGGTGTTATAAAAAGCGCAAACCAAAGATTCTTATTTTTACAATATTTATCTAGTGCTTTCTATTTGTTCCCACGGGCTCGAAAAATCAAAGAATCTAAATTCTTGAGCCAATTCTACAGGTTCTGTAACAACCCTTTTTTCAGAATCATCATATCGAACCTCAACATAACCAGAAAGAGGAAAATCTTTTCGAAGGGGGTGTCCTTTAAAACCGTAATCTGTCAATATACGTCTACAATCTGGATGATCAAAAAAGAAAATGCCAAACATATCCCAAACCTCTCTTTCCCACCAAGCAGCGCATGAAAATAAGCTTGTTACAGAAGCAATAGGTGTTACCGCATCTATATTACTTTTAACTCTAATTCGGGAATTATTATCAACGCTCAACAAATTATACACGACAGTGAATCGATTCTCTCTTAATGGATAATCAACAGCTGTAACATCCATTAAACTTTTACATTGTATGTTGGAATGGTTTTTTAAAAACGATAAGAAAGGGATAATAAATTGCGGATATATCGAAAAGCTAATCTCTTTTTTTTCATAACTCGATTCCTGAATCCATTTTGGCACCATTCTTACTAAAGATTTAATGAAAATGTGTTGTTCCATATTGACTATATATGTATTTTATTTTTTCTATAAATGTTGTTGTTATCGTCTAGTTTTTCTTCTTTTTTTATTGATCATGCATCATGGCGGAGCCATGATGCATACATCCCTCCTATGGAGGGATCGATCAGCCTTTTAAAATGATGCATCATGGCGTAGCCATGATCGATCATGGCTACGCCATGATGCAACCCTCCATAGGAGGGATCGATCATTTTTTTCAAAAAATGATGCATCAATAGTAAATTGACTCTCAACTATTAGTTGAGAACAGTAGTGCAATTTATAAATTGCTAACTAACTCCAATCTAAAGCTCCTTTTTTCCATTCATACACAAAACCTATCGTCAAAATAATTAAAAAAATCATCATAGACCAAAAACCAAAAAGCCCAATTTTGCTTAAAGTTAAGGCCCAAGGAAAAAGAAAAGCTACCTCTAGATCAAAAATAATGAAAAGGATAGCTACTAAGTAAAATTGTATGTCAAAACGACTTCTTGCGTCGTCAAAGGGATCAAATCCACATTCATAAGCTGATATTTTTTCTGGATCTGCTTTTTGTTTTGCAAAAACAAAAGAAAGTCCAAGGATAATTCCAGCTAAGGCCAAGGCGATTACAAAATATATAAGTATTGCAACAAATTCTACCATTTTTTGTTATTATTTATCTAGAGCTTTTTTTAAGTAAAAGCTTTTGTTAATAGCGAAGGTTGTTGTCTTCATCGAAGGTGTTTGCTTCGCTCTCATCGAAAGTGTTTGTTTTGCTTTCATCGAAGGTGAAAGCAAAACGATAATCTTTGGAGGCTACAAAAGCAATAACTTTCTATTATGCATCATAGATGATGCATCATGGCGGAGCCATGATCGATTGTTGTTACACAACAATGCATCATCTATGATGCATGCTTTTACCGTTAGTTATTGTTATCACCTTCTTCGCGAAGCGACGAAAACAAATGCTTTGCTTTTGCCTGTGGCAAGCAAATTTTTATAGTGACGATTTTTAGTAAAACAATAAAGCCTATTTTTTTTATAGGCAATATCTTATGCACTCTCAACGACGGTTGAGCTTTGTTTTTATCGCAAAGCAAACGACAATTATTACTGGTAATGGTCTATACTTTAAAAGTGTTATATTGTCAAAATAAAAGTTAAAACGTTTTATCTAAAGCAAAATGGTTAACGCACTCTTAACGACGGTAAAAAATTAATTGTGTAATATTGTATTATAGCGATAATATACAGTTTTCCTATGAGTGGGAGCAATTGTTTTTTTGAAAAATGCTTTATATATTTACTATCCATCATCCTAAAAGGATAAAAGATTCCTCCTATGGAGGGATGGCATCATGGCTTCTCCATGATCGATTGTTGTTACACAACAATGCATTACTCCAGGGGAGTGATCGATCCCTCCATAGGAGGGATACATCAAGGCTACGCCATGATGCATCATGCATGATTCTTCGAAGACAAACCAATTATAACGAGAACGACGGGACTTGAACCCGCGGCTTTTGGCGTGACAGGCCAATACTCTAACCTACTGAGCTACATCCTCATCAGTAAATAGATGATCGATTGTTGTTACACAACAATCAATCATGGCTGCACCATGATGCAACAAAGCAAAGCTTTGATCAATCATTTTTCTCCAAAAAATGATGCATCCCTCCATGGGAGGGATCGATCAGCCTTTTAGGCTGATGCATCAAAGCTTCGCTTTGATCGATCATTTTTCGCAGAAAAATGATGCATCGTTGTCTAACAACGATCGATCATGGCTCCGCCATAATGCATCCCTCCTATGGAGAAATCGATCAGCCTTTTAGGCTGATGCATCAAAGCGAAGCTTTGATCGATCATTTTTCGCAGAAAAATGATGCATCGTTGTGTAACAACGATCGATCATGGCTCCACCATGATGCATCTTTCCTCTGAAGTGATCGATCCCCACCTACGGAGGGATTTTTTGTTGTGCAACAACAATCGATCATGCATCTTTTGGTAGATGTGGATCGATTGTTGTTGCACAACAAGGCATTGTTTGACAAATCAAGTAGTCGATCATTCTTTTTGATAACTAATTGACCTCTTTATAGGAGAAAAGCATCCATCATAACGAAGCTTTAATCGATTACTTTTTGAAAAAAAGTGAGCGATCATGCATCATGGATGATCGATCGATCAAAGCGATGCTTTGATCGATCATCCATGATGCATGGCCCCCATGATACGCATGATGCGTAGCATAAACAGAAATCAGCTTTTTGGTGAAAGCGGCAGATTTCATAATGCACCTTCTACAAAAAGCTGGTTTTAGTTTTTAATGAAGACACTTTTTTTAAGCAAACGCTTAGAGTGATTATGCCATATTTAAATTAAAATTTCTTTGGTTAGTTTTGTTATAATGAAAATGTATTAAAAATTTTTCAAATTTTCCAAGAAATGGAACAAATACTAAAAAGAAAAGGAAAAAATAGACACTTGCAATTTGTCCAATTAAAATATAAGGATCTTCCACTGCTTGTTGACCAATCCAAACCAATATAATACAATCAGCAACTAACAACCAAAATAGCTTTTTATAAATTGGTCGAAAAGCTGAGCTTCGTGTTTCCGAACTGTTTATAAAAGGTAATGCAAATAAGGATACAAAAACTAAAGCGATTGCGGCAACACCCCCCAATTTGTTGGGAATACTTCTCAGTATGGCATATACCCATAAAAAGTACCACTCTGGCACAATGTGAGCTGGAGTAGACATTGGATTTGCAGGTATATAATTATCTGGGTGACCTAAAGAATTTGGGTAGAAATAAACAAAAAACGAAAATAATAACGCAAACGCTACCCAACCTACTAAGTCTTTTACATAAAAATAGGGATAAAACGCTATTTTGTCTATGATCGAATTTGTACCTAATGGATTATTTGAGCCATATTGATGTAAAGCGGCGATATGTACGATACTAGTACCGGCAATTAGAAAAGGCAATAAATAATGTAAACTATAAAATCTATTTAAGGTTGCATTATCTACAGAAAAACCTCCCCAAAGCCAAGTAACTATACTATCACCAACCACAGGTATAGCGCTCGCTAAACTGGTGATAACTGTAGCTCCCCAAAAACTCATTTGCTATTCTCGACACAGATCTCCGCCATCTAATGCTTTTCATTAAAAGCAATGCTTTCATCAATTGGTTGAAGCATTTAAAGCCACCGATTTTACCGTCAACACTGTTCGATTGTTGATGTTAGATGTTAGCGCGATGATGTATGGAAGAACGTGAGCTGTTGCCTTTGTAACGTAACCTTAAAAGAGATCGTACTGTTGTGTAACAACAATCTACCCCTCAAGAAATGACGATAATAAAAAGGTTACATAAAGGTTTTTAGACATAAACCTAATGTCTAATCTATTGAGAATCCGACTGTACATTAAGCACCGTTTCAGGCACCCATTGATGGGCCAGTCTGTAGCGATTGTGTCACACAACCGACGGTCTTAAACCATACAAAGGTTTTTTGACCGTTTTCATCAACATTGCTTCACTTTACCCTATAAAGGAAAGATTGCTTTTCTGTGCAAATTACGCAACCCTCAAACTTTAGTTGTATAGCAAACATTATAGATTAACCTGTTTTGTCTTTTGCGTTAATAAAAAAACAAAAGAGACAAGTTTTACAAAAAAAGCTACAACATAAAGCAAATACTAATAGTGAAACTATAAAAAAACAAAGCTTTGCTTTTTCTTGTAAATCGACAAGAAAAACAAACCACAACCATTCTAAACTGTCGTTGATCTTCTCGCAACGAATCACCAGAGGTGAAGAGTGTTGAGAATGCTTATTTCTTCTTTATCTCCAAATCTTGTAAAGCATACTTGGTATCATAAAGCTTCCAACAACATTGGCCAAATCTTCTAACAGTCCCTTATTAAAATATAGGATATACCATTGCTTGTGCCATTGTATTGTAAAAGCCAAGTTGAAGTTGGATAGCAGAGCACTTTGTAACAACCTTAACTCATCGTGTGTAAAGCTTTTGGTTGAAATCTTGAAATCATCTCCACTTCTTCCATAGCGAAGCTATGGATCACCATCGACCATTATCCAAACTACAAGGGCACGCGTTGTCAACACATCCGATATCATATCAGGGATCTTCTTTTTTTTGTCTAGATATAAAAAATGATGCATTTTTCTGTAGGAAGGATCGATCATGGTTCCGCCATAAAGCATCATGAACGATGCATCATCTATGATGCATAGATCCAGTTAAAACTGCTAAAAGAAAAGGTTCTCAGTTTTCTTGAATAATAGATAACCCCATTCTTCGATTTCCACGATGTTACATTAGGTTTAACAGAAGAGCAACACCCATTCCTTAAAAACAAGGTGTGAAGGCTATCTATATGTTCTTCATTTTACGCCTGCACATGAAAGTGAAATCGGGTTGAGGAAACCCGCTTTTCTTCCCAGCAGTCTCCTAACAGGCTACCAACAATGGTATCAATTACCTCTTGGTTATGTGGACCTATACGTGAGCTTGCCTTAAGGCGATTAGTGAAAAAACATCTGTTGTTTAATGCAACAACCGTAGACGCGACCCGTTTCTGTTTATAACTTTTGCATGTGAAAACTGTTTATTTTTTCTCAAGTGTTGTTGAAAATAAGAGAGATGTCATAATGATGTAGATGTTTAAGAAGAAAACGCTTAAAGGTTTTGGCAAAGTTTAGCTTTGTTGTTTCATTTGGGGCCATTTAATATAGCTTACCCCAGGGTAAAACATATCCAATAAATGCTGTTATAATCATTAATAATAAAATAACCACTCCAACACACCAGGTTAATTCTCTAGGACTAGCATAGCTGCCATAATACAAGCTACGAAACATATGTAAGTATACAGCAACAAAAAACATGCTTGCTCCATTTGCATGCATATAGCGTAAAAACCATCCACCTTCAACATCACGCATAATATGCTCAACAGAATGAAAGGCTAAATCAATATGCGCTGTGTAATGCATAGCTAAAAAAACACCTGTCGCTATTTGTACAACCAAACAGAGACCGGCTAGACTACCAAACCCCCAAAAATAATTTATATTACTAGGAGTCGGATAATCAATTAAATGATCATTTACAACAGAAAGTAATGGTTGCTTTCTTATTGATAATCTTTTCATAAAAGAGATAGCACATCTAACAAAACAAAAAGGTTTTTTAAAGTTAACGACATTTATAACTCATTTGCCAGTTTCTTTCAGCAAAAACAAAGCATCTGCCAAAGGTCCGCCAAACGACAACCCCCTTCGCGAAGCGATGAAAGCAATAACCAAATATACTTTCTCAACTACAGCAGAGGTTTTCAAAGATTACTGATAGATGCATTATGGCGAAGCCATGATCGATCATAGCGTAGCCATGTTGCATCATCTATGATACATCCCTCCGTAGGAGTGATCGATCACTCCTACGGAGGGATGCATGCATCAGGGATGATGCATCATGGCGGAGCCATGATCGATTGTTGTTACACAACAATGCATTATCCATGATGCATGAAAGTTATTGATTGCTTATGGCAAAATCTATAACAGATGTGACAATTAATGTAAATTTATTGCATCATTTAAATAAATGCATGTTAAAATTGTAAAAACGTAGGCTTGTAAACAGGCTACACCTATTTCTAAACCGGTTAAAGCAAAAACTATAGCAAATGGTATCGAAGACGCTAGCGTCAAAACCCCTCCTACGGAAAGCATAGTCCAAGCAAAACCGCTCAATATTTTAACCAAAGTATGTCCTGCCATCATATTAGCAAAAAGACGTACGCCTAAACTAATTGCCCTAAAGCAGTAAGAAACCAATTCTAAAACTACTAATAAAGGCGCTAAAATAAGTGGAGCACCTTTTGGCAAAAGAAAACTAAAAAAATGAAGACCGTGAGTTTGAAAACCTACAATAGTAATACCTATAAATAATGACACTGAAAGACCAAAAGTAACCACTAAATGACTTGTAGCCGTAAAGCTGTAAGGTACCATACCTATAAGATTTGTAAATAAAAGAAACACAAAAATGGTAAAAACTAAAGGAAAAAATTTTCGACCCTTTTCTCCTATTTGTGAATCAACCAAACTAACAACAAATTCATAAATCATTTCGATAAAGGATTGCCATCGAGTTGCAACCAAAAACCCCCCATTTCTAGTAACCATATAGAAAATGGTTGCCAAAAAAGATAAAGTCAAAGCTAAGAAAAGAGATGAGTTTGTAAAAGAAAAATAAAGATTACCTATATGAAATGGTATTAAGGATATTATAGAGAATTGCTCTAAAGGAGAATAAAAAGTCATAAATTATATTAATATATTTCTTTCTCGTACAAAAACCAGAGTCAACATTATAGCCTTTAACAAAGTTTTTCTGTTTTGGCTTTTGCTATATTTGCACCGCTATTAACAAAAGTAATTATTTTTGGCAAAAGTTTAAAGGCAATTGATTTTCTTTATGTCCAGTGATATTTGTTTATGGCGTCGTTATCATTTTTGGTGACGCTGAAGGCAACAATCTCCGATGACATATTCTCCGAAGGTTGTTGCTTTCAATAAATGCAAAGCAAACATGCATTATGGCGGAGCCATGCATCATAGATGATGCATCATCGATGATGCATGATTAATTGTTGTTACACAACCTTGTATCGTCTTTGATGCATCTCTCCTAAGAGAGATCGATCACTTCTCTGGAGTGATGCACGAAAAAAGAGAGCAAAGCGATGAGGCTTCAAAAAAGGATTCCTCCTACAGAGGGATGTATCATGGCGGAGCCATGATCGATTGTTGTGTAACAACAATGCATTACTCCTCCAGAGGAGGAAGAATCGATCCCTCCTCTGGAGGGATCGATCACTTGATAAATCAAGTGATGCATCATTTTTCTCCAAAAAATGATCGATTATGGCGGAGCCGGACATCATCTTGAATCGATGATCGATCCCATTTTTGGAGGGATGCATAAATGTGCGCTTTTGATTTAACCTAAAACAGAAAATCGTGAATTAAGAAAAACTAGCTATTTATAAAGCCTCTTTTTATTGTTGTCAATACAAACGAAGAAATTTTTCTATTACGTTCCTCCCCAGTAATAAATACAGACAAAAAGGAAAAGCCAAACCACATCCACCATATGCCAATACCAAGCAGCCGCTTCAAAGCCAAAATGATGCTGCTGTGTAAAATGATTTTTAAACAATCGTACAAGACATACTATTAAGAAGACGGTTCCTACAAAAACGTGAAAACCATGAAAACCTGTGGCTAAGTAAAAGGTCGAACCATAAATACCATCCGAAATGGTAAAGGGAGCTTCTAAATATTCAAGACCTTGAAAACCTGTAAATATGGCTGCTAAAACCACTGTAATTGTAAGTGCTATAATTCCTTGTTTGCGTTTACCCGATAAAATGGCGTGATGAGCCCAAGTAACCGATGCTCCCGAAGAAAGCAAAATAATGGTGTTTAAGAAAGGAACTTGCCAAGGGTCTAAAACCTCAATACCTTTTGGAGGCCATACCCCCCCAATTTCTACAGTAGGAGCTAAACTAGAATGGAAGAATCCCCAAAAAAAAGCAAAAAAAAACATGATTTCGGAAACAATGAATAATAGCATACCATATCTTAAACCGGCTTGTACCGCTTGCGTGTGATGGCCTTCATATGTACCTTCTCTTACTATATCTCTCCACCATACAAACATTGCGTATAAAATCATGCTTATACCAAAACTTAATACAAGATTTCCTCCTGTATACGCATGCATGTACATTACACCGCCTACCGTAGATATAAAACAAGCTAGTGATGCAAAAATGGGCCATGGACTAGGATCTACTAAATGAAAGGGTTGTTTTATCATAGTTAAATAATATGTTAAAAAAAAGTTATCAAAGAAAAAAAATTTGATTGTTTTACTCTCAGCAAAAGCAATACTCTTTTATAGAGGGATTGATCTTTGGCAAATTGTGGACGTATCATAGCGGAGCTATGATCGATTGTTGTGTAACAACAATTGATTTATCAAGTGATCGATCAAAGCTTCGCTTTGATGCATCCCTCCAGAGGAGGGATCGATCCCTTCTATGGAGGGATACATGTAAATAGGCCGTTGCGAGGACTTTTTTGCCTCTGGCAACAGCCAAAAGTAATCCCAAAGGCAATAACCAAAGGTTATTGTCTGAAGGCAATAGCTATTGTTTTTAGATTTCATTTAGGCTGGTTGGCCCTTTTTTTTTTTCAGCTACAAGCTAGCAATGTTATAAGTAAATAAAGATTTTCAACCATCTAATCTTTGATTATTAGTGCTTACGTTAGCGCATTTTTTAATCACAAATTACGCCTCTTCAAGCTTATTTGCTACCCAAGCTACATAATCTTGCAAAGAAACAGCCTCAACCACAATAGGCATAAAGCCGTGATTTGCACCACAAAGTTCACTGCACTGACCATAAAAAACTCCTTGACGCTTAATAAACATAGATACTTGATTTAATCTTCCTGGTACTGCATCGCATTTTATTCCTAAAGAAGGCACTGCCCAACTATGTAAAACATCTGCAGAGGTTATAATTAATCTAATATGTAAATTGGCTGGAACAACCACCCTGTTGTCTACATCTAAAAGACGCAATTGACCAACCGACAAATCGTCCTCGGGAATCATATAACTGTCGAATGCTACACTTTCTTCGTCTGACTGATTATAGTCTGAATATTCGTATGACCAATACCATTGATGCCCTATAGCCTTTACGGTAACAGCCGGGTCAACCACCTCATCCATACTATAAAGTAAAGCAAAACTAGGAATAGCAATAAAAACCAAAATCAAACTTGGTGCGATCGTCCAAGCAATCTCTATTGTTGTACCGTGTAAAATCTTTTCAGGCACCGGATTATTACCTTCTCGAAAATGGTATAACGTTCTTGACAACATCCAAATAACAAAAACTAAGATTACAAGCATAAAAAAAGATATATCATGATGTAAGTCAATGATACCTTGCATTACTGGAGTTGCAGGATCTTGGAACCCCATTTGCCAGGCTTCGGGAGCATCTTGATATGCCTTTTTAGGTGTAAGTGAAAAACAAATTGTGATAAAAACAAAATATTCCATGACCTTTGGCCATAAGAAAGCTAATTTTAAATTCATAGATAAATTATTTGTTTACGGATTTTGTAAAAGAAAAGAAAAACTATAAGGTTTACAACCTTTGTTTTAGTTAAGATATTTCACCATAACCAAAGTTTAAAACAGCATTTTTGATAAACGAGGACCTATTACTGATTGCTTCATAAGAGAGACCGATCATATTAAAAGGATGATCGATTACTCCTCCAGAGGAGAAATACATTGTTGTTACACAACAATTGATCATTCTTCTAGAGTGATGTATCCTAAATGATGCATCATCCTGAAAGGATGATCGATCATGGCTCCGTCATGATGCATTTGAAGAGGCCTTCTCAGCTTACCAGAAATTTTCTGTCGCTTTCTGTTTATCGCTTTTTAGCTTCACCTTTGGTTGTTGACTTTGGGCGTCACCAAAGGTTGTTGCCAGTTGCTTTCAGCCAAAGCGACGTCATTGATCGATTTAAAAGTGTAATTGTGTTTTACGTATAAAAAATTACATTTTGGTGCAATAACAAGTTGAGTTGTTTTTATAGGCATTTTTAAACAACAACTTTGCAAACAACATTGTCAAAAAAGCCTTATCTATATTAAAAGATACGTCAACCATGCATTATAGATAAATTGTTATAATTTCAAATAGCAATATAAAATAAATGTTGTTCTCTTAGATAAAACAATTATAATAGCATTCTTTTTACTTTGCCCGTTTTTTTTGATAGCATTCTACAAAGCTTCGCTTTGTAACAATAATCAACATTTTTTCAGTACCCTCTTGAAAAATAAAAACCATCTTATTGATCCTAAAATAATGACAATGACGTTGAAGCATCTCTTTATAGGATGGGTCGATTATCCTTTCAGGATAATATGATGCATCCCTTCGTAGGAGGGATCGATCATATTATCCTGAAAGGATAATATGATGCATCCCTTCGTAGGAGGGATCGATCATATTATCCTGAAAGGATAATATGATGCATCCCTTCGTAGGAGGGATCGATCATATTATCCTGAAAGGATAATATGATGCATCCCTTCGTAGGAGGGATCGATCATATTATCCTGAAAGGATAATATGATGCATCCCTTCGTAGGAGGGATCGATCACTCTTCTGGAGTGATGCATCATTTTTTTGAAAAAAAAAATGATGCATCACTCCATAGGAGGGATCGATCAGCCTTTTAGGCTGATGCATCAAAGCGAAGCTTTGATCGATCATTTTTCGCAGAAAAATGATGCATCGTTGTGTAACAACAATCGATCATGGCGAAATCATGCATCACGGATGATGCATCATCTATGATGCATGATGCATAAAATAGTGAGTAATCACCACAATTTTTTCTATGTAATTTTACAAACATTTCTGAAACTTAAAAATTGGTGGGCAAAAAGGGACTTGAACCCCTGACTTTACGCTTATCAGGCGTATACTCTTACCAACTGAGTTATTTGCCCCTTATTTTCGTCTAAAAACAATTGCTTCTTTTTTGATGTATACCTTTTACGGAGGGATCAATCACTTCTCTAGAGTGACGCAACAAAACGAAGCTTTGATCGATCATTTTTCGCAGAAAAATGATGCATCCCTCCATGGGAGGGATCGATCAGCCTTTTAGGCTGATGCATCGTTGTGTAACAACAATCGATCATGGCGAAGCCTTGATGCAACAAAGCAAAGCTTTGATCGATCACTTGATGAATCAAGTGATGCATCCCTCTAGAGGAGGGATTGATCACTCCTCCAGAAGAGGAGTGATGCATTGTTGTGTAACAACAATCGATCATGGCTGTACCATGATGCATCACTCCAGAGGAGGGATCGATCATCCTTTTAGGATGATACAATTTAGGATGATACAATGTTGTGTAACAACAATCGATCATGGCTTCGCCAAGATACATCAAGGCGAAGCTTTGATCGGTCGTTTCATTTTTTTGATTATAGACTCTGGTCATAAAAAGGTGACGAGCATTGTCTTCAGAAGACGCAACAAGCTTTAATTTTGTTATTGCTCTTGCCTTTACCTCTAATTTTCGTTTTGCTTTTGGTGTTCGCTTCGCGACATCAATTGTTTTTGTTGTTAGCAACTGATGTCGCGAAGCAAACACCAAAAGCAAAAATAAAGCGATTGACAACAATAAGTCTAAACTTTTAAAAACAGAAAGCTAATGCTGTTTTGTGAGTGGCCAAAAATAGAGGAGCTGGATTTAAACAAAAAAACAAGATAAAGGTAAATGTAACAGCTAAAACCAAGGAACTTTCTTTTGATATTTGTATAAAGGTAAGCAATGTTGTAGGCTTTTCAAAATATATTATTTTTACGATTCTAATATAATAAAAACAACTTATAACGCTGGTTAATATTGCAACAACTGCTAGCAAATATTGTGAAGCACTCATTGCTGCAAACATAAGATAAGCTTTACTATAAAAACCTGCTAAAGGAGGAATTCCAGCTATAGAAAACATTGTTATCATTATAGTAATTGCTATTACGGGGTTTGTTTTTGACAATAATGCAAAATCGGTTAGATATTTGAGTCTTGATATTTCCAGTTTATCACTATTTAAGGAACTTATTTTCTCACGCCTTAAAGGACACAATACGACCGCAAATAAAGCTATTGTCATTACTAGATAGATAACAAGATAGATTAAGATTGCTTGAATGCCTTCGACAGTACCGCACGAAATGGCAATCAAAAGATAACCTACATGACCTATAGAACTCCATGCTAATAATCTTTTTATTTTGTTTTGAGATAATGCAGCTAATGATCCTAACACCATAGAAGCAATGCTTGATAGAATAAGCATTTTTTGCCAAGGTACCATAAAATCGTAAAAACCTTGATAACATAAGCGAAGTAACACAGCTAAAACTGAAACTTTAGGTACAATAGCAAAAAAGGCTGTAACTGATGTCGGAGCGCCTTCATAAACATCCGGCGCCCACATGTGAAAAGGCACCGCGGTTAATTTGAAAAGAAAGCCCACTAATATGAAAACCATGCCTAGTTCACATCCTCGTAAAGATGAAAAGCCAAATCTAAGCGAATCACTACCGCATATAAAGATTTTAGAAACTTCAGAGAAATGCGTTGTTCCTGTAAATCCATAAAGCAAAGCTAAACCAAATAACAATATACCTGAAGAGAAAGCTCCCAACAAAAAGTATTTTAAACCTGCTTCTGTAGAAAATTCTGAGTCACGTTTAACTCCCGCCATTACATAAAAAGCTAAGCTTTGCAACTCGATAGCTAAATACATTGTGATAAAATCTGCAGCGGATACTAAGAAAAGCATACTTACGCTTGATAAAAGTATAAGTAGTTGTAATTCAAACTGATTCAACCCTTCATTTTGTATGTATTGTAACGACATAGCAATAGAAAATAAACCACCCAATAAAATTAAAATTTTTAAAAATAAGGCTAAATCATCTATTAAAAGATTATTATAAAAAATGGTAGCTCGACTTATTGGATTATTCCATAAAAGAATAATCGTGAAAAGTAAACTTAGTATTGAGATTATGCTTGCGTTTACTACCAATATTGGATAATTTTTATCTTTTGAATTACTTAAGAAGACACCATACAATAAAACAATAAGAGAAGCTATAAGCAAAAAAGATTCTGGTATAACAGCTTTTAAATCATTTTCAAACAAACTGGTATAGTAATTGTAATCTAAATAATTTGTTGATGGCTGAACAATAACATCATGAAAAATTAAAGGCATATTGGTTAATTATTAATTAAAAAGGCGTTTTTTCGCCCAAAAGGGACGAAATTGTGTGTCAAAAATGAAGTATTATGGATCATAGCTTCGCTAAGATGCTTTTTTTCGTTGAAGGGATCGATCACTCCTACAGGCTGATCGATCACTCCTACGGAGAGATGCATCATGGCGGAGCCATGATCGATCGTTGTTACACAACGATGCATCATTTTTCTGCGAAAAATGATCGATCAAAGCTTCGCTTTGATGCATCAGCCTAAAAGGATGATCGATCTCTCCTATGGAGGGATACATCATGGCGAAGACATGATCGATTGTTGTTACACAACAAAGCATCTCTTCAAAACAGAGAGGCAATATAAGTGATGCTTACCTTTCCCATAACAGACTTTTTCTTAGAAAAACGCTTTGTCATACGAAAAAATCGAATTTTGTTAAAAGCTAGGCTTTTAATAATGCACAACAACGTTGTTTTTTTCAACAGGCGTTGAAAGTGCGTTGCATTGCCTTCTATAGCAATTGACTTTGGCAAATGCCTATAGTAAATCTTTTGACCAGGTCAACAACCTTTAAACCTTTAGTAAAACTATTTGCTATAATAAAAAGAAAGCTTAAAAAAAATCGAAAAAAACAACCTTTTGTAACAACTTTTACTAATAATAAAGATATTATTATTGCCTAAGGGTAAACAGCTTTTTCGATTAGTAGTCTTATTATCAGAGAAAAGAGGTAACAGGTGACGAGTCATCATTTGTTAAAGATTTACAAAAAAAAGTGTCTTCTTTACTTTTTTTAAGGTGTTGATCACCAATAGAAGATTAATATGTCTTTTAAATGATACCTCTCCTTTTGTATAAAAAGAAAAAGATTGATTTTTTTTACAATGGCTTTTTATGGCGCAGTAATTGTTAATTATGAAAAAGTATGCAAACACGCATCATGGCGAAGCCATGATCAATTGTCCTCTCACAGAAATGCAATAAAGTGATACTTTGATCGATCCCTCCTATGGAGGGATCGATCAGCCTTTTAGGCTGATGCAACAAAGCAAAGCTTTGATCGATCACTTGATGAATCAAGTGATGCATCGTTGTGTAACAACGATCGATCACTCCTCTGGAGTGATGCAATGTTGTGTAACAACAATCGATCATGGCGAAGCCATGATGCAACAAAGCAAAGCTTTGATCGATCATTTTTTTTTTTCAAAAAAATGATGCATCCCTCCATAGGAGGGATCGATCAGCCTTTTAGGCTGATGCATTGTTGTATAACAAAAACATCCCTCCAGAGGAGGAATGCACCATTTTTGTTTTTACCGAAGGTTTTTGTTTTGCGTCGCGAAGCAAACACCTTCGGTGAAAGCCGTCCCCAAAAATTATTTGCCTTTCGAGAAACAAATACTTTTGCTAAAAACAACAAGCAACAGGCAATCTTTTTTGTAGCAACCTTTATTTTTGATTTTGTTTATTTCTGGTAAAAGACTTTTTAGTTATTGTAAAAAACGGTATAGATTGTTAACACTTATTTTGTTGCATACCGCCGCTTTTACTCCTAAATATGGGCACTTTTAACGATACTTGAGGATTTTATTTTGTTGAAAGCAAAAGAAGCGCAAAGTGAAAATTAAAAAGCCTTTTCTCGTACTCTGCAGGATTCGAACCTGCGACCCACAACTTAGAAGGTTGTTGCTCTAATCCAACTGAGCTAAGAATACTTTTCAATTTTCAATAAAATAAAAAAAAGCGATAGCTTTTAGTAAACAAAAGCTACCCGTCGATTTATAAAGTGGGTTTTGGCTATAAGCTTACTATATCAAGCAAGATATTAAGGTTGTAATAAAAAACAACGACAGTGTGTTGATAATCAATATAATCTTTTTTAACATTCAACATTTATTTGCCAATCGATCATGGCTCCGCCACGATGCATCCCTCCTACGGAGGGATCGATCATCCTAAAAGGATGATGCAATGTTGTGTAACAACAATCGATCATGGCTCCGCCATGATGCATCATAATTGCGTTATGATCGATCATTTATGATGTGTCGCTTCATCATGCATCATAGATGATGCATCATCTATGATGCATGATACAACAAAGCGAAGCTTGCTTTGGTCGATTTCTGAAATGCTTCATAGCTTTGCTATAATGCATATTTTGTACGATGCTATGTTTTTTCTTTTTTTTTCTTTATTTACTAAAGCCGTTAATTGTAACCGAAATGATGTTGCTTACTATCGGACTTGAACCGATAACCTAAAAAAGGTACAGATTTTAAGTCTGTCGTGTTTACCAATTTCACCAAGCAAGCTCAATAGTGTCTACACTTTTAAATAAACTATTTGAGAAGATGATAGATCTTTTTAGAAGGATGCATTATGGCGGAGTCATGATGCAACAAAGCGAAGCTTTGATCGATCATTTTTTTCCAAAAAATGATGCATCGTTGTGTAACAACGATCGATCATGGCTCCGCCATGATGCATTCCTCCTACGAAGGGATCGATTATCCTTTTAGGATGATGCAATGTTGTGTAACAACAATCGATCATGGCGAAGCCATGATGCAACAAAGCAAAGCTTTGATCGATCATTTGATTGATCAAGTGATGCATCGTTGTGTAACAACGATCGATCATGGCTACGCCATGATGCATCCCTCTAGAGGAGGGATCGATCACTCCTCCAAGGGAGGAGTGATGCATTGTTGTGTAACAACAATCGATCGTTGTTACACAACGATGCATCATTTTCAAAAAAAAAATAATTGCTTTCTTCTGTAATGTCGTAGTAGCAAAATTAAAGATAAATAGAAAAACGATAACAATAATAAAAATGGAAAGGTTATAGTTTTTTGCGTCGCTCAAGGTTGTTACCTTGGGCGACGCCAAAAAAAACCAAGAAAGCTGAAAGCGGAACAAACACCTTCAGAGAAGGCAACAACCAAAGAAAAAAACAAAAATAATCATTGTTGTAATTTTCTTAAAGTCAAGCACTATACACGAAAATCAAAACAAGATAACATTATCCTTTTAATATTTTCAGACTTTGTTTCACTTGTGTTGAAAGTCCTCGATAAGATGAGGTGCCGCTTTGATTTGCAGTCATAGATCCCGTTTTTGATTCTTGTTTTTCTCGTTGTTTTATTTTAGCCAGCACAAGGGTTGGTATAGTAAGGGCTATAGATTTTTGTAAGCCTTGTTGTAACAAGGTTTTTGAGCTTTGAAAGCTACCCAGTTTTTGTACGATTTGCGAACAAAAACTGTTATAAAGGGTAACTTTTTGATCGCCTGAAAGACTTGTATAAACCATTTGATTTTCCGTAAATGATCCTACAGAAGGAAATATCTTTTTTAATTTCTTAATTTGTTTGTGTTGCGATAAAGACTCTTGTAAAGCGTGCTCTTTTAATCTATGAAAATTTTCTAATGATGTTCGTATTAAAGAGCTTCTTTCATCGAGCGAGTCTTTTATTAGATGACCAAAGTAATTAAAACAAAATATTACAAAGGTTATAAAGCTTAAAGCAACTAGTGTTTCTTCGTTGTAAATAATTATTCCTTTTGAACTCGCTACTGTAAAAAACAAAAAGAAGAATAGGTAAAATCTTATTTCTCGGAAAGTCGACATCATAAAATAATATTTGCTATATAATTGATAGATATTGCCTCTTTTTTGATATGAAAAACAAAGACAAAAGTAAAATAGCAACCTTACTTAGGGGTTGCTAAAGAAAGCTATGGCCTTTGACATATTTGTATCATGGCTCCGCCATGATGCAAATATGTCAAAGGCCGTAACCCTTTTTACGGAGTTACTTCTAGTAAGCGCGGCGTTAAATATTAACAGAAAAAAAGGATTGCTTATATTGACAACAATTAAAGCAATTTGTTTTCGTCGCTTCGCGAAGAAGGTGTTTACTTCGCTTTTGCTGAAAACAGTTGGCAACAAACTTTGGTGATTTGTTCTCTATATTACCAAGGTCGACAATCAAAACATTAGCAAAGACAAAAATAAAACAATAAGTGACACTTCTAATTTTTCGCCTTATTAGAGATGATATAATTAAAAAGTAACAAAATGATGTTGCTTTTTTATTTTAAGTTTTCTTTTTTTTCGTTGTTTTCGTGCTTTCAGATACAGCTTTGTCAAAATCCTTTTTTGAGGTTGCTTTCGATTTTTCTGAATTTAAGGGTTTTGACTTTGGCGAAGTAGAAGACATTTTGCCTTCGTTAAATGTGGTCGCTTGCTGAGATGGAGCTGTAGCTTCCAGTGAAGATATTGAAGAGCCTTTTCTAAGCTTCTTGTTATCTTCGAGTTTTGATTTATTATTTACATTTGGAGACGTTGTTATATAGCCGCGATTTTTCAAAGATGAACGGTCGATCACCGAAGATGACGCAATAGATTTCCGAGAAACTAATAAAATACGCTCTAATAGTCTACTTGAAAACATTTTTTCAGAAAAATCGTGATTCACTGCAAGCATTGCTAAATCTTTTGACAATGACTTTTCAGCAATTGATTGTAAATATTTAATGTTACCTTTTTTTAAATTGTTTTGATTATATTTATTTGCATAATCTGAAAACAGGTTATCGCTTTTTAAAGATAATCTCTTAAAAACATTTCTTGAATTTTTAAAGAGATTTTCCAAAACGGTTGAAGCACTATTACGAACTTTGCTATTTTCTTCTTGCAAAGTAAAAGCAGACGATCTATTTAATGTCTTCTTTCGAAACTTTAAAATACGACTCATTTCAGGTAAAAAATATTTAAGTTGGAAGATGTAAAAACCAAAAAAAAAGACCAGTAACCAAAAAAATTGTGATAAAAAAGTAACCTTATCTAGCTGTGGCATAAAATAAATATATATATATACAAAAATTACAAAAAGAGAAACGAAAAATGTAGGAAAGAGCAAAGCTTTCGATCTTGTAAAGATTACCAAGTTTTACAAGCCACTCTTTTTATCGTTTTTTTTACTTAAAAGACTTTTGTTTGTGGCGACATTTTATTTTTTTTTACAAAAAAGATAACGATTTTGCTTTACCTTCTTAAGTTTTATTCCACAATAACCGAACACAGTGATTGCATTATAGCTTCGCTACAATCGATTATATCTGTAGCTTAGTTTTATACGAGCGCACATACAAAATCATCTAAAAATCGATAAATTTTTTAGAAAGATCGACCATGCATTACGGCGGAGACATGATCGATTGTTGTTACACGACAATGCATCAATCACTCCTCTGGAGTGATCGATCCCTTCTACGGAGGGAGGGATGCATCATGGCGGAGCCATGATCGATCGTTGTTACACAACGATGCATCATTTTTTGGAAAAAAATGATCGATCAAAGCTTCGCTTTGTTGCATCATGGCTGTGCCATGATCGATTGTTGTTACACAACAATGCATCACTCCTCCAGAGGAGGAGTGATCGATCCCTCCTCTGGAGGGATGCATCACTTGATTTATCATGCGATCGATCAAAGCTTTGCTTTGTTGCATCATTTCTCTGGAGGAGCGATCGATCAAAGCTTGGCTTTTTTGCATCACTTGATTTATCAAGTAATCGATGCCTCCTACAGAGGAACGCATCTTGGCGGAGCCATGATCGATTATAGCTTCGCTATGATGCATCATCCATAATGCATCCTAAAAAAGAATCAATCCCTCTCAAGGAGAAATACATTGTGCGAGGCACAATTGATTAAGCCGAAAACCTAAATGTTTTGCAAAAAAATGTGTTGCATCTTTCCTACAAAGGGATCGATCACTCCTATGGAGTGATGTATCATGGCAGAGCCATGATCGATCATAGCGAAGCTATGATGCATAGCTTCTTTTGAAATGATGGCCTTTATAATTTGGCCAAAAACAACAATTATATTGATGGTAGTCTATACTGGTTGCATAAGCAGACCTCCATAAGAAAACTTGATCAAGTTAAAAGCACTAAACATTAAGTTTTAATTTTCCGCACGCCTTTGATTGGCTTAATCGATCATTGTACAAAGCAAAGCTTTGTAACCACTACCATGCAGATTTACAAAAAAATAAATTGATTTTCGATTACAAAGCAAAGCTTTGTATAACGATCTATTATTTTTATGGCTAAAAGCAAAAAGCAGGTCTTTTATGAGCTGAGGCGTTATAATGAAGCTATGATGCCTCATGGCGGAACGATGATCGATTGTTGTCATACAACAATACATCATTTTTCGCAGAAAAATGATCGATCAAAGCTTCGCATTGATGCATCAGCCTAAAAGGCTGATCGATCTCTCCTATGGAGGGATGCATCATTTTTTTTGAAAAAAAAATGATCGATCAAAGCTTTGCTTTGTTGCATCATGGCGGGGCCATGATCGATCGTTGTTACACAACGATGCATCATTTTTCTGCGAAAAATGATCGATCAAAGCTTTGCTTTGATGCATCAGCCTAAAAGGCTGATCGATCCCTCCTATGGAGAGATGCATAATTATTTTGAAAAAAGAAATGATTGATCAAAGCTTTGCTTTGTTGCATCATGGCTTCGCCATGATCGATTGTTGTTACACAACATTGCATCACTCCAGAGGAGTAATCGATCTCTCCTACGGAGGGATGCATCACTCCTTCCTCCAGAGGAGGAGTGATCGATTAAAGCTTTGCTTTGTTGCATCATGGCGGAGCCATGATCGATTGTTGTTACACAACATTGCATCACTTGATTTATCAAGTGATCGATCCCTCCTATGGAGAGATGCATCACTCCTCTGAAAAAGTGATCTATCTCTTCTATTATAAGTAAATTAAGTGAAAAGACAGATATGGCTTGCTTTATTAAAGGTGTTATTAACTTTGATGTGGCTGTAAATTTCGACGATACCAGAAACAACAATTTTCGGTGACGCCATAATTGATTATCTTTTTTTTTTCTGGTAAAAGCCTAAAAGCTTTAATCTTGATTCGACCTTTGAATATGTTACCTGGTAAAAATAGTTGCAAAAAATAGAAGTAATAACCTTTATTTTTACTAATAACTTCTGGTAAAAAAGATACCTAATATAAACAGATGACCTTTAAAAGTGGCTTATAAAAATAATCTAAAAAATATATTGTTTTTTTTTTGTTTGATAATAAAGTAATAAATAATGTCTTGTAAAATTGTTTCTTAAAAATGTTGGTTTAAATTGATATTTTTGTTAATCGTAGGTTGACATTTAATAGTAAACAATTTTTTGCTTATCTTTGAAAAGAAAACAAAAAGATTATTTAAATTACAGATTTTTTTTCTATAACAAAGCAACCAAGATTATAAAAAATTTATAAGAGTTTTACATTTATATGTAGGAATAGACAACCTTTATTATAAAAATACAATTATTTTTTAAAAAAATAATAAACATAAAGTGTTTTTACGTAATCTACTTTGGCCAAACAAAAATCATAGATTTTTTTCATACATTATGTACATGCATCCCTCCTATGGAGGGATGCAAGGATGATGCATTGTTATGTAACAACAATCGATCATAGCGAAGCCATGATGCAACAAAGCAAAACTTTGATCGATCACTGCTCCGCCATGATGCTTCTCTCCATAGGAGAAATCGATCATACTTTTAAGATAATGCTTCATCTATGAAGCATCTCGTTTACAAAAAAATCTTTTTAAGGTTTTTTTTAGTATTCTATCCATTTTTTTTTTATTTCAAAAAAAAACGTTACTTTTGCTTTAGACTTTAGGCTTTTTAGTTAAAAGAGAAACAAAATAAATTTGTGGTTATATGTATATTATAAATTGTTTTAAAACAAATAGAAAGTTCTATAATAATTATATAAACAAACAATATTTTTATGGGTATAATAGGACTTGAACCTATGGCCATCAGATTAAAAGTCCGATGCTCTACCATCTGAGCTATACACCCTTTAGCTATTAGAATAATAAAAAAGAAATGGTGTTATAATTTTCTTTGTTGTAATAGTTTTTTGTATAATTAATTTATATCATATCATACATACCATACTATATATCCTATTAAGCAGACTACACTATTCGCGTGGTATAATGATACAATTCGCGAGGTATAATATGCAATTCGCGACCTTTAGTATGCAATTCGCGAAGTATAATATGCAATTCGCAGGTACAAAAGCTATAATCTTTCCTCAATAATTTTTAGTTGTTCTAGCTTTATTTTAAGAAAAAAAAGCAATTGTAATGAATAAATTATTTTGCTAGCTTTTGTTATTATCACTTAGTAATAATAATGTACTATTAAGAAAATACAATGTGTGCATTATAACAAAGCTATACTATACACCATTTTTCTCCGAAAAATGATCGATCAAAGCTTCGCTTTGATGCATCAGCCTAAAAGTCTGATCGATCCCTCCTATGGAGGGATGCATCATTTTTTTGAAAAAAAAAAATGATCGATCAAAGCTTTGCTTTGTTGCATCATGGCTTCGCTTTGTTGCATCATGGCGGAGCCATGATCGATCGTTGTTACACAACGATGCATTATTAAACAATTTTTTGTGAGTTTGCTAAGCATGCATCAGGGATGATGCATCATCCCTGATGCATGGTTTTGCAATAGTCCGATAACCGCTATTATAGTACAAGAAATTCGCGTCGCACATAATGTACAATAATTAAAAACGTTGCTTTAAAAGGTAATGTCATTTATTGGTAAATTACAAAAAAAGAGGCTATTAATTATACTGTTTTCCATTATAAGTTGGTTTTGGTTATAGGTTTTTGGATATCTCCAAAAACCATACGAGTTAATAAAAATATAATGTCCAGAGGAGGATTTGAACCTCCGACACAAGGAGATTAACTTTTGCGTGTGTTGATTTTTTTGTAATCAAAATGTTATAGAAACCGTACGTGCACTATTAAACGCATACGGCTCAATTTATATGAAAATTTCGTTTTCATTATAAAATCTTTCTTCCTTTGTAGCGATTTACTATTTGTCTTTATTGATAATTACAATTTATTTTAACAAACAAGAAATTTTCCATCATTTATGATCCATCCCTCCGTAGGAGAGATCGATTACTCCTCTGGAGTGATGCAATGTTGTGTAACAACAATCGATCATGGCTCCGCCATGATGCATCATTCCTAATGTATGATGTGATTTTTTGTTAATCGAAATTTGTTTAACAGAAACTTAATTCTATTTTTCATTAGTATTCATTAAACCAATAAAGAAAAAAGGGCAAGTACTATAAAGATTCCGTATTGAAGGCTTTTGTTAAAAAACCCACCTTTTTGTAAAACAATAAATTAATAATCTATTATCTATTGCCTTTAGACAAAGACCAAAGGAAATTGGCTTATTTACTAAATCTGTGATGCGCCCCTTCTACAAAGGGATCAATCACTCCTCTGGAGTGATGCAATGTTGTGTAACACCAATCAATCATGGCGAAGCCATGATGCAACAAAACGAAGCTTTGATCGATCACTTGATAAATCAAGTGATGCTTCTTCGTTGTGTAACAACGATCGATCATGGCTACGCCATGATGCATCATCTTTGATGCATGATTTTTCGATGTAACCAACAATTATAAACAATAAAAGATAATTGTTTTACTTCGTGAAATTCCCAAATTTTCGATCTTTTTCTTTAATGTTAATTTGTTATTAACTTTTTTTTAAATCTTTTTTAAAATATTTTTAAACCATTCTTTTTTTTTACAAAAAACGTGTAGAAAATGACAAGCTTTAAAAAAAAGAACGGTTATTTTTTTAATTGTATCCAATATTTATTTGTTGTTATTGCTTGATGTTTGTATAGTGTAGAGCATTATGCAAACAATTAAACAACTTACATTAATTTGTTTGTATTAAAAAAAGCAAATTTGTTAGTAAAAACAGATAAAAAGAGGTGTAAACGATACTTTGTGCTTAACAGTAATAAAAAAAAGGTAAAATATAAGAAAAGATTGTTAAAAATGTTTTGTTTTTGCAAATTAATTAATTTACCGTAATACTTTTTTTTAGTAAAACTCTATTATCTAGTTATCAATGCATCGTTGTGTAACAACGATGCATTACTAATCAGGCGATAATAATGCAATTGTTTTTGGATAATGTATGTCTATCTTATCTAAAAATTGCAACCGTAAGAGATTTTTTATTAAAAGTTTATATTATTTGTTGTTTTTTAAACTTCTAAAAAGAATGCAAAAGCAAACGTTAATTATATACTATTACTATATTTTACTTTATAGAATAGTAATTTAAATTTGCAAATTTTTGATTAAACAAAGATCGTTTAAATGGCGTTCTTTTTCAGTCCTTTGCTCTAACCAACTGAGCTATCTGGACAGATCATTGATTATTAAAATTATGTAAAGCTTTATTTAAGAAAAAACCATAACTTTTTTTTAGGTTGTAATTATTTTTGTATTGATAGATGTTTTTTTTATATTATTTTGTTAAGACAATAGGTTATCTTAAAGTAAATAATACTAAAAAAAAGAAGTCTTTTTTTGCAAAGATGTAACCGTTTTAATAAAGCATATTTTTACTTAAAAACGACAAGTTTGATTTGATGCATCATGGCGGAGCCATGATCGATCATGGCTCCGCCATGATGCATCCCTCCATAAAAGGGATTGATCATTGCTCTAGAGTGATGCATCATGGCGGAGCCATGATCGATCTCTCCTATGGAGGGATGCATTCTTTCATTTATAATTTATAGCCTTTTGTGTATAAACTCTGACCGTAGATATGGTCGATCCAAAACGAAACGATGATTCACCATATCAAAGCTATGACACTAAGAAAAACAATTGCCTTTTGTCTTTTCCTAAAAGTATTAGTTATATAAATACAATAAAACTTTTTGTTTTATTTCTGGGATGAAAGGATTCGAACCTTTGAATGGCGGACTCAAATTCCGACGCCTTACCGCTTGGCCACACCCCATCAAGAATTATTGTTCTATGCATCGTTGTGTAACAACGATCGATCATGGCTCCGCCATGATGCAACAAAGCAAAGCTTTGATCGATCATTTTTTTTCCAAAAAATGATGCATCGTTGTTACACAACGATCGATCATGGCTCCGCCATAATGCATCACTCCAGAGGAAGGATCGATTACTTGATAAATCAAGTGATGCATTGTTGTGTAACAACATTCGATCATGGCTACGCCATGATGCATATATAAAAAAATATAGGCTTTTGTACTAGAATCAACTACTAATACTAAAAATAAACTTATAGATTGATTTGTAACAAAAAGCTTTTCTCTTAGAAAAAGAAAATAATAAAAATTGAACATTGTTTTTCTCTCAAATATGGTTAGTTTATTAGAATGCAATAATAAAAAAAACATGCATCGTTGTGTAACAACGATCGATCATGGCGGAGCCATGATGCAACAAAGCAAAGCTTTGATCGATCATTTTTTTTCCAAAAAATGATGCATCATAACTCCGCCATGATCGATCATAGCTTCGCTATGGTGCATTATCCTTGATCCATAATTGGCTTTGTTTTTAGATTAAAAAGAAAACAAAGCTGAAAAGCTTTTGTTTGATAAAAAAATGATCCTCAACGATAGTTGAAGGTGCATAAGTCTTTTTCGTTTTTCCTTTAATCAACTTTTAACGATACTTGACAATCAATATTTTTTTTTTTTAAAGACGCTTTCTGTTTTTTTATATGTTGCTAAAGCTTTTTCTTTTTATTTGACTTTGCTAATTAAAATTGCATTAAAAAAAATTATAATTATTGACAGGAGAAGAGGGAATCGAACCCCCACTCTTTGGTAGTGTTAAATATTTATTTTATATTTAAACAAAAACCGTACAGGCGTTTTTAAACGCATACGGCTTAAAACAATTTAATCTATATTCTGTGGCTATAAAAAAGGCCCAAAAATGTTTAGCATTATCCAATATTAATATTATCTTTGTTGGTGTCTGAAAGTCAAACTATACATTGCAAGCTTTTAGTAATGATAATGATATTGCTAGGAAAAGCTATATATAGCTTTTTATCAGAAAAGATTACTTTCGGTAAAAGCAAAACATTAAAAAAAAAAAACGAAACCTAAAAGGAAAGTCACGTTGTTCTAAAAGATAGCGTAAACAAAAAAAAAATTAAAAATTGTTTTCAATAATAATTGAAAATGCTTTTTTATTAATTGTCAAATTCTTTCCCATTACTTGCTTGTAAGTTTTGTTATCTCTTTCTACAAAAATCTTATTTGTTTATTTTTAATTGTTGTATAAAGTGGTTTTTTATGGTTTAATAGCTGTGTCAATTCTTATAATTGTACAGCGGTGTTTAAAATTATAACCATAGTTTTTTTTTATACGGAAAAGACACATTTTGCTTTAAAAAACTGCATACAATTTTTGTGTTGGTAAATGCGTCACCTCTGGTCAACTTGTACAAAGCTTTGCTTTGTAAGATAATTGAGATAAAATCAAAGTTTTGCTTTGATCAATCGCAACAATGCATCCCTCCTACGGAGAGATCGATCATCCTTTTAGGATGATGCAATGTTGTGTAACAACAATCGATCATGGCTCCGCCATGATGCATCATCCGTGATGCATGGTTGATGATTTTTTTATAGCTTTTTGAGATAGTATAATAATAATTTCTTTTCATAAGCTGCTTTTTGCGCAATACAGCTTATTTGCTCTTATAAAATCTATAGCCTGTTCTGTATTGTTATAATATGAAAAAAACGATATAATTTTGCTGGTACTTTGAATAATCTTTATTTTTTTTCCGACTTCGAAAAAAGAAAAAAAAATAATTGCAGATTCATTTATAAATTAACGAGAGATTTTCTTTTAAAGTTGATTCTATATAAAAATCATTAGCTTTTTTTTTACAACTTTTAAATATCTACGCCAAAAACCTTTTCTTGTATTCTTTGATGCTATCGAATTGAAAATGTTATTGCAAATTTTAATTTTTGTTTGTTGCGCGGCTTAATCACCAATTTTTTGTTATATATCAAAGGTAAAGATTATATCTTGCTTTTTTTACGCAAAAATCTTGTTTGGCTTGCCTGGTAAAACAAAGACTATAGCATTATTCAATTCAATAAGAAATGTTTTTTGGTTTATAGCTAAAGCAAAAACCATGCATCACGGATGATGCATCATCTATGATGCATGCATCATCCTAAAAGGATGATCGATCCCTCCGTAAGAGGGATGCATTATGTCGGAGCCATAATCGATCATGGCGTAGCCATGATCGATTGTTGTTACACAACATTGCATCACTCCAGAGGAGTGATTAATCCCTCCTACGGAGGGATGCATCACTTGATTCATCAAGTGATCGATCAAAGCTTCGCTTTGTTGCATCATGGTGCAGCCATGATCGATCATAGCGAAGCTATAATGCATCATATTGAAAAGATGATATATAAGGATTGCTTAAAAAATGTAAATGTTTAATATTTATTACCAAAAAAATAAATATTAGCTATTGCTTGAAACCTTAAAAAGCTGTTGCCAGCGATAATTTTTTGTTTTTTTTTTAATTATAGTAACATTAACTTGTGAGAAAACCTTTTTTACTATCTTTTTAATGTCAATGTAATAATATTGATTTAAAATTTAAGGATATTGTATTGCTTTTTCTTTGCTTTTCCACAGTAGAGAAAAAGCAAAAGTTTTAGCGAAAAATCGTGCTGCTTTTTTTATAAAAAAAGTAAATTAGATTTTTTATGGTTAACTTATAATGTTTAAATGCCGCTTTTTGGAAACCAAGGTTTTACCATTAAACTATTCTCCCTTTTATTAAGTTTTAATATTTTTTTTTAAATGTATTAGTTACAGGTGGTTACTTTTTACAAAATAAGGATATACCTTCGGTAAAATAAAGTTTAACCTTTTCAATAAAGTGCAGTGTCACGTCTTTGCCATACATCATAGCTTGGCTATGATAAATCATAACGAAGCTATGGTAGCTCATAGCCAAGCTATGAAGCATCATCCTAAAAGGATGATCGATCACTCCTCTGGAGTGATGCAATGTTGTGTAACAACAATCGATCATCCTAAAAAGATGATCGATCCCTGGAGGGATCGATCATTTCGTTTGTGGCATTTGGTATATGGTCAATAACTGTAAGCCAAAAGCCTTTTATGAAATAAAGCATTCCAAAAAATTGCTCAATCATCCTCAACTGCCGTTGAGAGAACATTGATATAAAAACACCCTATTTACTATAATAGCAAGAAACGCGGGTGAGATTTTTGCGACGCTTTCACCTATGGTGACTGACGCTAGTAAAGTTATCGACAGCCGCTTTCAACAATAGTAGAGCGACAATCTTTAGTGAAGGCTAATGCTTTGCTTTTGTTAAAAGCAACTGGCATTTTATTTTGTTGTTATCTTGAGACAGATATCTTTTAGGGGAATTGAACCCCTGTTCTCGCCATGAAAAAGCGATGTCCTAACCACTAGACGAAAAAGACAATGCATTACTCCAGAGGAGGGATGCATCATTTTTTGGAAAAAAAATGATCGATCAAAGCTTCGCTTTGTTGCATCATGGCATAGCCATGATCGATTGTTGTTACACAACAATGCATCATTTTTTTGAAAAAAAAAAAATGATCGATCAAAGCTTTGCTTTCTTGCATCACTCCAGAGGAGTGATCGATCCCTCCTACGGAGGGATGCATTACTTGATTTATCAGGTGATCGATCAAAGCTTCGCTTTTTTGCATCACTCTAAAAAAGCTATGCAAGAAAGCGAAGCTTTGATCGGTCATTATCGATAATAATTTTTTTAACAGCTTGTAATTACGATGGTAATGTCAAAACTTTTATTTTACTGCTTTATTTTTTTTGAGTTTCTTCAAAAAAAAAACAATACAAAAAATAAAAATTTATGTTTATAAAGTTGTGTAAAAAAATAGAATAACCTTGTTTTCAATATTTATATCTTTTACCAAAAACAATTGTTTTTGCTTGTTGATTTTCGCAAAAGCGGTCTCTCTAGTTATTGTTAGTGCCTTCACAAAAGATGAGGGCAATTACTTAGGGTAGGTAGTAATCAATGTTGATTTTTCTATCGATTTATCGAGATAGATAGATAGATAGAGAAAACGATAGCATTAATCGATATCATTTCATACATACCATACACACCTTACACAACTTACATAACTTACATAACTATATATCCTATTAACTATATATCATACATAACTTACATAACTTACATAACTATATATTCTATTAAGCAGAGTATACAATTCTGCGCAGAGCGTATTACAATTCGCGAGGTGTTTTGTTACAATTCGCGAGGTGTAGAGGTATTTTTTTTTTACAAAAAACTTATAAAAACGCAATAAACTTACAAAAACGTAATAAACTTACAAAAACGCAATTCGCGACCTTTGGTATGCAATTCGCAGGTACAAAAGCTATAATCTTTCCTCAACTAGCGTTGAGAGTGCATAAAAAGAGGATCAATACGCTATACTAAATGATTTATTGAGGGTTCTTTAGAGCCTTGCTTTGTTATATGCTTTAAAAATAAGCATACCAGACATGTTTCTATTACTATTGATAGGTGACCATATAACAAATTTATTTCAAAATTTTGTAAAAGCTAAAACCTTTTAAAAAAGACGGTGCAAAAAAGGGTAGAAAGCGAAATTTTTTACCCGCTGCACTTAAAAGCTATAAAAAAAACCAATAATCTTGTTGAAGCGGACAACGGGAATCGAACCCGTATATCCTGCTTGGAAGGCAGGGAATTTACCATTAATCTATATCCGCGCCTTTTCTTTTTTTAGAAGATAAAGAAGATAAAAATGTATAAGTAAATTTTTATAACAAATTGTATTGTAAGGTTTTCACTTTTATCAATTTCAAAGTCTATTTATTGATTTAAGGCAAAAGCAACACTTTTGCTGAAGTCAACAGCTTTTACTGTTATCATCACCGAAGATGATATAGATATTTTTTGGTGATACCAATTATCAAAAAAAATCAACAAGGATTGTATCTTTGGGTAAAGTAATGCTGTATGTCATGCATCATCTTAAAAGGATGATCGATCCCTCCTATGGAGGGATGCATCATGGCGGAGCCATGATCGATCGTTGTTACACAACGATGCATCATTTTTTGGAAAAAAATGATCGATCAAAGCTTCGCTTTGTTGCATCATGGCGGTGCCATGATCGATTGTTGTTACACAACATTGCATCAAGGAGGAGTGATCGATCCCTCCTCTAGAGGGATGCATCATGGCACTGCCATGATCGATCGTTGTTACACAACGATGCATCACTTAATTTATCAAGCGATCGATCAAAGCTTCGTTTTGTTGCATCATGGCTTCGCCATGATTGATTGGTGTTACACAACATTGCATCACTCCAGAGGAGTGATCGACCCCTCCGTAGGAGGGATGCATAAAATAATAAAGCTACAGAAAATAACACCCTGACAGGCAAAAACAATTATAAGGCGAATAACGGGGATTGAACCCGTGTTTCCAGAAAAGATAATATTATTTAATAATAAAAAATATTATCAAAAAAACTGTACATGCCATATTTCACAGCATACAGCTTTAAATAAAAATGTTTAAAAATCAATTGTAATTGTGATTTTCGCACATTTTTATTGAAAAGAGATTAGCTTTTCTCATTATTAATGTCAAATTTTATAGTTTTTACCACCTTTTATTTGATAATTATTAGTTTTCTTTTTTTTTAGATTTCTTTATATTCGGGTTAAACAAAATTACTAAAAAAGGTTATAGATTGATTTTATATATTTTTGGTTTTTTTATTGCATATTTTGCAGTTATTTTTGTTTTTGCTATTATTGGCGATTTCGTTTCGCTTTTGCTGAAAGCAACAAGCAACAATCAAATTTAAAAGCAATTACTGAAAAATTTCGTTTTTTTTTGAAAACCCTATAGACTTTGATGTTGCTTAACAAAAAGGTTAAATTTTTTGAAACAACAAACAAAGAAAAAGAAATTTAATAGACTTGTTTTAGACTCTCTTTGTTGATGCATTACTCCTGAGGAGTGATTAATCTCTCCTTTGGAGGGATGCATCATGGCGGAGCCATGATCGATCATGGCTCCGCCATGATGCATCACTCTTATTAGAACGCTCAAAACAACTAAAACTCTATAGGTTTTTTTTAACATCCTATTAAATTATTATCTGTATTAAAAAAATTATTATCCTCAACAATCGTTGAGATAGCATTAATTAAGAGACACTGTAACTTTTATTGTCCTTATATTTTTTTATATACAAAAAAAATTTATTTGCGTAGAAAACACAACCAATCTTATCTTTTTGCTTATTTTTTTTCTATTTTCCAATATTACTGGCTTTATAATAATTGATCATGCATCGTTGTGTAACAACGATGCATTAGATGTGGCCAACTTTTGGTTGTTGCCATAAAAAAATAACACCAAAGATTGACTATAAACTAAAAAACCACATAACCAAGACAGCTTTTAATAAAAAGATATGGCTAGCAACGTTATATATCGTAAAAGTAAATTAAAGGAAAATTTTAATGATAAGAGTTTTGCTTTTCTTATTTTTTATATTTTAAAATAGTATAATTTTGTTTATCTATCGACTTTAGGTATAAGCCAAAGCTCAAAAAACCGATCGCGTTGTCACAGTCTGGTACTTTAACCAATTAAGTTATATTCGCCATTATAATTTTTAGATTTTTTTTGTAAATAAATAACAAGAATATCTTTTTTTTTTAGGTTTGCATAGAGCATTGTTTTTATTTAAGCAGGTTTTGGTTATTTTCCTATTCCAAAAAAAAAGGGCTAACTTTAAAATCAAGTTGATACAAAGCAAGCATTTTAAAAGCTTTTGTCAATAGTTAAAAGCTTTTAATGTAGCAACAAGCACTTTTGTTGTAAACAATAAAAAAAAAGCGATTTATTGTTAAGTTACTTACGGGTAGCAGGACTTGAACCCGCACGACTTGGAGTCTCAGGGCCTAAACCTGATGTGTTTACCAATTCCACTATACCCGCCCAAAAAAAAGATAAAGATATAATCGTAAGTCTATTAAGATATTTATTATAGCTTTTATCTATATAGATTAAGCTATACGTTTTTTTAGATATTCTTTTTTAAGACATATAGACATTTCTATATTAAGTGATTTACTCAATTTATATTAACAAGGATTAAGAAATAAACCCTATAACCTTATCTATATTAAGATAGATTATGTTATAAACTCAATAACCTTTTCTAGATTAAGATATATAGAAAAATTAAGTAAGATATAACGCTATTACCATGCATCATCTATGATGCATGATGTTACAATATAGTGTTTGCAATAACATTTAATTATTAACGGTTTTTCTAATAATCGAAGATTATTATATTACTATATTAATAATCGAAGATTATTAATAGTTTATTTGTTGTATCTTCTAGAAAATTAAGAGCCTCCCTCCCCCTCTTATATAGTATTGTTTTTTTTTAATAGAGCAATTATATATAAAACAATAACAAAATATAATAAATATGCTGTTCGCCTAAAGACAACAAGGTTAAAAAAAATTAAAACAAAATATACAGAAATTACTCGTTATCGGACTCGAACCGATAACCCTTTTATAGAACAGGTTTTGAATCTGCCGTGTTTACCAATTTCACCAAACGAGCACAAAATAAAATTTATAATTTTATTATGTCTTACTAAAAGGTTAAAACCTGTTTTTTATAACTCTAACTTAAAAAAAAGGGTTGTAAAAAAGTGCATTTGTTTTGCTTTTATTGAAAGCAATAAAACGATACGTTGTTCTATATTATCTTCATCAAAAGTAACCTCTATGCCTTTATTTTATTAAAAAGGATTTTTTAATAAGGTTACTAAATGCGTACAAAGCAAAGCTTTGTAAGAGAGTTGAGAATTTCGGGATGAAAGGATTTGAACCTATGACCTCCTGTTCCCAAAACAGGCGCGCTACCGAACTGCGCTACATCCCGAAAAAAGGTTATTACAAAGCAAAGCTTTGTACGAAAATTAACTGAGAAATTTTTAACTTTAATTTTATAAGATACAACAATCAGTTATATCAAGTTATGATTTTTTTATGTTTGTTATTTTAAGTTTAATTGACATTGTTCTAGAAAACAAAAGCCTTTTTTTGCATACCGAAGATAAAACCCTTTTTGTGAAATTATCTTCGGTATGCGCTTTGTCACGAAGCGAAAAAAGATTATAATGTAGACAAAGCAAAGCTTTGAGTCACCTCTGGTGAACTTGTACAAAGCTTTGCTTTGTAAGACAGTCTAGTGATAAAACCTAATCGACTTTTTTTTGCGAAACGGTTGGAGGAAGAGTATCTTTTATTGCTGGAAGTTCTTCAAAAGCGTGATACGATGGTGGTGAAGGTATCATCCACTCTAAAGTTTGTGAAACATTGTTGTCATGTTGCCACGGATTTGCTGAACATTTTTGATTACCTGTTAAGGTGTCATAAACAATGTAAAAAAAGAAAGCAACTGAAATTAATGAAAGATAACTTCCATAACTAGCTATTGCATTCCATCCCGCAAATGCATCTGGATAGTCTGGAATTCTTCGAGGCATACCAGCTAGTCCTAAAAAATGCATAGGAAAAAACGTAATGTTTACTCCAATAAAGAATACCCAGAAATGGATTTGTCCTAATGTTTCAGAATATTGTAATCCCGTCATTTTTCCAAACCAATAATAAAATGCAGAGAACATTGCAAAAACGGCACCCATTGATAGTACATAGTGAAAATGTGCAACAACGTAATATGTCGACTGTTGACACAATTGGTCCTTGCCATATCCTTTTTACTCTAATCCCCTATCCGTTCTTAAATAGAGATTAAAGCTATGTAGAAACGCAAAAACAACTTCTGATTTTACAACCAGGATCGGACTATATCTTACCTTATATAAAACTACAAACTCTAAGCAGATTAACCTAACAATTGACACCATAGATGATGCATCATGGCTACGCCATGATCGATTGTTGTTACACAACAATGCATCATCCTGAAAGGATGATCGATCATGGCTCCGCCATGATGCATGGCTCAGCCATAATGCATGTTAAAGCAACCGCTTAAAGCTATTACCTCTCACCTCTGGTGATCTCTTCAGGTGATTACCTCTGGTGAGTAAACTCGTACAAAGCTTCGCTTTGTAAGACAGTTGAGGCTTGCAGATTTAAAGCCAACTTAATGGCTTATCGGCGATCACGTGTAGTCTCTACGGCGCCCCTTTACAACACGTTTGCACCATTGCTGATGTCACACGTTCTAAAAGGTTGCCACGGTATTGCCCTATAACTGTAAAAACGCTGGTGCTTCTACCCAGCAGCGATAGGGTTTCACCGTTAGCAAGCTCGATCTTTTAATAGTCTCTCAACGAAGGTTGAAGATACGTTAAAAACCTGAAAGCTTACCACCTGCAATCTGTGGCCTTTTTCCCCCAAAGGCAAGATGGTTAGGTATAGTGATCTGACAACACGACACATATCTTTTTTGTTCAATTTTGTTTATTTGTTTATGATCGATTTCTCCTACGGAGGGATGATTTTTCGCTGTTTGTTAAAGATCTTTTATAAAATCCTCTAACTGTGTTGCCTTTTTTCCAAGCAAAGGAAAGCGTTTGCAATGACAAATTATGCTTTTTAACACATCACGACGATACACCTCCCAAAGATAGATGTTGTCTTTTAAAGAGCGTACTTTGTTGACACCACCAAAAAAGTCTCGTATAGCCTTAATAAGATAAGCATCATGCTTTTGACCAATAGAAAAGCTTTTTGTGGCTTGTGTTGTAACATTTTTATCTTTGCTAGCAGTTCTTACAGAAAAGCATCCCTCTCCTGTAACAAAGCCTGAAAGCCATATTGGAAAATGCTGCAATAGCTTTATGTCTTTTGCGCAGATCTGTTTTGCAAAACCCTTTCTTTGATTGTATTTACAATCTCGGTTTTGCAAATACCACTCGACATCTTTTCGCTGAGTACACTCTTTAAAAAAGGCTATCTGGCTTTGAACCCTTGTGGTTAATGGTGGGTATCGATCAAAGATTTTAAACAGCTCCCAAATTTGTCGCTGATGATCTACAACCCAAACACAGCTATTGTTTTTTGAACAACGCACGCTACCGCCTAAATGGTTTTCGATAATTTTGAGCATAGAGAGGTTATCTATGTGCATATCGATAACAATCCGGTATTGTAGTGATTTCTTTCTCCAGTGATTGCATTGAATTGAACCAGCAGAATCGATCAAACCAACCCAAAACATCTCTATCTCATCCTTTTTGTAAGAGGTAATCATGTTTATTTGTTACAAATATTAAAAAAAAACGTTAAGCTTTTATCGTGTAAAGCAATATCTATTCCAGAATTTGCTAAAACAACTCCGGTTAAACCGCCTATAGTAAATAAAAATAAAAATCCTATAGCAAAAATCATAGGGGTTTTAAACTCAATACTACCTCCCCACATTGTTGCTAACCAACTAAAAATTTTAATTCCTGTAGGTACCGCAATTATCATTGTTGCTGCGGTAAAATAAGCTCGAGTATCTATATCTAAGCCTACAGTAAACATATGATGTGCCCATACAATAAAACCTAAAACACCAATGCTAAGCATTGCATAAACCATACCCAAATATCCAAAAATTGGTTTTTTTGAAAAGGTTGATATTATATGACTAATAATACCAAACCCGGGTAAAATTAAAATATAAACTTCGGGATGTAATCCGTTTTTTTACGGATTGGACTCTATCTTCTTGCAAAAACCAAAATCTGTTATTCTGAAAACCCTGAAACGAGACGATTGAATCGTGCCCTGTCTTTTCCTTCTTTTTTCAAGTGCACATTGCGCGATTTGTAAAGCAACAGTCTTATAAAACGTCTCAATTGGATTTGTTTACATGAGATAAGAGGAAATCTTGAAAAATGCTTTACCCAAAGAGCGATGTCATCGACATCGCTAGCGGCGTACAACCATCCGTGCCAAGATTTGTCATAATAAACACGACCTCCCATCAAAGAGGCTATCTCATCTAACAACGTTTTATCCTTTAGTGACAACGTTATAGAAAGCTGTAAATTGTTTTTGTTAAGGTTAAAATATCCTTTACCCTCAAAAAAACCGGTCAACCATGCGTTTTCCTTTGAAAACAAATAAGGAGCGCCTCTTTCTTCGATTTTAAGCTGTCTACACACTTTAATAAGCTGATCGCTTTTCTTTTTTAGCATAAGTTTACCACTTATGAGCAAAGAGAGCGTTTTCATACCGGGTGTGTTATGCAAACGCCAACGTAAGGCCTTGACTCTTGTTCGTTTTTTTATAGAGCCTCCAAGTTTTGATTTAACTAACGCTAAGATTTGCCACTTTTCCTCTGCGACAGTAATTTCACAGCTTGTATAACCAGTTTTTGAAACGAGAAGCAAACCATCGGCGTCTATAAGACCGGCGAGCCACCAAGAAAAAAGGTGGGGGTTTTTGTAACGATTTTTAGAAAGCAGATTTTGGTTTGATATGCAAGCAGTACGTATAGTCTCTGAGGATTCTTTAAAAAGGGTCATAGGCATTAATTAATTAAAGTTTCCTGCTGATTGGACAGATCTACATAGAATTTTTACAGGGGTGGGTAAATAAAAGAAAAGGTTTTTACACTTATACCCCGAGTATCTTGTTTTTTATGTCGTCCCAGCAAACAGTACTGTGTTACTATTTTCAAATTTATGAAAATGCGGCCATCATTTTAACCGAAAAACCAGAAAAGATGTTGAAATAAAATAGGATCTCCTCCTCCCGCAGGATCAAAAAAGGTGGTGTTAAAATTTCTATCTGTAAGCAACATGGTAATTGCGCCAGCAAGTACCGGTAAGGTCAATAGAAGAAGAAAAGCTGTAATTAAAATAGACCAAACAAACAAAGGCAAGCGATGCATGCTTAATCCAGGAGCGCGCATATTAAAGATTGTAGTTATAAAGTTAATAGCCCCTAAAATACTGCTTACTCCAGCTAAATGTAAACTAAATATGGCCAAATCTACAGAACCGCCTGAATGGCTTGCAATACTTGAAAGTGGAGGGTAAACAGTCCATCCTGTACCAGCTCCAACCTCTACTAGAGCCGAACTTATTAACAGTAGTAGAGATGGAGGCAACAACCAAAAACTAATGTTGTTTAATCGAGGAAAGGCCATATCTACAGCACCTATTAAAATGGGTACAAACCAGTTTCCAAAACCCCCTACCAGTGCGGGCATTAACATAAAAAAGATCATTAATAATGCATGAGCAGTTATAATAACGTTGTATAGTTGATGATTTCCTTGTAGAATTTGATTTCCAGGTTGTGAAAGTTCCATTCTAATTAACATAGAAAAAACGGTTCCCAAAACACCAGAAAATGCTGCAAAAATTAAATAAAGAGTACCAATGTCTTTATGGTTTGTCGAAAATAACCATCTAGTCATAAAAGACCGCATAAAAGGTTTCGAGATCGATGGTGTATTGACAATGCTTAGCTTTTCTTACATAATGTTTGTCATGCATCATGGCGGAGTTATGATCGATTGTTGTTACGCAACAATGCATCACTCCAGAAGAGTGATCGATCGTTGTTACACAACGAAGCATCACTTGATAAATCAAGTGATCGATCAAAGCTTCGCTTTGTTGCATCATGGCGGAGCCATGATCGATTGTTGTTACACAACATTGCATTACTCCTCCAGAGGAGGAATGATCGATCCCTCCTCTGGAGGGATGCATCATTTTTTGGAAAAAAAATGATCGATCAAAGCTTTGCTTTGTTGCATCATGGCGGAGCCATGATCGATCGTTGTTACACAACAATGCATCACTTGATTTCTCAAGTGATCGATCAAAGCTTTGCTTTGTTGCATTAGCCTAAAAGGATAATCGATCTTTCCTATGGAGGGATGCGTCATTTTTCTCCGAAAAATAATCGATCAAAGCTTTGTTTTGTTACATCACACCAGAGGAGTGATCGACCTCTCCTACAAAGTGATGCATTATAGATGATGCTTCAAGGCGTAGCCATGATCGATCACGGCGGAGCCATGATGCATGTTACTAAAAGCAATGTATATCGGCTCTACCTTTAGTGAAAGCCCTTGGATACAAGACGAAAAAAGGTTTTTAATTTCAATAATTACGTATCATGCATCAGGGATGATACATCATGGCGGAGCCATGATCGATTGTTGTTACACAACATTGCATCATGGCGGAGCCATGATCGATTGTTGTTACACAACATTGCATCATGGCGGAGCCATGATCGATTGTTGTTACACAACATTGCATCATGGCGGAGCCATGATCGATTGTTGTTACACAACATTGCATCATGGCGGAGCCATGATCGATTCTTGTTACACAACATTGCATCATGGCGGAGCCATGATCGATCAAAGCTTCGCTTTGTTGCATCATCTATGATCCATCCTTCCGTAAAAGGGATCGATCACTCCTATGGAGTGATGCATCAAGGCGCAGCCATGATCATACAAAACCCTTAAATATAGCAGAAATTACAATTGTTTTTGTAATCTGACAAAAGCAATCTATGAAATAAGAAATAATATGGAGATGACCGGTATCGAACCGATGACCTTATGCGTGCAAAGCATACGTTCTACCAACTGAACTACACCCCCTCTTAAAAAGGTTTACTATAACAATCACCTTTAGAGTTTTTGTAAAAGATAGGTTGCATTATGGCGGAGCCATGATCGATCAAAGCTTCGCTTTGTTGCATCATGGCGGAGCCATAATCGATTGTTGTTATACAACAATGCATCACTTCAGAGGAGTGATCGATCCCTCCGTAGGAGGGATGCATCATTTTTTTTTCAAAAAATAATCAACGGCTCTGTCATAATACCCCATCTCTATCGATTGCCTAAAGACAACAATTTGCGCTAATTGATTTTAAGTTGTCGATCGCAAATCGATTGCGGCATCACTCGATAAATTGTGTTTTTCTAAAGAGGGTAACACTTATTTGCTATATATTAAAGCTTATTTTTGATCAATATTATTGATTGCTTTTTTGCAATATACTTTCACGCTGGAGAAAACGGGATTCGAACCCATGGTGCAAAACAAGATTGCACGTTGATTTAGCAAACCAATGCCTTAAGCCACTCAGCCATTTCTCCATTTAATGATCGGTCATAGCAAAGCTATGATAATATACATATTAAAAAAAGTTACACAAAAACGCTGTATTTTATCCTTTTTACTAAAGGTAACAACAAAAGGTATTTGCTTCAAGTAAACTTTTTTTTTTGTTGCCAAAGACAATAACCTTCGCAGCTTATTTCTAATAAAAGGCTAATTTAGTGACAACTATTGTGCTTATATGCGGTTACTCTAAAGGGATGATCGATCCCTCTATAGGTATCATGGCAGAGCCTTGATCGGATTGTTGTTATTGTTACACAACAAAACATCCTCTTTAATGTGTGCAGAAGGTTATTAGTTATAAATCGACTTGTTTTTTAAACCATATTACTATAACTTTTATTTAAATACAAAATGGAAATGCGCAATCGACGAGGGTTGTTATTATTGCAATTATTAATAATAACTGTAGAGAAAAAATCGAATGGGAAAGGTAGGATTCGAACCTACGTAGATATTATCAACAGATTGAAAGTATATTATTTTGTGCTATACTTAAAAAAAGCACATTTTAATAACTTCAAAAACGCTGCGAGCAGATTTCTTTGCACAGCGCTTCAAACCCTTTTTTTTTGTTTTACCTCTTTTTATTTTTGTGTTTTTATAGCTTTTGATGTTATCTTTGCTACGATCTAAGCAACCTTATTAAAAGCAGTTCTTTCTGTAATAAAGGTTTTTTTACCTCTTCTTTCTCAAACAATTTTGTTTTTTTTACTTTGTTAAAAAACATTTTAGTAATTGCTATCTCAACGAAAAAGAAGTATAACGGATTATATCGCAAAAAAATTAAGGGAAAAATCTTTATTTTGATTTTTCTTTTTTAAACATTAACACCTTTTTTTCTTTACCGTTTTTATCTTTAATAATAAACAATAATCATAGCTTATAAAAGAGGCTGTTGCTTTGCTTTCACCTTCGGTGAATGCGAAGCGAAAGCTGAAAGCAACTGGCAACAACCTTTTAAAAAATAACTTGTTATTAAACGAAAAAACGCGGAAAAGAAAATTGGTGGTTGTTATAAAAAAACTAGTTGGCTTTTATAATTAATTACGCGGAAGATTTAGGTATTATTTAATAGTAAAAAGCTGTTTAAAGAATAGATGTTAGCAAAACGTTTCTTTTTCAAGCTGTAAATATATTAAAAATGTTTTACTTGTTTTTTTTTGTGATCTTGTCTTATTAACGCAATATTTATTTTAAACCTTTTAAGTTTGGTTGCCTTAAGTTAAAAGCTGTCACAATATCTTTTTTATGGTGGCTTGCTTTTTTTATTGTAATTAATTTTTGTTTTTGTTTTAAACCTCATTTTTAGTCCAGGTAAAGGCTAAAAAATTATTAAACAAATATGTCTTAACACTTTTTCAACGAGGGTTGAAAGTTAAACAAAAAATAAAGACAAGATATTCTCAAAAACTATGCTTTGAACAAATTTTAAATAACCATACCTTACATTGTATAAATGTTTACTTAAAAAAAATTACACAGATTTTTTAATGTTTATTAACTAATTATATTTAGTTATATGCAAATTAATTATCATTTTTACTGTAGTTATAGCTAGTAATTAATGCTTTTTTTTAACGGCTAAACATAAACATTGCGTGTTACAGTTATACATCATGGCGGAGCCATGATGCATGTATCTCTCCTATCGAGGGATCCATTATAGGTGATGCGTGTTATGTTTAAATTTATCAAAAACCGTTTATTGGAGATTTTTAAAAATCGTGCATTATGAAAAAAAAATCACAGTAATAATTTAAAATTAAGTAGCTTTAATTGTTAAGCAGAGATTTCAAATTATTATTTGTTTTCTATAAGTCAAAAACATTTTCTCGATTTTTTTAATAGATAACATTTATGGCATCGTATTGTTTTTACCATCAACGAAAAAAGCTGCATCGAAAGATCAAGGATGCTTCTTGGCGGAGGCATGATCAATTTCTCTTACGGAGGGATGCATCATTGCTGAGCCATAATCAATCAAAGCTTCGCCGCTTGCTTTGTTGATGGCAAATAACAAAGCGTTTATACTAGCCTTTTATTGTGTTTCCCGTTATCCTTAAACACGTCTTTTTCCACCCCTTTAAAGTGGAATATCTTTTTGTATCAGCAAGTTTTGTGTTTGCTTTAAAAAAGTAAAAGCAGAAGATCAATTGTAACTTTTGATATTATCATTTTAAAAAAATGTATCATAGCTTCGCTATAATCGATCATGGCTGCGCTATGATGCAACAAAGCGAAGCTTTGATCGATCATTTTTTTCCAAAAAATGATGCATATTATTTTTTTCTAACAAAAACATGCTATTGTCCCTTTTTTCTTAAATTTACATTGTTGCTGTGATATAACAGCAAATATATATAACCCTATGATCGCGTTTTGCTTTTGCCTAACCTAATACGTTCGTTACTATCAACGAGACAAAAAGTATAGCAATTACCCTAACGTTAATAAACAAAGAGCTTTGCTCTGTGTTGCATCATGGCTTCGCCATGATCGATTGTTGTTATACAACATTGAATCAATGGAGGCAACAACGTTATTTAAAAAAGGTTAGTTTTGTGTTTTGTAATAAACAATTATTTTATTATAAAAATCTTCTTAGAACGCACTTTACAGTCTGTCGCCTTTAACCACTCAGCCACTTTCCCATTATATAAAAATAAGCTCTAAAAAGGTTTTTTGTTTTTTTTCTTTTAATTAAATTAACAATTGTAAACGCTTACTTGCGGTTTCTATTTTTTTACAAACAAAACTGTTATTTTTTAAGTAGTCTTAAAAAAAAAAAACAAAAATTAAGCTATATAGGTTAACATGCTTATCACATTTTAATTTGCTGTTGATTTTTGTTATTAAAGGACATAGACATAAAAAATAGAAAACAGATATTACGTAAGGTGAGATAACATAAAGGTAATGTGTGAGATTGCAAATCTTACAATGGCAGTTCGATTCTGCCTCTCACCTTTTAACATTTTTTGCATGCATTATAGATGATTCATCATCTATAATGCATTTTTTCAGAGGAGGGATTGATCACGCATCCAAAAGAGTGATGCATCATGGCACAGCCATGATCGATCATGGCTGTGCCATGATGTAACAAAGCGAAGCTTTGATCGATCATTTTTTGGAAAAAAATGATGCATCATAGATGATGCATCATCCGTGATGCATGTTTTTTCTTTCAAGAAACAACAAAACAAAAAATGAAAAGGCGAAAAGTGTTGTTGAATAGTATCCTCAATTTATTGCTGACTTTAATATAAAAATTTGTAACCTTTTGAAAAAACTTCTTGTTTTATGCTTTATACATAATCAATCGTTGTGTAACAACAATCGATCATAGCTGCGCCATAATGCATTTTTCAGAGGAGAGATGCAATGTTGTGTAACAACAATCGATCATGGCGAAGCCATGATGCAACAAAGCAAAGCTTTGATCGATCATTTCTTTTTTTCAAAAAAATGATGCATCCCTCCATAGGAGGGATCGATCAGCCTTTTAGGCTGATGCATTGTTGCGTAACAACAAACAATGCATCATAGCGAAGCTATGATGTATGCTTAAAGCGTTTTTCATAAATTTGATGGCTAAAAATATCTATACAAAAGTAACAACGTTATGATGTACAATAATAGTAAAGAAGGCCATCACTATTTAAAGTAAGTGGTTCCTTCATAGCCGGAGTTTTAGGTACCGGCTATGAAGGAACCACTTACTTTAAATAGTGATGGCCTTGAAAAAGCGTTTTATAAATTAAAATACAAACAATATTAAAAATGCCATCATTAAAGCAAATAATGCAATAGCTTCTGTCAATGCAAATCCTAAAATAGCATATCCAAAAAGCTGTTTAGTTAATGATGGGTTTCGAGCAACAGAATTAATTAATGAACCAAATACAATTCCAATTCCTGCTCCTGCTCCTGCTAATGCGATTGTCGCACAACCGGCTCCTATTAATTTTGCTCCGTCTAACATAATTTTTTTTATATTTTATTTTTATTTTTAACCTATGGCTTTTGCCAAAAATGTTGTTATTTCGGTTAAACAGTATTTAAGTTTACAATATTTGTTTTTTAATGCTCTATCTACCATAAGAAAAATTTGCTTGCAATAACCTAAACTATTATTGCTTTTTTCTAAGCAAAGTTAAAGTCTTTAAATTTGGCTTAGAAAAAAGCAATAATAAGAGGTTTGCTATTTTAAATTTATCACTTTGCTTACTATTGGCTTTGAGCTATACGGCAAAAACAAAGCTATTTGCCTAAAAACGAAAGACTTTTAATGACATTTTGCGACCATTATTTATATTTCAATACTCTTTCAAAAAAGGTTGATGCTTTGTTGTCTAACAACAATTTAAATTGTCCTAAATGATGCATTCCTCCATAGGAGGGATCGATCATGGCTGCGCCATGATCGATTGTTGGTACACAACATTGCATCACTCCAGAAAAGTGATCTATCCCTCTTACGGAGGGATGCATCAAAAAAAAAAGCATGACTTTTAACTTCGTCTTTGACTTTTGTTTATAGTTGAGCAAAAGCAACACATAAATTAGTGATTTGATTGCTTCTTAAAAACGATGAAATAATAAGGCTAAAAAATAATATATTCTACAATTTTATTTTTGTTTTTTCTTCCCAAGTTGGTATCGAACCAACGACCTGACGGTTAACAGCCGTCCGCTCTAACCACTGAGCTATTAGGAAACCAAAAATTTTTCATTATTACGGCCTTTGGCTCGTCTGCTTCAAAGCAAAGCTTTGTTGCATCATAACGCAGTCTTGTATCATAAATGATGCATCATCCTGAAAGGATGATCGATCATGGCTCCGCCATGATGCATGATGCTTCACTCCATAGGAGTGATCGATCACTCCTCTGGAGTGAAGCTTTGTTGTTACACAACAATCGATCATGGCGGAGCCATAATGCAACAAAGCAAAGCTTTGATTATTTTTCTCCAAAAAATTAAGACAAAGACATTGTTTTTGATTTTTGCAATCACTTCTATCAAAGCTAATATTCGAAGGTAAAGATTGTTGCCTTTAATAAAACCGAAACAAACGACAAAAGTGGTAGTTTTTGAGGTTACTGGCGAATAAATAGCAACAAAAATTGTCGAAAGCAAATCTTTTATTTTTGACGTAGAAATATAATGAAAAACGTTTTTGCGCTTGTCTTAGATATGTTTAGTAAAAAGATGTAAGTATAACGACAAAAATGATGTCACGTCTTTGATAAAAAGAATGGCTATTTGCCGAAAGACAAATGTTTTGCGAAAACACAAAACATTTGTTTTTTGAAGCTGTAAAATCTGCAAAAAGGTTTTATCTTTTCTATAAACCAATCTGGTAATTAAACGCATAAATTTGTAACGTTTATTGCAGACAATTATTGAAACCATTAGTTTTGCTTTCGCATTCTGCTTTAGCAATCATTATCACCAAAGATGGAATTATAGCTTTTGCTAAAAATAACAGGTAATTTTCAAAGATGACTGCTTAATTTTTACGTTTACTAAAGATCTTTACCTTTAAATAAAAGTAATCACTTTCAATATTTCTCTCAAACTTTGCCAAGCAAACACCAAAGGTAAAAACAAAGTAAAACCTTCGGTGAAAACAAAGCAACAACCTCTGATGACCACGATGCCATGCATCATGGTAGAGTCTTGGTCGATCTCTTTTATAAAGAAATGCATCTCTTCGTAGGAGGAATTGATCACTCCTCTGGAGTGATGCATCCCTCCGTAGGAGGGATCCATCCCTCCATAGGTGGGATCAATCGTCCTAAAAAGATGATTGATCTCCCCTATGAGAGATGCTTAATGTTGTTTGATATTATTATAAATGAAAAAAAAGTAAATAAGTAATTCAAAAAAAATAAAGAAACTGGAAAGCAAAAATAATTGAGCAAACAAATCAGGAGGTGCAATCAATGCCGATATTAATAGCAAAAATACTGCACACCATTTTCTATGCAAAATAAAAAAGTCAATTTGTATACTACGATTTGTTATGGCAAAAATAACAAAAAAAACAAAAAAAAATATTAAATTAGCAATTAAAAAAATGGTGCTTGCCCAAACGCAATATGAATATATTTTAGTTTCTGCTTCCACACTAAATCCCACACTTTGTATTTGAAATTTTAATAAGAAGTGTGCCAGTTTTGGAATTATATCTCTTTGAAGATAAATAATAAAAGCAATCCAAATAAAAATAAACAAAACTATTTTACGAAACCATTTAGTTGTCTCATAGCAATACATGCTTGGAGCTAAAAAAGCAAAAACAACATAAACAATATAAAAAAAACAGAAAATAAATGAAAAAATAAGGCAAATAGAAATGGTGCTTGAAAAAGCTTCTTCAACATCTGTAAATATAAATTTAATAGAAGTGGTTCCGCAACCATTCAAAGTGTCTAAAAATGTTAGTAATTCTTTCTCGTTTAAAACGGACAAATCGGGATCGGGATATTGTCTACAAGTGGTTATTTCTTTAGGTATTTCGTATAACCAAAAGCCTTTTGTTTTTTGGACATTTTCAACTAGCGTTGAAAATGCATTTATAACCATTTCTATTATTTCTTTTGGCAACGTCCAAGAAAGCGTAAAGACCTGATTACAATATTTTGTGCCCATTGCAAACGCTTTCTGATTTTCGTAAGAAGACACAAACAAATAGAGCAAGGCTATAGAATTTTTGTAGCATGTTAGAAAACTGAGAATAAAAGAAAAAAAGATATAATAGAATCTTGTTTTAATTTCCCAGTATAACGTGTTTAACCGTGTTTTATTGTTACTAATCATATAAGAAAAGAAGGTATCGTTTTAGTGAAGCCACCTTTTTGTTCGATAAAATTAATATTATAAAGTGTTGTCTATTACCCTGAGGCAAAATTGTTCAAAATTTGCAAAGCGATAGCTGTTTCCTTTAAAACCAATGGTGAAAGCTTCACTTTTACTGAAGTTTATAAGCCAGATGCTTTAAGCAAAAACAAAGCATTTGTTATAATTATAAGAAAACGCTTACTAAATCTTTATTAAAAAATGCCACCTTAAGTGATAGTTAGAGACATGGCATTTTATGCGCCTCTCCGCAAGAAAAATAGATTTTTCTCTAAAAAGTTGTATCATTCTAAAAATATTATCGATTATGGCGAAGCAAAGCCATAACATGCATTATAGATGATGCATCATAGCTTTGCTATGATCGATCATGGCTGCGCCATGATGCATCCTTCCTACGGAGGGATCAATCACTTCTCTGGAGTGATGCAATGTTGTGTAACAACAATCAATTATAGCGAAGCCATGATGCAACAAAACAAAGCTTTGATCGATCATTTTTTTGAAAAAAAAAATGATGCATCCCTCCATAGGAGGGATCGATCAGCCTTTTAGGCTGATGCATTGTTGTGTAACAACAATCGATTATGGCTCCGCCATTAGGCATTTCTCTGTAGGAGTGATCGATCGCTACTCTAGAGTGATACATTGTTGTTACGCAACAATGCATGCATCATGGATGATGCATCATCTATGATGCATGTATTTTAACTTATTTAACTTATAGGCAATAAATAGTTATTATAATTTGTCTAAAAGCAACAGCCATAATATTGAGCAAAAATTTTACAAACAAAAAAAAGCCTAAAAAAAGTTACTAGAAGAAAAAACTATTTGTAAATTAAAGAAGGATTCAAAAAAAAAGGAAAATTAACACGTTGTGGTGGAAATAAAAAGACTATAGATAAACTTTTATATGATACCTCTAGATGTAGTGCTTTTGTTTTTTTCATCTCAAAAAGGCTTTGGTTTTTAAAAAATAAACCATGTTGCTGTTTTTTGTAGTTTGTTTTTTTTTTCGGTAAATAAGAATATTGTTTTTTTAAATTAAGTAAATAATTTAAAAACATAAACAAGGCGTTTACTTGCTTTTTTAAAGTAATATTATCTGTCCCGGAAAAACTAGAAACCTCATTTGCAGTAATACTGCCCGTAAAAGCAGAGTTTTTAGCAAAATCTATCTTTTTAGAAAGGTTTTCGGTAACAAGGTTACTTAACATGTAAGTAAAAAGATGATTTACTTTAATATCGTTGTTGAATGTTGTCAACCGATTAAAAAAAGGTAGTGGTTTTTGAGTTTGATTGTTATGATTTTTTTGTAAACTTCTACCACCTTTATAATTAATAAGATTTTTTATAGTATTTATAAAAATAAGGCACAATCCATAGCCATTATCTTTTTCAATTACCAAAGGATAATTTTTCTCACTCAAATTATAATTTTTGTTTTTATCAAAGTAAGTAGATGTCGCTATTATCACCTTTGGTGAAGAAAAGCTTTCTATTTTGCTTTTTGCTTGATTTCTCAATGCGTCACCTCTGGTGAACTTAACGATAGTTGAAGAATGTTGAGGCATCACCTCCGGTGAACTCAACGATAGTTGAGAATTTTCGCTAGTTGTAAAATCTCTGTGATTTTTTTATAAGCATTTAGCATTCGGCTATAACCAAAAGCAAAAGATATTATAGATAATAACATTAAGGATCCTTTATATCGGGAGCCAATTTCTTTTCTAGTAAATATTTGATTTTTCATTTTTACAAATGTTTTACCAAAATCTATATTTTCTTTTAAATCTGTTGCTATATTTTGACTATTTTTTTTAAATATCGACGGTTAATAAAAAAAGCTTTTTTTTGTGTCAAACGCGCGTTTTTTTCAATATTGCGGCATGCACCTTTTTTGTTAGCTTTTCCAAAAACCGATAAAATATCTCCTGGTGTTACAAAAAAACCCGGTGAGACAACAATTTTATTATTAACTTTTATTCCTCCAATGCGAATCATCTGTTTTGCACTTTTTATACTTTCGAAAAAACCGGAACGATATAATACAACATCTAGACGACTTTCTAAAATAATAAATATGTTTTCACTTAGTTTTGAAGGATAGTTGAGATTTTTATAATTTATTTTTTGTAGGTATTTTTTTGACAAACCACCATAAAATAAACTAATTTTTTTAGACTCGCGAAGCTTTTGTCCATAGGGTGAATCGCTTCTCGACTTATTTTTATTATTGTTGTTTGCGTTTTTTTTTATGGTATTTTTTAAAGTGGTCATTATTTGTTCTCTAGAAAATATTTGTTTATAATTGTCTATCATTAATATCAATATGTTATCTTTTGATTATTTTTTTGATTGCTTTTGCTGTCGCAAGGCAAATCGCATCAAAGCAGCAATTAAAGCTTAAGATGGAAAGAGAGTAGGTCAACTACAGCTGCAATAATATAATAAATTTTTAATATGCATCATACATGCATCACGGATGATGCATCATCTATGATGCATGCATCATGGCGGAGCCATGATCGATCGTTGTTACACAACGATGCATCATTTTTTTTTTTCAAAAAATGATCGATCAAAGCTTTGCTTTGTTGCATCATGGCTTCGCCATAATCGATTGTTGTTACACAACATTGCATCACTCCTCCAGAGGAGGAGTGATCGATCCCTCCTCTGGAGGGATGCATCATGGCACAGCCATGATCGATCGTTGTTACACAACGATGCATCACTCCTCCAGAGGAGGAGTGATCGATCCCTCCTCTGGAGGGATGCATCATGGCACAGCCATGATCGATCGTTGTTACACAACGATGCATCCCTCCAGAGGAGGAGTGATCGATTTATCCTCTGGAGGGATGCATCATGGCGGAGCCATGATCGATCGTTGTTACACAACGATGCATCACTCCTCCAGAGGAGGAGTGATCGATCCCTCCTCTGGAGGGATGCATCACTTGATGAATCAAGTGATCAATCAAAGCTTTGCTTTGTTGCATCATAAAAAACACATAATAAAAAACTTTATAAATGATGAAAAACCGTTTTTATTGGTAATTTTGAATCTGCTAATATAAAAGCTTGTTTAGCTCTAGATAAATCTACACCATCAATTTCATAAAGTGTTTCTCCTTTCTTAACTCTACAAGCCCAGTACGACAATGATCCTTTACCTTTTCCCATACGAACTTCTAACGGTTTTTCCGTTACGCTTAACGAAGGATGCGCAAGAACCCAAACCTGTCCACCCCTTTTTAATTTTCTAGTGATAACGCGGCGTACCGCTTCAATTTGATTTGCACTTAGTCGGGTGCTTGATAAAGAGACAATTGCATATCGACCCTTTTTTAAACTTGGCTGATTTGATTGAATACCTTTATTACGTCCCTTTTGATGTTTTCGGTATTTTGTATGTTTAGGTTGAAGCATAATTAATTAAATGTTTTCGTATGTAATAGAAAGGTTAACATTTTTTTACGTAAAGACGTGGTTTACAAAAGTAGAGCTTTTGTATATTAACCTTTTTTATTATACTTGTTTTATACGGTGTTTTTTTTGACCCTGTTTCTAGCCAGCTTATAAATTGCTACACATCATCTTTCGTTAAAAGATAACTGATCGAGGTAATCATCGTGGGCAAAGTTTTAATAGATCACGACGAAACATTGATGATCATCCTTTTAGGATGATCGATCCCTCCTATGGAGGAAGGCATAACTTCGCCGTGAGTGAGGCATAGATTGTTGCTTTATGCAAAAGGCAACACCTTTAAACAAATAAGATGGCAGATATATTGCCTTATAAATTGATTGTTAAAAAAGATCAAAAATGTTTTAACTTAAATCCTTTTTTTAACCTTTTTATAGTTTTTGCATTGCTATGGCTTCGTTGCCCACGGCAAGGAAGGCCTAAATTGTGTCGAAAGCCTCTATAACTGGTTATTGACGAAAGCCTTTTGATGTTTTGAGTAACTATTGCGAGTCTTTCATTGTCAATCTCATAATTTTGTTCGACAATAGCTTTTATTTCTGCTAATTGAGAAGCAGACAAGTTCTTTAGTTTGATATGGTCAATAACACCCACTCTATCAAGCACTTGTATAGCCATGCTTTTGCCTATTCCTGAGAAAATGGTTAATGCCTTTTTTACTTGTGTGTTTTCCGAAAAATGATGATTAAAAGCAATTATCATATAAAATTTTTACTATTTTTAACAGTGTTACGGTTTTTGTGATACTTTTAAATATCTAAAGTTAAAAACGACATACGTATAACGTTTAATGATGTACAAAAAACCTATAGTTTTTTTTTTGATAACAAACATTGCAAGGTAACAACGTTGCTTAACTTGTTTGTATCGTCCTAAAAGGATGATGCATCATAGAATTATCAAAATTTGTGTTGTTTTTGTTTGAGCCGCTTCTCTCAATTTAAATGTCTGTCGATGCTTGGGTTTTTGACTATAATATAAGCTAAAGACGTAATATGAAAAATTGCGGACATTGTTACCATAACAGGGCTTTTACTAAAAAGAGCGGAAAAATGGATTCGAACCTTCAACCTTTGCCTTGGCAAGGCAACGCTCTACCATTGAGCTATTTCCGCAAAAATTTAAAGAAGCTTGTAACCTTTAAGCAAAAATCAGAGATGATTTGCATATCAGCGCTTTCGTTTTGTCGTTTTACCTTCACCGAAAGTTTTTGCTTTGTTTTCACTGGAGGTGATATCTTTACCTTCGATAAAAGCTACAATTAGAGGCGATGCATCATGGCTCCGCCATGATGCATCCCTCCATAGGAGGGATTGATCATCCTTTTAGGATGATACAAGCGGAAAGTAAAAAACAGCAACCTAAGAAAAAGGCTTTGCTTTTGCTAAAAGCAAGTAACAATTCTACATTATAGATGGTGCTTCGGCCTAAAAAGATGATCGATTATGGCGAAGCCATGATGCGTCCCTCCAGAGGAGTGATCAATCATTTTAGTTTTAGTTGTGTAACAACAATCGATCATAGCTCCGCCATGATGCCTCCCTCCTACGAAGGGATCGATCACTCCACTGGAGTGATACAATGTTGTGTAACAACAATCGATCATGGCGAAGCCATGATGCAACAAAGCAAAGCTTTGATCGATCATTTTTTTGAAAAAAAAATGATGCATCCCTCCATAGGAGGGATCGATCAGCCTTTTAGGCTGATGCATCAAAGCGAAGCTTTGATCGATCATTTTTCGCAGAAAAATGATGCATCGTTGTGTAACAACGATCGATCATGGCTCCGCCATGATGCGAAAAAAAGGCGAAGGTGGGAATTGAACCCACGACAAATGGAAATTGAATAAAAAATAGTTTCTATTTCAAAAAACCAAGCAAACAATTTTCATTGTACTTAGCTTATTTACTTTATGTAAAAAAAATTGTTTTTTCTTTATCTGCTTTGCAGTTATAAATTATAAAAATTGATAAAAAGATGGGATTTATGTGTCACTTGATAAATCAAGTGATCGATCAGCCTTTTTTTAAAGATGATCGATCAAAGCTTTGTTTTATTACATCATCCTAGAAGGATGATCGATCCCTCTTATGGAGGGATGCATCATGGCGGAGCCATGATCGAGTGTTGTTACACAACACTCGATCATCTTTGACACATGTTATTTATTATAATTTTTTTAATCTATCGTATCACAAAACAATAAGCTATATGCCAAAAAGTAAATAATATAAACAATAATGATTTTTACATATTGTTATATTTGCTTCCCAGTAATACAATACACGCAATTTGTAACTTCTTGTAAAAATTTTATAAATTGTTGGCGTATAATCATGGCGGAGCCATCATGGCTCCGCCATGATCGGCGTTTGTTGTAAAACATTTACTAGGTCTATTAATAATATTAGTAAATTAACTTAGTGTTGATTGGTTATAATGCTGGTACTATCAAATATCGGTTCTATTTAAAAAAAATTTTCTTATCTGCTGAAGACATTTTTTTTGATACAACTATAAATAATTTTGATTTTTAAGTACATCTTTTTTTTTCGACGTTACAAAATGTTATAGCAATTACATTTTGTCTAATAATGAAAGAAAAAGATATATAATTTATAAAATTGTGGCGAACATTAAAGTTGTTGCTTTAAATCTGTCGGTCTCCTTAGATAGAGTATCAACGCTTCATAGCGAAGCTATGGATCGAGCATCTTTCAAAGAAAGATGATTGATCCATCCCTCCATAGGAAAGATCGATTACTCCTCTGGAGTGATGCATAGGAAGAATCGATCAGCCTTTTAGGCTGATGCATGCATCAAAGCGAAACTTTGATCGATCATTTTTCGCAGAAAAATGATGCATCCCTCCTACGGAGAGATCGATCACTCCTCTGGAGTGATGCAACAAAGCAAAGCTTTGATCGATCATTTTTTTTTTCAAAAAAATGATGCATCCCTCCATAGGAGGGATCGATCAGCCTTTTAGGCTGATGCATTGTTGTGTAACAACAATCGATCATGGCTCCGCCATGATGCATTACACCACTAGAGCAATCAATCATTGATTTAAAGTGATATATCACTTTATCTATAACCTTCGGCGTATGGCCTCAGGCCATAGAAATGATCGATTGATCACTCTATAGTATCAAATAAATAATCAATTATTAATCTCACTTATTTATAAAGAAAGCATAGCATCCTTTAAGTTGATGTTTTTTTAATGTTGATTTCAACAAATACTAATCAGAGCCTCAAAAAGAAAAGACTAAGATTGTGAAAATCTTTTTTTTAATCCCAAAATTAATAAATCTACTTGTTGTTTTCTTTTAATGTTTTAAATGTTGAATAAAAAAAGCTAATTGATAATAAAACGTGCATCTTCCCTATAAAAATAGATATTTTTTTTTAAAGGCATTGTTAGATAAAAGCCTCTTATGAAGAGATCGATGCTTTTTTAAAAAAAGATGCATCATGGCACAGCCATGATCAATCGTTGTTACACAACGATGCATCACTTGATTTATCAAGCAATCAACCCTTCTTATGGAGGGATGCTTGTCTTCTTGTCGTTTTTATCATAATAAAAAAAAGACAATTTTTAGCTAAAGTTATGAGGTTTTTATTATACTTATATAAAAAATAAAAACCTAACACATAAATTTGCATAAGCGCAATTCAACAAATTACTTATTTTTGAAAAAAAGATCATCCGTATATATCGCTTCAAAAAGCTAGAGCGGAAGGTGATTAGTTAAAAGCTAAAGCCTTTTTTTCCGAACAAACAAAACTCAAGAAAAGCTTATGTTTTTGTACAATGCTTTTGACGAGATATTTAATAATAATAATGTCATGCATCATAGATGATGCATCATCCGTGATGCATAATATGTTTTTTTTTATCATGCTAATGTTCTTTATTGTTACAAATAACCGTATTGCTAAAAAAAGCTAAAACGATTGTAACGAAATAAAAGTTAGATATATTAGATAAACAATATTACAATCTTTTTTAGGATTAACATAAAGATTTTACTAAAATGGCGCATTTATGATTCCATTGTTCTAACCGCTGAACTACTTCGCCAATAATCAAAAATAACGAATTAAGACACTACTCTTTAATTGCATCTTAATAAAAATAACAGCGTCGCATCACTAAAGGGGGACTTTTAGCGATGGCAACCAAAAATGTTAGTGTGTACAATAGATACTAGTTACATATTTATGAAAGTGCCAATAAATAAAGTAACTAAAGATGCGTAACATGCATCATAGATGATGCATGATCTATTTCTTTGTAGGAGGGATAGATCATCCTAAAAGGTTAATCGATTTCTTCTATAGAAAGATGCCTTATATCTTTTACGACCTTTGGTGCATGATATGGCCTTTGCCCATAGAAATGATCAATCAATGCGAAGCTTTGATGCCTCCTCAACTTATTCTGAAAGGATGAGTGATCTTCCTTTAAAAGGGTGCATCATCTATGATGCATAGATGATGCATCATGGCGGAGCCATGATCGATCATGGCGTAGCCATGATGCAACCCTCCAGAGGAGGGATCGATCATTTTTTTTCCAAAAAAATGATGTATGATCGATTGTTGTTACAGAACAAAGCATCATTTGATAAATCAAGTGATCGATCAAAGCTTCGCTTTCTTGCATTACTCCAGAGGGGTGATCGATTCCTCTTACGACGGAGAGATTGATCATCTGTAATGGATGGTAGTCACGGGAAGTAAAAATAAAAAAAGGTTTATTAACCTTAGCTTATACAAGAACTAGAAATCTTTTTTTAGTTTTTAGTGAAAACAAATAGCATTATTATCACAAAAAATGGCGGTGTTTCTTTTACAATTGGTGTTGCAGTTATCAAAGGCAGAGATTAAATTTGCTTTTTAGACATAAAAGCAGAAGCCCTCGATAAGGTTAGTAATTTATAATGGTTTTGTAATAAATAGCTAAAATCTAAAGTATTGGACAATTGTTTATAAGGTCTCACTTTTATGGTATTTAATGCCATAATTAAAGAAACATAAACTTGTTTGTTTTGGCTTATAGATGCTAAAAATTTTATTTGTTTAGCGTCTAAAACATTTTTTTGTTCGTAAATAGCCCCTAAAACATCAAATTCTTTGTCATCAATGAGTGGTTTAATTTCAGTTAAAAGGGAAATGTCTTTAAACACTAGCAATAAATTAGCCGCCTTAAAAAGTGGGTTACTAGCGATATTTGTTAATGCTTTATTTTCCATTAAAGCTATTTTTGCATAATTGTTTTTTACTGATTTAACTATCAAACCTTTTACAGTAAAAATGTTTTCTATCTCTTCAATATTAAAACAATCTTTAGATAATTCAATATTGGATAAAAGTAGATTTTGTAAAGACTTGTTAACAATTATCTTTTTTTTTAATTTTTCATAAAAATCCTTTTTATCGATGCAATGCAGAAAAAGGATGAGCGGTTTTTTTTTTTAAAAGGTGGCTCGTTTTATTTTTGGCTACCCGTTTTTCAAATTTTACCATACAGTTTTTTAATTGGTTTTAATATTTGCAAAAATGTTGTTTGTTATTATAGGGTCTTTTAATTGACACGGTAAAGATATATAATAATAATTTTTGCTTTTGGCACTAAGCTTCGTGGTTGTCACTATAATCTATTCATTTATGGTGACAACCTGAGGGAATTACCGAAAGTAAAAACAATTACCAACGTTCAAAAAATGTTGCTGGTTGCTTTCATTCAGCAAAAGCTTCGCTTTTGACAGTGGTATGGTTTTCGTCGCTTCGCGAAGAAGGTGTTTGTTTTGCTTTCAGCGGAGGTGAAAGAAATAATTTCGTGACCTCAAAAGCGATCAGCTTAAAGTATCAGATTGCTTTTAATTGTAATTATAGCCAAAATTGAAAGACAACAGCTTTTGTTAAAATATATAAAGAAAAAAATCAGACATCGAATTTACTTAAAATAAAATATTATTTTGATGAAGTAAACAACTCGAAACAAAAACTATTGTCTTTTTTTCGACATCTGTTTTTTTTATTTATTTTATGAATAACCTTTTTTCTTGTAAAAGAAAATTCACCAAATTTGTGGCCTACCATAGATTCAGCAATTTTCCGAAGAACCCAGCCTTTTCCATTGTGTATTTTAAAAGATTTTCCTATATCTTTAGGGAGTATCATAGAGCTACGACACCAAATATTAGAAGCGGGTTGCTCCTTTAAAGAAGAATATGGACCTTTCCATAGAGATCGAGACATAATAATATAATGCACTCTCAACAATAGTTGAGCATTTTATTTCAAGAATATTTGTTATTTTTTATTAAACACTTGCATCACTCCTCTGGAGGAGTGATCGATCAGCCTTTTAGGCTGATGCATCAAAGCGAAGCTTTGATCGATCATTTTTCGCAGAAAAATGATGCATCACTTGATTTATCAAGTGATCGATCCCTCCTATGGAGGGATGCATCACTCCTCCTTTGGAGGAGTGATCGATTGTTGCTACACAACAATCGATCCTAGCTCCGCCATGATGTATCATCCCTGATGCATGATAGAGTTTAACAAAAGAAGCTGTAATAGAAACCTATAAACAATAAGAAATTACCACCAACGGTAATGCGTATACGCACGATTTTGTAAAGCTAATTGATGAAACTCTTTTCTTTTTTCAACACTTTCTCCTTTTCCTTGAAATGCCTCTAAAAACGATTCAGCTAAGCAATATTGTAAAGAGCGATAATGCTTTCTTTTGTTTTCAATTAAGCTTAAAACTTCTTTAACTTGTTTTCTATTTAGAGATATTGGTTTTTCGTTTTTAGAAACAGTAGGAAGCGTCGCTTTCACAGAAGATAAGGGTGATTGTTTTGCTTTTACCGAGTGTGATTGTTCAATTACTGTTGACACTGTATTTGAATTCACTACAGGTTTTGCTAAAGACAACGGAACCGACGTCCCCAAAAAGGAAACGCTTTGCCCGTTTTTCACCTTGTTTCTCCGAGAACTAGCCCCTGCAACAAGCCAAGAAATGGCTTTACCTTCTTGCCTTTCAGTTCTAGTTACCAAAGGAATTCTATAAGTCATTCTGCCTTTACGTACTTTACGTGTTTCCAAAACAGGTTTTACATTATTTATAGCCATTTTGCAAAGTAATTTACTAGAAAACGCTTGCGTCGATAAAACGTAACTATGGTTTTCTTCTTGCATGCGTTGTTGTTTTATTGTATTTTTAGTTTCTTTGCTTGATTGTTGTTGTAACTGATTTGGTTTTGGGTTGCGAGAAGACATTGAAAAAACCTGTGAATTATTTTCAGAATAGTCTTGAGATGGTAAAATTACTTTGCTATAATCTTTGGCTATAACATGGAAAGCTTTTTCGTTTTTGGGGAAAAATTTTTGTAGATTATTTTTGTGAAACCCAATAGAGCGAAGAAAATAAACAAAACTTGTATTAGAGATAGTATCTTTTAGTAAATCTTGCTGTAAGTTAAGATTAAGCAGCTCTCTTTCCGTATTTACTCTTAAAAAAAGTAAAAGGTTAAAAAATATTTTGTGGCCTTCTGCCTTTTTTCCACGGCCTAACAAGGAAGACGAAAATCGTGAAATCAAATTACGATTTTTTACTTTAATTTTATTCATATATTATTAAACGTTTTTTTTTGTAATCTATAGCTATCATCTCGCAAAATAAGATATGGTATTGCACAAAGCATCATCTTAAAAGAATGATACATCATGGCGGGGCTATGATCGATTCTTTCTCCAGAGGAAGGATTGATCACTCCTCCAAAGGAGTGATGGCATCAAAGCGAAGCTTTGATCGATCACTTGAGAAATTAAGTGATGCATCGTTGTGTAACAACGATCGATCATGGCTGTGCCATGATGCATCCCTCCAGAGGAGGGATCGATCACTCCTCCTCTGGAGGAGTGATGCATTGTTGTGTAACAACAATCGATCATGGCTGTGCCATGATGCATCCCTCCAGAGGAGGGATCGATCACTCCTCCTCTGGAGGAGTGATGCATTGTTGTGCAACAACAATCGATTATAGCTTCGCCATGATGCAATAAAGCCAAGATTTAATCGATCACTCCAGAGGAGTGGTACATAAAAAATGTTTTACTTTTTTGTACCGTATTTTGACCGTGCCTTTTTCTGTTTTTAACGCCTTGTAAATCTAAACAACCTCTGATGGTACGATATTTAACACCTGGTAAATCTTTTACTCGACCTCCTCTTATAAGCACCACAGAATGCTCTTGTAGATTATGTCCTTCCCCTGGAATAGATGCTAAGACTTGACGTGAATTACAAAGACGTATTTTTGCTACCTTACGTAAAGCAGAATTGGGTTTCTTCGGGGTTTTTGTATAAACACGAATACAGACCCCTTGCTTTTGAGGAGACCCTTCAAGTGCGGGCTTATAAATCTTTCGCTCTTTAGATTTTAGCCTCTTTTTTGACATAATTGATTTATTGTCGGCATATAATTTAATAATAAATATTGTTTTTTTAGATTATGTAAATATAACCTTTAGATTGTAATTTCTAAGCGGCTTAACAAATTAACAAAAAAATGTGGTCTTGTTTTAGACTTAATTATGCATCATTTTTTGGGATGATCGATCCCTCCGTAAGAGGAATCGATAATCCTAAAAGGATGATACAATGTTGTTACACAACAATTGATCATGGCTCAGCGATGATGCAACAAAGTGAAGCTTTGATCGATCACTTGATAAATCAAGTGATGCATCCCTCCAGAGGAGGGATCGATCACTCCTCCTCTGGAGGAGTGATGCATCGTTGTTACACAACGATCGATCATGGCGAAGCCATGATGCAACAAAGTAATGTTTTGATCGATCATTTTTTTCCAAAAAATGATGCATCCCTCCATGGGAGGGATCGATCAGCCTTTTAGGCTGATGCATCAAAGCGAAGCTTTGATCGATCATTTTTCGCAGAAAAATGATGCATCGTTGTGTAACAACGATCGATCATGGCTCCGCCATGATGCATCCCTCCTACGGAGGGATCGATCACTCCTCTGGAGTGATGCATTCTTGAAACATCGATTTAAAATATGGCTTGTTGTAAAATATTACCAACAGATGATCTCAATACGTCCAAAAACGGAGAAGGTAAGATGCCCATAAGCAGCACAATATAAACAAAAGGCAAAAACATAAAAACCTCTCTTCTCGATAAATCGCTATAAGCTGCAATGTACTCAGGTTTTGTAAAGCCATAAATCAATCTATTACAAAGCCATAATGCGTAAGCAGCCCCAAAAACCATTCCAGTGGCTGCCATTATAGCTGCAAAAGTGTTGTTTTGGAAGGCTCCGGTTAATACCAAGAATTCTCCTACAAAACTGCTTGTGCCAGGTAAACTGATATTTGCCATTGTAAAAAACAAAATAATGTCGCAAACACGGGCATTGTTCTTGCAACACCTCCGTAGTAACGTAACAATCTTGTTTTGTGACGGTCATACAACGATCCAACAAGTAAAAAAAGGGCAGGAGATACTATACCATGACTTAGCATTAACATTATACTACCTTCAACCCCTTGTGCGTTTAAGCTAAAAAGCCCTAACGTTACAAAATTCATATGCGCTACAGAAGAATAAGCTATTATTTTTTTCAAATCAACTTGTCTTACCGTAGTTAAAGAGGTATATATAATAGCTATACAGCTCATTGTGTAAATCAGAGGAGTAATAAATCGACGCAAAAGGGAAAATTGGAATAGAAAAACGAAGAAAGCCATAAACACCTAACTTTAGCATAATACCAGCTAAAAGAACACTTCCAGCCGTAGGTGCTTCTACATGAGCCTCAGGAAGCCAAATATGAACAGGAATCATAGGTACTTTTACTGCAAAGCTCGCGAAAAAGGCTAGCCACAATAAAATTGATCTTTTTTCACTGAACTGCGTCAAATATAATGTTTGAAGATCACATAAGCCTGCTTGGAAATAAATTAAAACGACAGCTAAAAGCATTAACAATGACCCAAAAAGGGTATAAAGAAAGAATTGATAAGCCGCCCTAATTTTTCTTTCTCTCGACCCCCATACTCCAATAATAAACATTGGGATTAAAACACTTTCAAAAAAGATATAAAAAAGCAGTAAATCTAAAACTGAAAAAACCGCAATCATTAAGCTTTCCATAATGAGGAAAGAAATGACATATTCTTTTACATAAATCTCAATACTTGTCCAACCTACAAGCAAACAAACAGGTATTAAAAAGGTTGTAAGAATGACAAAAAACAGCGATATCCCATCAATACCTAATATAAAATTTAACGTAGGCTCGAGATTATTACCTGTGGTTAGAACCTCTGGTGAAAGGGGAGTAAGGCTTGTTTCTGAGATAGCATTTCCGGAAAGACCTATAGTCTTTGGCCATAAGAATTGAAATCTTTGTGCAGAATTATCGAAGAAAAGCCAAAGTAAAAGCGAAACCATAAATGTAATTAAAGAGCATGATAACCCAATAACCTTTATTAATCTCCGATTCCAACTAGGTATAAAAAGTAATATGGCTGCTCCAATTAAAGGAAGCAGTAATACTATAAGAAGTAGCGACATAACAATGTACTATTTTTTTTGAAGCCTTTTTTTTTACATTATAAATGATGCATCCCTCCGTAAGAGGGATCGATCACTGCTCTGGAGTGATGCATCACTCCATAGGAGAGATCAATCATCCTTTTAGGATGATGCAATGTTGTGTAACAATAATCGATCATGGCGAAGCCATGATGCAACAAAGCAAAGCTTTGATCGATCACTTGATTCATCAAGTGATGCATCCCTCCGTAGGAGGGATCGATCGTCCTTTTAGGATAATGCAATGTTGTGTAACAACAATCGATTATGGCGAAGCCATGATGCAACAAAGCGAAGCTTTAATCGATCATTTTTCTCCGAAAAATGATGCATCGTTGTGTAACAACGATCGATCATGGCTCCGCCATGATGCATCACTCCAGAGGAGAGATCGATCTCTCCTCTGGAGTGATGTATTGTTGTGTAACAACAATTGATCAAGGCTCCGCCATGGTATATCCCTCTAGAGAAGAGATCGATCTCTCTTCCTCTGGAGGAGTGATGCTATGTTGTGTAACAACAATCGATTATGAAGAAGCCATGCATCATGGCGGAGCCATGATCGATCGTTGTTACACAACGATGCATCACTCCTCCAGAGGAGGAGTGATCGATCCCTCCTCTAGAGGGATGCATCACTTGATAAATCAAGTGATCGATCAAAACTTCGCTTTAATGCATCATTAAGCAGGTTTAAACGTATTGGAAATTATGGTAACCAGTCCCATGTTATTAAAATGCCTGCCACTAAAACCACCCAAGAAAGAGATAGTGGTAATAATACTTTCCAGCCTAATGTCATTAATTGATCGTATCGGTAACGAGGATATGCAGCTCGTACCCAAACAAAAAGAAATAAAAAGCAAATAATTTTCAATGAAAACCAGAAAACACCAGGAATCCAATAAAATATTGCAAAATTAAAAAGAGGAAGCCATCCACCTAAAAAGAAAATGGCACATAAACTACTCATCACTATCATGTTTGCATACTCACCAAGAAAGAATAAAGCAAAACCCATAGAAGAATATTCAACGTTATACCCCGCTACAAGCTCTGCTTCTGCTTCAGGTAAGTCGAAAGGGGCTCTATTTGTTTCTGCTAGGCAGGAAATAAAAAACATAATTAGTAAAGGAAAAAGAGGAAGACAAAACCAAACCTTTTCTTGTGCCATAACTATTGATGTTAAGTTTAACGAGCCTACGCAAAGCAAAACCGTAATTAAAATTAAACCTATTGAAACCTCATAAGATACCATTTGCGCGGCAGAACGAAGACTTCCTAAAAAGGCGTATTTAGAATTGCTTGACCAACCTGCGGTTATAATACCATAAACACCTAGAGAAGATACAGCAAACACGTAGAGTAAGCCCACATTTAAATCGGCTAATACCAGGCCTTCTGAAAAGGGTATTACTGCCCATGCAACTTGACTTAAAAGAAAGGTCAGAACCGGAGCAAACAAGAAGATCACCAAATTAGCACTGCTTGGTTTAACCGGTTCTTTTACTAATAATTTAAGACCATCGGCTATTGGTTGAAGCAGCCCCAAAACACCTACTCTATTTGGTCCCTTTCTTCTTTGCATTGAAGCCATCACCTTTCGTTCTGCTAAAGTTAAAAAAGCAATAGCTAGAAGCAAAGGTATTGTCATTGCCACAATTTTTGAAATAATGCTATATATTAAAAAATTCATACTGTTTTTTATTTAACGTATTTATGCACAAATAACCTTAGTTCAATAGCTACACACAATTGACACTATTATAAAATCTTTGCTCAATTATCCTCAACTATTTACAAAGCAAAGCTTTGTACGAGTTCACCAGAGGTGACAAGCGTTGGTTGGGTTCACTAAAGGTGACATGACACCTTTGCTAAAAAAAGGGCCCTATATATATATAAAATATGGCCATTCGATAATTGTCGTCGCGAGGCTAACCTTTTACAATCAATAGGATGCCAAAAGCTACAAAAAGCAATTATCGAATGGCCATTAGAAACACTGAAACTAAAAGCGAGAATAAACAAACCTTATTGATCCTTCTTTACAAAGATATTTTATAATTGTTGTTACACAACAATCGATCATGGCTCCGCCATGACGCAAGCATCATAGATGACCCATCATCAGTGATGCATTCCTTCGTAGGAGTGATCGATCACTCCTATGGAGTGATGCATGCATCACGGATGATACATCATGGCGGAGCCATGATCGATCATGGCTCCGCCTTGATGCAACCCTCCATAGAAGAGATCGATCATTTTTTTTCCAAAAAATGATGCATCGTTGTGTAACAACGATCGATCATGGCTCCGCCATGATGCATGCATCAAGTATGATGCATCATCCCTGATGCATGAATAATAAATTTTTTTTAAATATCGCCGAAAGTGTTTTAAAATGTTGTATAAATTTTATTTACTTAGCAATCACAAATTTGTTAGTAAAACGATCGAAAAAGGTTTTTAATGATGTATTTAAAGAATCACTAATAATCTTTTTTCACGAATCTCCTTTAAAATTGCAGGGTCAATCTCTTTCAAAAGCTCTTCTTGAAATGATGATATTTCAGACACGTTTATTTTGTCTAAATACCCTTTTGTAGCAGCATATACAACAACCACTTGTCGTTCAATAGACATTGGTCTATATTGTGCTTGTTTCAACATTTCTGTTAATCGTGCTCCTCTATTCAAAAGATATTGTGTGGCTGCGTCTAAGTCAGAACCAAACTGTGCGAAAGCGGCAACCTCACGGTATTGTGCTAACTCTAATTTCAAAGTGCCGGCTACTTGTTTCATTGCACGAACTTGGGCAGCCGAACCAACTCTACTTACCGATAAACCTACGTTTATAGCGGGTCGTACCCTTTATAAAAGAGTTCTGTTTCCAAAAATATCTGTCCATCTGTAATTGAGATTACGTTTGTAGGAATGTATGCAGACACATCTCCAGCTTGTGTTTCAATAACAGGAAGTGCTGTCAAAGAACCCGCTTTTTTTTCGTCAGACATTTTTGCTGCTCTTTCAAGCAATCTTGAATGTAAATAAAAAACGTCTCCTGGAAAAGCTTCACGTCCTGGAGGTCGTCGAAGCAATAGCGACATTTGTCGATACGCTACTGATTGTTTACTTAAGTCGTCATAAATAATTAAGGCATGCATTCCATTATCTCTAAAATATTCACCGATTGCACATCCTGAGTAAGGTGCTAGGAATTGTAAAGGAGCAGGGTCTGACGCAGTGGCAGCCACAACAACCGAATAATCAAGAGCACCGCCTTTCTCTAATGTTCTTACTAATTGAGCCACAGTTGAACGCTTTTGTCCAATTGCCACATATACACAATAAAGCTTAGCAGATTCATCGTTAGACTCATTTAGAAGCTTTTGATTTAAAATGGTGTCAATAGCAATCGCGGTTTTACCAGTTTGTCGATCTCCATTATAAGTTCTCGTTGACCTCTTCCTATTGGCACTAAACTATCAACCGCTTTTATACCAGTTTGCATAGGTTCGTGCACCGATTTACGTGCGATAATACCAGGTGCTTTAACCTCTACACGACTTCTTTTACATCTTGCAAAGGTCCTTTCCCGTCGATTGGATTTCCAAGAGCATCTACAACACGCCCTAAAGTTCCTCTTCCCACAGGAACATCCACAATGGTACCACTTCGTTTAACAATGTCTCCTTCACTTATTTTGACATCACTCCCAAAAAGTACAACCCCCACGTTGTCGCTTTCTAAGTTTAAAGCCATCCCCTTTACGCCGCTTGCGAATTCTACTAATTCACCAGCTTGAATCTTGTTTAAACCATATACACGAGCAATACCATCTCCGATAGAAAGTACACGACCATCTCGTCAATATCAAGTTTGAGTACGATTTTGAAATCTTTGTTCAAGTAATGTAGAAATTTCGCTTAAAGATAATGCCATATTAATTTTATTTTTTTTATTTTATCAGCAGCTATTGTTTTCTCCCTATCAAACAATTTATCTATGTTTAATAACCAAAAGTTTTCTGTTGATTTCGGTGACGTCCAAAATCAGCATAAAAATTTTGTGAATATGCAAAAGGCAATAACGGAAAATAAAATAAAAGAAAGTGTTGCATCATAGCAGAGCCATAATCGATTGTTGTTACACAACAATGCATCACTCCAGAGGAGTGAACGATCCCTCCTCTAAAGGGATGCCGCACTTGATAAATCAAGTGATCATTCAAAGCTTCGCTTTGTTATCTCACTCCTCTGAAATATCGATCTCTCCTATTGAATAATGTTCATGTCGAAGCCATGCATGCATTAGATAATGCCATGGTTCCGCCATGATGCATCAAAAATGATGCGGTAATTTTGCAAAGGCAATCGCCGAGGGGTGTTGCCTTACCGATAGTAAATACAACAACCTTCTGGAGAGGTAAAAGTCATACGTCAAACAAAAAGCCAATAAC